ATGTCTCAATCTGTAGAAGAACGGACAAGGATTAAGAATGAACGCTACGAATCTGGCGTAATTCCATATGCTAAGATGGGATACTGGGATCCTGACTATGTAGTTAAAGATACTGATGTACTAGCTCTATTTCGCGTAACTCCACAACCAGGAGTTGATCCAGTAGAGGCTTCTGCTGCAGTTGCTGGTGAATCTTCTACTGCAACTTGGACTGTAGTTTGGACAGATTTATTAACAGCTTGTGATCTATATAGAGCTAAAGCTTACAAGGTAGATGCAGTACCAAATTCATCTGAACAATATTTTGCTTATATTGCATATGATATTGATCTATTTGAAGAGGGTTCTATCGCTAACCTAACAGCTTCAATTATTGGTAACGTATTCGGTTTTAAAGCAGTAAAAGCCTTAAGATTAGAAGATATGCGTATTCCAGTTGCTTATCTTAAAACTTTCCAAGGTCCTGCAACAGGAGTTGTTGTAGAACGTGAACGTATGGATAAATTTGGTCGTCCATTTTTAGGTGCAACTGTAAAACCTAAACTGGGTCTATCAGGTAAAAATTATGGTAGGGTAGTATATGAAGGCCTTAAAGGTGGTTTAGATTTCCTTAAAGATGATGAAAATATTAATTCTCAACCATTCATGCGCTGGAAAGAAAGATTCCTATATTCAATGGAAGGTGTTAACCGTTCAATAGCAGCTACTGGTGAAATAAAAGGTCACTATATGAATGTAACTGCAGCTACAATGGAAGAGATGTATGAAAGAGCTGAATTTGCTAAACAATTAGGTACAGTTATTGTTATGATTGACCTTGTAATTGGTTATACAGCAATCCAAACTATGGGTGTTTGGGCTCGCAAAAATGATATGATCTTACATTTACATCGTGCTGGCAACTCGACTTACTCTCGTCAAAAGAGTCATGGTATGAACTTCCGTGTAATTTGTAAATGGATGCGTATGGCTGGTGTTGACCATATTCATGCAGGTACAGTTGTTGGTAAACTGGAGGGTGATCCTCTAATGATTAGAGGTTTTTATAATACTCTACTATTAACGCATCTAGATATGAACTTACCTCAAGGTATCTTCTTTGAACAAGATTGGGCATCTTTACGTAAAGTAACTCCAGTTGCTTCAGGCGGTATACACTGTGGACAAATGCATCAATTATTAGATTATCTTGGTAATGATGTTGTACTTCAATTTGGTGGAGGCACAATTGGTCATCCTGATGGGATTCAAGCAGGTGCAACGGCTAATCGTGTAGCTCTAGAAGCCATAGTAATAGCACGCAATGAAGGTCGCGATTATGTAGCGGAAGGACCACAAATTTTACAAGATGCTGCAAAAACTTGTGGTCCTCTACAAACAGCTCTAGATTTATGGAAAGATATCACTTTCAACTATACTTCTACAGATACAGCTGACTTTGTTGAGACTCCAACAACTAATGTATAAACATCTTGAGTCTTTTTTTGTATTAAACTTAAACTCAAAATTGCAAAAACTTGCTTAATTATCACAAGGAGTACAGAATAGTGAGATTAACACAAGGAACTTTTTCCTTCTTACCGGACCTAACTGACGAGCAAATCACTAAACAAATTAACTACGCAATTTCTCAAAATTGGGCAATTAATATTGAATATACGGAAGATCCACATCCAAGAAATAACTACTGGGAACTATGGGGTCTGCCATTATTTGATATTAGTGATGCTGCTACAGTTATGTATGAAATTAATAGTTGCCGTAAGCAGTATTCTAGTCAGTACATTAAAGTAAATGCTTTTGACAACACACGAGGCACAGAAAGTTGTGTTCTTTCATTCATAGTTAATAGACCAGCATATGAACCTGGTTTTGAATTAGTGAGATCAGAAGATATTGGACGAAACCAAAAATATAGCTTCCGTAGCTATGCAACAGCTAAACCGGAAGGATCTCGTTATTAATTACAGAATAAATAACTAATCAATATATTTTATTCAGTTCAATTTATAATCTAATATTAGAGAGATTAATTTATTTAATCTCTCTTTAATAGTATTTAACTAACTATTTAATATAAGTGTTAGATTGAATAAATAAATTTATATCTAAAGTATATAAAAACATGACTCAAAATTTCTCTGACGATACTCTAGTAAATTTACAAGAAGAATACGATAAAACTCAAATTCAGGAAGTGATTGATGAATTGGAGCAAGAGTTAGTAGGTCTTCAACCTGTTAAAACTCGCATTAGAGAAATAGCTGCTTTGTTACTGATAGATAGGCTAAGAAATAATCTAGGATTAGTATCAGGAAGTCCCGGATTACATATGTCATTTACAGGAAGTCCTGGTACTGGTAAAACGACTGTTGCTATGAAAATGGCAGATATTTTAAATCGTTTAGGATATATTCGTAAAGGCCATTTACTCACCGTCACTAGAGATGACTTAGTAGGACAGTATATTGGTCATACAGCTCCTAAAACTAAAGAAGTTCTAAAGCAAGCTATGGGCGGAGTTTTATTCATTGATGAAGCTTATTATCTTTATAAGCCAGATAATGAAAGAGATTATGGTGCAGAGGCTATAGAGATTTTATTGCAGATCATGGAAAATCAGAGGGATGATCTAGTGGTTATTTTTGCTGGTTATAAGGATAGAATGGAAAAATTTTACGAATCAAATCCTGGATTATCATCTAGAGTCACAAATCATGTCAACTTCCCTGATTATACTTCTGAAGAATTGTTACAAATAGCGAAATTAATGCTAGAAGAACAACAATATAAATTTGCCCCAGAAGCTGATAAAGTATTACTGGAATATGCTGAAAGAAGGATGAAACAACCACACTTTGCAAATGCCAGAAGTATTAGAAATGCTATCGACAGAGCGAGGATGCGACAAGCTAATCGCATTTTTATAAGTGGCGATAAAGTTTTAACTAAAAATGATCTTGTAACTATACAATCAGAAGACATCTTAAAAAGTCGATTATTTACTAAATGAATCTAAAAATCAATTTATTTTACTTATTGACAAGTGATCATTCTTTTAGATAGGATGAGTGTACTATGTACTACAATGCTGATTTTAGTTTACAATAAGGCGGCATAGCTAAGTGGTAAGGCAGAGGATTGCAAATCCTTTATCCCCAGTTCGAATCTGGGTGCCGCCTGAAATTTATTGTTGACTAGTTTAACATTCTAACTAACAAAATAGAATATCTATATACAGGGGGTGTGGTGGAATGGTAGACACAACAGACTTAAAATCTGTTGATTTTTAATAATCGTGAGGGTTCAAGTCCCTCCACCCCCAATCCATACATTTAATATAATCAAAAAAATGAACTCATGTGTATTTGTGTTAATTGTAATCATGTGCATATTTGTAATACTTACGCACTAATTAAAAAACAACATGGTAAATTTGATTTTTATGCCATATCAGAATTTATACCTGCTCAGACAATTATACAAATTAATATTAAAAATTCTTCACATAATATAAATTTTGATTGGGATCTACTAGAGTGTTTATCTTTTTCAGAAAAACCAGGAAAATGGCTAATTAAATAAAAAAAAGCAAATTTAAATTAAGAATGTATAATTTGACTGCTGAGAGTTTTTCTTAAAAACTCTGTATTGATATTAGATGATCTAATTAAAGAAATTTTACCCGTACGTGCTATTTCAACAATTCCATATTCACTCAAAAGTTGTTCAATAGCCATTGTTTTACCTGGATCACCTGTTACTTCTAAAATTAAGTATTCCTGAGCAATATCTACAACCTTGGCCCTGAAAATATTTGCTATATCTAGAATGGAAGTCCGATGATTATTGATAGCTTGTACTTTTATTAAGACTAACTCACGTTCAACACATGGTATATTGGTGATATCTTGCACACTTAAAACATTTACTAATTTATATAACTGTTTAATAATTTGTTCAATTGTTCTATTATCACCAGGCACAATCATAGTGATTCTGGAAATGCCTATTTGTTCTGCAGGTCCAACAGCTAAGCTTTCTATATTAAATCCTCTTCTAGCAAATAAACCAGCTATTCTAGATAAAACGCCTGATTCATCTTCTACAAGGACAGATAATGTATGTTTCATAAATAGTTTTTCAAAATTTATTACTGTAGCTTTAATGTTATTCTTACTTATGTAATGTTATAATAATTTTGATATATTTCCCAATATTTTTTTATAATTTACAATATATTTTATAGCAAATTACTTGTGTTAGATAAATCAAAAAAAATAAAAAAGAGAAGTACTGAGAAACCTCTTATTAATGAAAATATTAAGTATCCTAAAGTGCGTCTCATAGATATGCTGGGATCTCAATTAGGTATTTATTCGTCTGGTGAAGCTTTTAATATAGCTGTTCAAGAAGGACTAGATTTAGTGATGATTAGTGATAAGTCAGATCCACCAGTTTGTCGTATTGTTGATTATGGCAAGTATAAATTTAATCAGGAAAAAAAAGCTAAGGAAGCTCGTAAAAAGCAGCATAATGCTACACTAAAAGAAGTCAAAATGCGTTATAAAATCGAGGAACATGATTATAAAGTTCGAATTAACCAAGCTTTACGTTTTTTACAATCTGGAGATAAAGTTAAAGCAACTGTTATATTTAGAGGTAGAGAAATTCAGCATTCTAATTTAGCAATTGAACTTTTAAATAAAATGGCGGAAGATTTAAAAAATTTAGCAGAAATTCAGCAGCCACCTTCTAGAGATGGAAAAAACATGATAATGATTTTATCACCAAAAAAGAATGTAACTTCATAATGAATATATTTTACTAAACAATGCTTATTATAGTATGTTTAGGTATAATTAAAAGCTACCAATTTATAATAATAGATTAAGGAAAAAATATGTCTCGTTATAGAGGACCTCGTTTACGCATATGCAGAAGACTAGGAGATTTGCCTGGTTTAACAAGAAAAAGCTCTAAAAAGCAGTCACCGGCTGGTGAACATGGCCAGCAATCACGTAAACCATCAGAATATGCTCTCAGATTAGAAGAAAAACAAAAATTGAGATTTAATTATGGATTAAACGAAAAACAATTCGCAAATTATGTAAAAACCGCAAAAAAAGTTCAAGGATCTACAGGATTGATTTTATTACAAATTCTAGAGATGAGATTAGATAATACAATATTTAGACTTGGTATGTCTCCTACCATTCCTGCAGCAAGACAACTAGTAAATCATGGGCATATTATGGTGAATAATAAAAATGTTTCTATTTGTAGTTATCAATGTAAACCTGGTGATCTAATCACAATAAAAAACAAAAACGGTTCAAAATCTCTAGTAGAAAATTATTTAAATTTTCCTGGTTTAGCTAATATACCAAGCCATCTAGAGCTTGATAAAGAAAAAATGATAGGAAAAGTTAATGGCATTATTGAGAGAGAATGGGTGGCTCTGAAATTAAATGAACTTCTTGTTGTGGAGTATTACGCAAGAAAATAATACTCTTCAAGCTTATAAATTAGATTTCATAGTCTCACTTCAATAAATCTTTAGCCATATATACTAACTACCAGCTCATAGGCTGTCTACTAGTTAAAGACCATAGTATTCTCTTACCTAGTACTTTAAAATATAGTAAAGTACTAGAGAATTTTTGCAATACGCTGAGTTGAGATTCATTATTATAATACTGTTTCACAAAATTATAAGACTCTTTAGAAGGTACAAATAGTATATCCTTACCATGATTTTGTTTATCATTTTCCCATGTTTTTATAAAATCCTCTAAATTATATACTAAAAGTTGGGGATATGAAGGCAAGCTATAATTTATATTTTCTTTCTTGAATTTTTGCCAAGCAGTTAAAGCCGTTTTGTAATTCATGAATATAGCTTCATATGATTTCTGACTTCTGTTTTTATGCACTTTGTATTGATAATTTATTATCATATGTTTTTTAGATTTTTTATTAAATGCTAATATTGGCTTAATCGTATAAACAGGTTGCCCTTTAAAATGATTTTTACTGTATGTTTGTTGCTTGTGAAAACTAACATGCCTATATTTTCTATATTTAAATAGAAGCTCACCTAATTCTTTTAAATCGGGAATTAATCTGAAGCGTATTTTTGGTACCGGAGTTCTCGTTAACTTATAATATAAATCAAGTTTACTAGGAAAAATATCTAAAACATTTTGTTTACTGGATTGTGTATATTTTTGTTGTATATGGTATTTATATTCAATTGCATCTTCTGGATTCATAAAGAAGAGGCCTTCATGTAAAGGCTGATTATTTTTAGTCCACAAAAAGCGATCGTAGTACCATCGATATAATTTATCCAATACATTTTTATTATTAAGCATTTTTTCAGGGAACTCGGCCATGATAATTTGATTAGAACCATTAATCACAGTAAATACAGGAAAATCATTACTACTTATTTTGTTTAAGAGAAGTGACTTTTTGTCATTAGAAATATCAATATACCTTCCGTCTAAAAAATTTTTCAGTAGATTATCAGGTAAAGAAAAATTTAATCCCTTTCGCCAAATATATTTTACATAGGTAGAATTACTTTTTATTTTAGTAGAAACTTTAGAATCATCTAGATACACTTCTATTCTTCTTGTTATTAAAGCTTTACTAAAATCAAGCAAGAATTTTTTATATTCATTTTGATACATAGCTACACCTGCTGACTTCAACTGATTAATATAATTGTCAGACAATGGATTAATAGTTGAAAGAAAAATCGTTTCTTGCCAGTACTTATTAAGTAGCTTGGTTATAAAAGTAGGATGTATTAACTTCCTATTTGTGAATTTTTGCGTAGCCGTATAATCATTAGGTACATCATTGATAGATTGATGTACCCTTACTGTTGCAAACAATGATTTTATTTCACTCATATTTTTTGCTATCAGCTTAATGTGTTGATCACGATAAGAATGATTGTGAGTCTGAACGGGTACACTATGGTGGTCATGAAACCAATAATCTTTGTTAAATAAATAGTGAATAAACATTGAATATAAATTAAATTAAATAATGAACCTTTATTATGAACTCAGAATAAATACTACAAGTGGTATAAATAGAGGATATTTTACAAAAATCAGATATATTCTTCTAATTCTACAATAGCTTACGCAATACAGCAAAATTAAAAATCGATTATAAAATTTATAGTAAACCCTCAATCTAATACCTTGATCGGTATAATATATTTACATAAAGGTATGGAGGTATATGATTATATATAAATAACATATAATTTTTTTCGATTACAAAATAGATTGATTGATATACTTAATTGATTTACTATAACATTAGTACTATAAAGATTCTATATAGAGTTTTTTATAATTTGATAAGAACAAAATATTTTGAGCAATCTTCTCATAATTATTATCATAAATAGATATATAAGTTCAAGTATTAATATCAATTCATACATTATATAAACCATATTGTATGTCATACATATTTAGAGATACATACATTAATTCTACATAATATAAATAATCACTGATATAAATTTATATTTCTTTAATGAGTGAGGATATCTATTTTTGCCTATTTTTATTACTTTAATCATAAATTCTCAATGATTTAGAATAATCATATTATGCAAACAAAATATATTTGACTGTTATAGAACATAAATATGAAATTTATTGAACATATATAATAACTTAAAATATATTAATTTAGAGATTCGTTACCATTAATCAGCCGACCATCTTGAAAATTTTCTGATTCATGAATTTTGTAAATAAAAAATAGATATTATGCTTATGGAACTGGTGGGATTCGAACCCACGTCCATAATAATTCAGTTTGATAAGTTGACAATTATCAAATTATTGATTGAGTCAAGAGAAAAAATAATAAATAAATTGAAACTTAGCTTAAACTATAGATTTAAGAGCATCTAGTTTAATAACCGATCAAGATACATACTAGAATTTATATCTTGATAACCCAGAAAAAATCATATTATCTTAATATTTATATCAAGCCAAAATAATTTTTCTAGAGAATGGTAAAATTTGATGTTTTGCAATTGTTTTTCAGCTAGGATTAATGAAGTTTAGCCTACCTTCATTCTCTAAATCTTATGCATACGGAATTATATGTAGAAACCTAACAGCCCCTATTAACAATTTAATAATATAGGATTGGTGATTGTTTACCTATACCTATGTATCTAATTTGTTGAGCAAGGAAGGATTTGAACCTTCGACCGCCAGAATCGGAATCTGATACTCTATCCACTGAGTTACATGCCCAAATTTATTACATATATAGTATATAGCCAATATTATAATAATAAATACTATTTTTTCAACCTCTCAGTAAGCTTATTTAGTCTAAAATAAATTTAATTTTGCACATATGACTGATTAAATGTCATAGATAATTCTGCTTTATACAATTCTTGTCCAAGATATAAAACATGATTCGTCGACAACTTTTTAAAAAGATTATGTTTAGATAATAAAATATACATTGAATCAGCAGAAATAGCTGTAAAACAAATAGGATAAACATTTTTATCGTAGTTTTCTATACTATTTTGAATAGATTCGAATAAACACAGTGAGATAGTTCTGTTTTTTTGCAACCTAATTAAACAATAAAAATCATCCATTCTTGAAGCATTAGAAAAAATATGATACAGAAGTATAAAAAATACATGTAAATATTATAATTATACTATATCTTATTTATCATTCTTATATATATTGTATACACTAAATTACAATACTAATCAATTAATTATACGATAACATTGTAATTCCAAATATGAATTATAGATTTAACATTTGATTGATAAAAATACTAAAAATTTTAATGGAGATAATAATAATGCAAGATGCGATTACTAGTATTCTAAATAAGTATGATTTAACGGGAAAGTACTTAGATACTCCTGCGATGAACGAGCTGACAAGATACTTTGATACAGCTATTAACAGAATAAAAGTGACAAAGTTCATTAATAGTGAAGCGGCAAAAATTATTAGAGAAGCGGCAGCTCGTTTATATGAAGAACAACCAGAACTTTTGAGACCAGGTGGCAACTCATATACAACAAGAAGATATGCTGCATGTTTAAGAGATATAGAATATTACTTAAGATATGCTAGTTATGCTCTGATTGCAGGCAGTACTAACATTTTAAACGAGAGGGTATTAGATGGCTTGAGAGATACATATAATTCTTTAAATGTACCCATCGCACCTACATTAAGGAGTATTAAGTTACTAGAAGAAGTTATCCAAGATGAATTTAGACAAGAAAACTACATTGATAGAGGTATCATTAGTGAACCTTTTGAATATATTATGCAAAGTTTAAGTGAACAAGACATATAATAAAATTAAGTATGGTATTAACGGATACAATCTATCTTGTAAATGATATATTTTTTTTAAATAGGCCAATATAAATCTATTTACAAACCATATAAATGTATGCTTATGTCTATACTTACAAAATTTACAATATCAATCAAGCATGGCATAAAATCTCGACTAGATTATTTAAGTTTACAACTTATCAGCCTATTTTTAGGATTTTACATAGCAACTATTATATCGACTATACCGTCACAAACGGGAGACTGGGGAATAATTGCAGGAGCAATTATTGTCACTTTTACTGAAAGTCTCAGTAAAATAATATATAGTTTTAATAATCGTCGAACAGCTCTCATATACACAGTAAATTGTATAAAAATTGGCATCATATATGGATTATTTGTTGATGCATTTAAATTAGGTAGCTAGTTTAAAATATGAAACCAATTAAGGATTTGCCTATTGTTTCTTCTTATGAAGAATATATTTAGTGTATCCTATATTTATTTTATGAATATAAAAGAGCCATTAAAAAAATGGCTCTTAATACAAATAATGTAAGCTGTAGATTAAAATAATTTATACAGACACTGGAGAAACTTCACTGACCATATCTAAAAATAAAGCAGGGTCTCCTGCTTTTGGTTTTTGTTCTTGTGGTCTAAACTTACGTACAGGGCCTGGCCATAATAATTGAGGCATGCCCTGTTTAACTAAAAATTCTTTGCCCATGCGAGGAATTTTTAAATTAAATGGAATTTCCCCCTTACTACGTTGAGCTATTACTCTTCTCCTTTGATATGGGACCGTATTATCTCCAAAATTTTCTAGATATTCGTCACTACTCAAAAGAATATCGATGAAAAACTCTAAGCCTTTTGACCCTATAATTACGGAAAAAGCTAATTTTTCTCTCTCATTATAAATATCTCTACCTAGAACCCTTTGTATACACATTTCAACAAAACGGTAGTTGTTGTTTACATTATAGTTTAGATTATAAAATGAATCAGACAATAGTAATCCTTTTATAAAATCTTTGACTCTAATTTGATTAAATCTTAGCTGTGATTCTAAAAAAGGTTCACGTGTACTACTTAAAATCTGATGTTCACTAAAAATTTGACGGTAAGCCGCCCAAATAATTTCATCCATTTCAAGAGCTGTAGGCAAATTATCTGTTGTATATATTTTAGGCTGTTCTTCGCCAGGAAAATACTCAAAGCCATCCACTCTTTGGTTCTGAGTAGAAAATGAATAACTAAGCATTGGTATTGCCATCATAAGTCTCCAGATTTATATCTCTATTGTATATAGATAACATATTAACGTATGATTCATTCATACTTATGTAAACTTTTTTGTAATACTTATTAAGTACCTGAAAATTATTAAATGCACTTAAGATAATTAACACAAATCAATATTCATTCTAGAAGAAAGTTTCAAAATTTCTTCAATAATTCAGGATTAATTAAATCTATTAATATATATTAATTCATTAACATACTAAAATAGTATACTGAAATTCATGCAATCAGACGAAATACATGTTGCTCTATTACTATTTATTATATGCATATCTATAGATCTCTAAGTGTAAATAAAATTAGGTAACTTACTCAGATCATTCGAATCGGTAGTAGAAATCGTTAAACGTCAATAATAAATTCATAGATTAATTAAGTATTAAATATGGACAAGACAAATCAACTGACTCTTGAACAAGAGTTCAAATTAGCAATATATACTAAAAAAGTATCTCGATTAAATAGAATAAATTCTAAGAAGCATTTAATTGCTATCCTAAAACAAATGATGATTAAGGATAATATTATTAAGCACTTTATTAAAAATTCTATATTATAAATATACAATAAAAAAATTTTAAAATTATACAATTTGATTAAATATTACATGATGTTAATATGTTATATATTGCTAGTCACAAGTATTCTATACTGTATTTCTGATACTAATACATCAGCTTTTACAACAAATTAATAGCTGAAACAACTAAGTCCTTCATTAAACAAATTATTTATAAGGAGAGCTCAATGCTTGACGCATTTTCTAGAGTTGTGGTAAATTCAGACGCTAAAGCTGCTTATGTAAGTGGTAGTGACTTACAAGCTCTTAAAACATTTATAGCAGACGGTAACAAGCGTTTAGATGCTGTTAATTCAATTGTTTCTAATGCTAGCTGTATCGTTGCAGATGCAGTCTCTGGTATGATCTGTGAAAATCCTGGACTAATTGCACCAGGAGGTAATTGCTATACTAATAGACGCATGGCTGCATGTTTACGTGATGGTGAAATCATTCTAAGATATATCTCTTACGCTCTTCTTGCAGGTGATGGTTCTGTTCTTGAAGATAGATGCTTAAATGGATTGAAAGAAACTTATATTGCTCTTGGGGTTCCGACTAACTCTTCAGTTAGATCTGTAAGTATCATGAAAGCTGCAGCGGTTGCATTTGTTACCAATACGGCTTCTCAGCGTAAAATGGATACAACTAGTGGTGACTGTTCTGCACTATCTTCAGAAGTTGCTACCTATTGCGATAGAGTTTCTGCTGCTATTAGCTAAAAATAAACTAAAAAAGCCATTAAATAATATTATTACGTAATACTTTTAAGTCAAATAAACTTATCACTATAATAATATTATAATAGGTATTTATAATCCAACTTAAGGAGATAAATTATGAAATCAGTTATTACTACTACAATTAGTGCTGCTGATGCAGCTGGTCGTTTTCCTTCTAGTTCTGACCTTGAATCTGTGCAAGGTAATATCCAACGTGCAGGTGCTAGACTAGAAGCGGCAGAAAAATTAGCTAGCAATCATGAAGCTGTAGTTAAAGAAGCAGGTGATGCTTGTTTCGCTAAATATTCTTACCTAAAAAATCCAGGTGAAGCAGGCGACAGCCAGGAAAAAATCAACAAATGCTATAGAGATATTGATCACTATATGCGCCTAGTTAACTACAGCCTAGTAGTTGGAGGTACTGGCCCTCTAGACGAATGGGGTATAGCAGGTGCACGTGAAGTTTATCGTACTTTAAACTTACCTGCAGCTTCTTATGTAGCTGCATTTATATTCACTCGTGATAGATTATGTGTTCCTAGAGACATGTCTGCACAAGCAGGGCTTGAATATAGCGGTGCTTTAGATTATGTTATTAACTCTCTATGCTAATTGTTTACTTTGTAGAAACAAAGTTAACTAATTAAGTAAATAAAAATTTAACCTAGACTTAAAATCAAAAACCAATAAAAAACAAAATTTGTTTTTTATTGGTTTTATTTTTTATATATTTATTAACTCCTATCTATTAGATAGGATTATTTGGCAATTCATATAAAACGAAATATATATATTATTTTCAACTCAAAAGTATATTTCCTATGAGAAGTAGATCAGATTTTATCATTCAATTTTTAGTCTAATTAACTTAAGTGTAAAATTATAGCATCAATGTTTTTTTATATAGATAGTGTACAATCAATAACAAATAACTTTATTTATATAATAGAAAAAACAAAACACTTTCAATTTAAAAACTTAATAATACCAATCTTATAAAAATAATTCTTAGGCAACAACTATCTGTTGAAAAAATACCTATTGTAAGAAAGTATATATTTATATAGCTAATTTTCATCAAAGATATAAGACATTAAAACTATGTTTAGATAATTGTTAGTTTTAATTATCATTCTATATCTCACTAAAACAAATTGAACAAACTATTTCAACCTAAAAAGTATTAAAATATAATATAATAACTATATATTTGAGAATCTATATGAATTGGAATTCAATTGAAAATAACTTAATCAATGTATCCTTCGCACTACTATTAATCACGTTAATTACATATTGGATAAATATTGCTTTTACTAATTTACCATTTTTCGGACAGCTAGGTAGTATTTTAACTATATGCATTAATTTATGTATAGGCTGTGCTTTACTATTAAGGTGGATTAATAATGGCTATTTTCCATTAAGCAACTTATACGAATCATTGATTTTTTTGACATGGGGATTAACTACAGTACATTTAATATTAGAATACAAAAATAAAAGTAGATTGATTGGAGCTATTAACATACCAGTTGCTTTATTTATTATTGCTTTTGCAAGTCTATCATTATCAAGAGATATGCAAAAGGCGGCACCTTTAGTACCTGCTCTTAGATCCAATTGGCTAATGATGCATGTGAGCATTATGATGATAAGCTATGCGACATTGATTATCGGATCGCTATTATCCATATTATTTTTAATAATTTCTAAAGGTAAAAGTATGCACTCGCAAAGAAGCTCAACTGGATATGCAGTTAAAAACCTGGAGATTATATATAATCGAGAAAACACTATGAATATTAATAATATTCAGAATGGCAATATTGCAGTTGAAAATAATAGAATGAATTTATTGCAAAGTATTGATAATTTAAGCTATAGGATTATTGGATTAGGATTTCCATTATTAACTATTGGTATCATTGCTGGAGCTGTATGGGCTAATGAAGCATGGGGATCTTATTGGAGTTGGGATCCGAAAGAAACTTGGGCATTAATAACTTGGCTTGTCTTTGCTGCCTATTTACATTCAAGATTAACAAAATCATGGCAAGGCAAAAAACCTGCAATTCTGGCTTCTATTGGTTTTGTAGTCGTTTGGATTTGCTATCTAGGGGTTAATTTTTTAGGCAAAGGCTTACATAACTATGGATGGATTTTATAAACAATAATAATCATTAAATAAAAACTAAGTCTTATCTAACGCATTATAAATTATTAAGAAATAGCTCATTGTGAGCTATTATATTTATTCTAAAATATTTAGTGAACTCAACCAATTCTTGAAAATCAATAAAACAATTTGTAATTTACAATCATTTCTCTTATTCATGGATATAAGAATCAATCATATGAAATAGCAAAAGCAAGACAACTATCTTGTGATACTTCTGGTAAGACAAATACTCATAGCATTTATTGACAAGTAATTTAGGATTATATAGATTAGGAGTAAAATACAATTAATAAGGTAATTAATCTTTGTCTAAGAGATTGCATTATAGGATCCCTATATTCCAATACAGAGGGTTACAGTGTTATTCAAGAAAGGAAGTAAACCTAGCGTCAAATCTATTAGTAAAAGCAATATTATTAAGGTGTATAATTTATTGCTTCCTTTCTTTTTAGAGAAGACTAGTGTAACTACAATTAACTATTCGGTTATTTATGAAAATTCTACTAATTCAGAAAAGAAAAACTGAAAAACGCTTCTACAAAAAAATCATTAGATATCATTAATTTTTTATCACATAGAATAACTAACAATAATCAACCGCAAGATAAATGGTCAATAAAAGCTTTACTAGAAAATGAACTCATGAAGTACATAAAGTTGAGACGAATCAATAAAAAGACAGAAACATTAAACAATCTTAGTATACGTTTAATGAAAATGGGCATTTCAACTGAGTCAAGAAAAACAAAAAGAAAAATAAAGTTTAGTACTAGCTCTCTAAGTCATATGATAAAAAAAATTGAAAATGAAATAAAAACGAATGATTAACTATTCACAACAAAGATTCTTAATGTAAAACAATTCAGATATAATAATTTTAACTCTAAATCATAAAGGTAATGAATTAAAGCGTACGAAAAAACACTTATATAAGGCCCCTTTTTTGTCACGTTTTTTGAGATTATAATTTTAATATAAGCGATGCGTTTATATATAAAATATTATAATATATAGGAAATGCGCAAGAAAAGGAAAGAGTAAGAGGAGCGAATGGTTCTTATCTAAGAACTATTCGATATTATATGTATTTTTGTCATTATTTATAGATTGATATTGGATGAGAATGATTTATATAGAGTGAATAGTTTATCTTGTTTCACTCATCAAAAAAATACTTCTAAATACTAGTATTGAAGATAATGCTGATATCTAAAGTATTAGTATTTTTTCCAATTTTTAAAATTAAAATATAATCTTCTATTATGATAAATGAAAATAACTAGAAAATACCGTTTATTTATTATTCTAATAAACCTTTGCATGCAAAATATCTAAATGAAACAGGTGATCAAATTAAACAACATATCTTCAGTCCCAAAATTTATAGATTCCAGAGAACCATTGTCAAATATTGTATTTATTTTAGAACGTTTGTTATATAAATTATGCGACACTATTATTATAATGTTATCCATTAAAGAATTTTTAATTATTCTACAAAAAAATCTTGTCATTTTAACACAAAACTATTAGACAATGTAAATTCTTATCTATTTTATGGATGAATATATACATATATATTATAATTAATGTTATGTAAACATCTTACTTAATGCTGTGACTAAATTAGGATTAATATGAACACTAATATTTTACTAACAACACTGCCCCATACATCTAATTGGTCTATACAAACGGCTATTATTATGTCTGTTTGTAATTTAATTTGCATTGGTATTGGTAGATATGCAATACAAGTTAGAGGATTAGGTCCTTCCATACCTATTTTAGGATTAGAAGGGTTCGGACTACCAGAACTATTAGCAACTACAAGTCTAGGACATGCGGTAGGTGCTGGTACAATTATTGGATTAAGCACCATTGGTTTAATTTAATTAAATTGGATTACAACTAATATTAATTGATCACAAGCTTTATGTACTTATTTGTTTTCATAAATTACTTAAGTACATAACGCTACTATACAATCAATATATTCATTCAACTCGAAAAGCTAACCTTCATAAAAAGTACCCATTCGTCGAAATTTTTGATATCTTAACTCTTTTCTATCTTTGCTTGATAAGCTCAATAGAGTATTTAAATTTTTCTTAAGATGAGTTTTTAATATACGAGCTGCTTCTAAAGGGTTCGACTGAGAACCTCCTATAGGTTCTCGAATAATTGAATCAATGATACCTAATACTTTTAAATCCGATGATGTTATTTTTAATGCCTCAGCTGCCTCTAAAGATTGTTTACTATCTTTCCATAGAATAGCGGCACAAGCTTCTGGAGTAGCAACCGTATAAACAGCATACTCTAACATTAAAATTCTATCACCTATGCCAATACCTAAAGCTCCACCAGAACCACCTTCACCCAAAATCGTACAAATTATAGGAACATCAAAAGAAAACATATCCCTTAAATTTACTGCAATTGCCTCACCTTGCCCTAGTTTTTCCGCTTCTATACCTGCCCAAGCACCAGGAGTATCAATAAATGTCAAAATAGGGAAATTAAACCTATTTGCGTGTCGCATTAAACGCAACGCTTTACGATATCCGCCTGGAGATGCCATGCCAAAGTTTCTAATAACATTATCTTTTGTATCCTTTCCTCTCTGATGACCAATAAAAACAACTGTCTGGCCATCTAAACAACCAATACCTCCTACTAGGGCCGGATCATCTGCTCCTCCTCTATCTCCATGCAATTCAAGCCAATCATCCATTAAGTATGGAATATAATCTAAAGTAGTAGGTCTGTCCGCCTGTCTAACTAAATTTAACCGTTGAAGAGGCGTTAGAGATTGAAAAATATCATGCTTTAAATTATATAATTGTTTTTTAAAACGATCTAATTCTTCCTGTACCGACAATTCATAACTATCTGACATCTTATTCAACTGTTGTATCTGGTATTCTAATTCTACAACTGGTTTCAAAAAGTCTAACGATAATGCTTTTCTGCTAGTCATAATTAAATACTAAATATTATTAAAATATGCATATAATGTATTATTATTGAGTGAAATACAATAAGAAATTACGTAGAAGATGATAAAATAAGGCCGTTGTATTAGCAATATCCTCTGATATTTCAAGACTATTTTGTAAAAAAATATATAGAAGATTAAAAAAACGAGGATCATCAAAACGCTGAGAAATTCTTGTTGCAGCTCTTATCAGATCATCATAATTTAATCCTCTTTCACCATATATATAACTTAGATTACACAAAAATTTAGATTCCAGGCAAACATTAGAAAATACATCGAAGTCTCGCATATTTTCTATAAATATTGTTTCCAAAGGAAGAATATCTATTACTGCATCATTTAATAAACCTGTTTGACTTGTTTCAATAATAGCATTCTTAGGTATCAGAATATTATTAGATTTAACATGAACTAGAACAAGAACACTATTAAAATTCATTTTTATATTTTTCACATAACCAATATTTATACCTCTCATTAATATGTTAGTACCTTCTTTCAGGCCATAAGCATTATTAAACTCTATAAAAAATGAATAGCCTTGTTTTTTTTTTCATTTATTGAAAACCATAAAAGAAGAGTAAATAATATAAAACTTAAGAAGACGACTATATTTTTTATGGTTTTCCATACATGACTTGGTGTGATCTTTTTCATAAGATATAAATACAGAATGTTTAGAAATTCATACTTAAACTGATAATATATTAACAATACTAACTGGCTATACGTAGGTTCATAACGATTTATTGTTCTTGAAATCAAATACAATACACAATTTGTCACTAACCCAATATAAATAGACATATTTTCAATTATTCTACAATTATCTGGAACCAAGTCAATAATAAAAAAAACAAATTCACATAAGGAATTATGAACGAAGTAGAGAATAAACTAAATACAGGTACAATGATAACTAATACTTTAATGTACTTAGGCAGTATGTAATACTAATAAAAAATAACTACATAACCATATTGCCAATAGAACTTTACATATTACAATAATTCATTTAATAATACTAAATTGCACACTGATCAAATCAATTACTAGCATAGTATTTTATAGAAATAGACTATATGTATTTAATATCATTTAAAAAATTGGTATTAAATTGTTTAGCATAATCAATTAGATAGATAAATATATATTTATCTATCTAATTGATATTCCTTAATCATTTATTATGTATATCAAAAAATGCAAAGTTACACTTAATAAGCTAAACCCATACTGCGAGTTGTTTCCGCACCTAAATATACACGTATACTTAAAAAATCTGTTGGACAGGCCGTTTCACAACGTTTACACCCAATACAGTCTTCTGTTCTAGGTGCAGAGGCAATCTGCCCAGCTTTACACCCGTCCCATGGGACCATTTCTAAAACATCACATGGACAGGCACGTACACACTGTGTACAACCAATACAAGTATCATATACTTTTACACTATGCGCCATAGGGATTAACTCAACTTTAATTTTTAATTAATGAATAAACTAAAACTAGTAGTTATTATATTATAAGCTTTAACAATGTAGATATATTATATCACTATATATTATTCTAGTGTGATACATAGGACAATTGGAACTTAAAGAATAAAAACTTCATAAAAAGTTAAATGTACAATAATATAATAGTTTAAATAAATACTGTACTAATTTAACGTGATAAAGCTTTATAAGATGAATATTGCAGGTTAGTAACTGCTGTTTTTTCTTCTGAAGGAGGAACTATTTGCCAAAACATAGAAACATAAGAAGACCAATTATCTAAAATTTTCTTTGCTTTTAAACTCTTAGTTTTAATTTCATATAATTCAAGAATATTTTTTAAGTGATCTTCTCCTTCCTTAGTTATAATTCTTTGGGCTTTTACTATTTCTTTATTCATCTTAGACAACAAATCGTTATCTTCATCTAAGAAATAAGATATACCGCCTGTCATACCCGCACCTATATTACGTCCTGCCTGACCCAAAACTACGATTAATCCGCCTGTCATATATTCACATGCATGGTCTCCTACCCCTTCTACTACAGCTTGTGCCAAAGAATTTCTTACAGCAAAACGTTCACCGGCTTGACCATTAGCAAATAAATAACCACCTGTAGCACCGTATAAACATGTATTACCTATAATAACCTGCTGAGAAGCATCATTATAATCTGAGACAGGAGAGATTATGATTTCTCCCCCATTCATGCCTTTGCCTACATAATCATTAGCTTCACCAACTAAACTTAAATGCATACCTTTAGAAATAAATGAACCAAAGCTTTGACCAGCTGTTCCGTAAAAATCCAATTGTAAATTACCACTAAAACCATAATTACCATATTTTTTTGCAATTACGCCAGAAATTCTAGAGCCTACGCACCTATCTGTATTTAAGATCTTGACTTTTTTAACTACATCTGAATGTGTGTGAATAGCATTTACTAAATCAGGATCATTTAGCAAAATATCATCTAAAACTTTACCATTCGTATTGATTTTTTTATTAATACCTAGGTTAGTCGTTTCACAAGAATCACCCAGTAAAATATCTAAATTCAAATGATTTGTTTTTTGTAAATTCGCTTGATCATATTGTAGTAAACTATTCAGACCAATTATATCTTGTAGGCTTTTGTAACCTAGATCTGCCAAAATTTGTCTAACTTCTTGGGCAATAAATGTAAAAAAGTTTACTAGATCTGATGGAATTCCGGGATATCGATTACGCAAATCTTGACGCTGAGTAGCTACTCCCACCGGACAGTTATTAGTGTGACAAATTCTTGCCATAACACAACCTGTAGCTATCATAGCGATAGTACCAAAACCGAACTCTTCAGCACCCATTAAAGCAGCTATTATAATATCTTGGCCTGTCCTTAATCCTCCATCGACTCTTAAGATAACTCTATCTCTTAAGGAATTTTCAACCAGGGTTTTGTGTACTTCTGTCAACCCTAATTCCCAAGGTGTTCCTGCATGTTTAATGGAACTTAACGGAGAAGCACCAGTACCACCATCATGACCAGATATCTGTATGATATCTGCGTTACCCTTAGCAACACCTGCTGCTATAGTCCCTATTCCTACTTCTGCAACTAGTTTAACCGATACTCGAGCTGAAGGATTAATTTGATGTAAGTCAAAAATTAGTTGCGCTAAATCTTCTATGGAATAAATATCATGATGAGGAGGAGGAGAAATCAAAGTAACACCCGGTTTACAATTTCTTAATTCTGCGATATAAGGACTCACTTTTTTCCCCGGCAGTTGACCACCTTCACCAGGCTTAGCACCCTGAGCAATCTTAATTTCTAACTGCTTAGCATTCATTAAATATTCTGGCGTCACACCAAAGCGACCAGAGGCAATTTGCTTAATAGCTGAACTAGCAATATCATTTGCTTGCAAACCTTTTAAATGAGCAAACTTAGATGATACACCAGATGAATTAATATCGGTAATAACTTGAAATCTGATTGGGTCTTCGCCACCTTCACCTGAATTAGATTTACCTCCAATTCTATTCATAGCAACAGCTAAAGTTTCATGGGTTTCACGAGATAATGCCCCTAAAGACATTCCTCCTGTACAAAACCTTTCTAAAATGCATGATACAGGCTCTACTTCATCAATAGGTATAGAAGAATTATGACTAGATATTGTTAATAGGTCTCTAAGATTAGTCGGAGGACGATCATTCAGCAAGGATTTATATTTAGAATAAAGTACACTATCTTTACTACGCACAGCTTTATGTAAAGTCTTAGACATTTCTGGATTATTAACATGGTACTCAGCACTTGGCCTATACTGTACGTAGCCTAAATTTGGCAGTTTTTTAGGTAAATCTGTCATAAAAGCATTGTTATAAGAATTTACCACTTGTGTAGCTAATTCATTCAACTTTATACCGGCTAAAGAAGAAACTGTGCCTGCAAATGCCAGATCGACCAACTCTTGGCCTAGACCTAAAATCTCAAATATTTGTGCACCATGGTAACTAGATAATAAAGAAATACCCATCTTAGATAGAATCTTCAATAATCCTTTTTCAATTGCAGCACGATAATTATATTGAGATTCTTGAATTGTTAGTTGTGGCAATTTACCATTCGATACTAATTTCTGAGTTCTCGGATTATGCCACCATTGTCTAACAGTCAAGAATGCTAAATAAGGACAAACTGCACTTGCTCCATAACCTATTAAACATGCAAAATGATGCGTATTCCAACATTGTGCTGTATCTACCACTAATGAAACTTTATGTCTTAACTGTTTTCTTATTAAGTAATGATGTACAGCTCCCACAATTAGTAGTGGAGGAATATAAGCCTCAGTACGCGTTAAATTTTCAACACGATCACTAAGAATAATAATTTCTGCACCTTGCTCTATACTGACTAAAGTTTCTTCACAAATTTCATTGATTCTTATATAAAAATTCGAGTTTTTTATATCTTGCTGAAAAAAAGTATTGATAGTTGAAACACGAAAACCATAATTAGAAATATTCAACAACTCTTGCTCATTCAAGATAGGTGAATCCAATTTAATTGCTCTAGACATATTTTCCACTGGCTTTAAGATACTGCCTTTAGGACCAAGATACATCGTAAGTGACATGACCAAACTTTCTCTCAAAGGATCAATAGCAGGATTAGTCACCTGAGCAAAACGCTGTTTAAAATAATCATATAGTAAATGGGGTTTACCTGATAAAACAGCCAACGGAGTATCATCACCCATACAAAATGTAGGCTCTTTAGCAGAACTAGCCATATGTTCTATAACTAGTTCAACATCTTCATTTGTGTAACCAAATGCTGTATGAAGACGTGTAATATCAGTAATATTGATATTCAAACTATCTATATACTTTTTAGCTACAAAATCTTGTCTATATTTTTGTACCCACTTACCATAAGGAAATTTATTAGCTATCGATTGTTTGACAGTCCAATTATCCAGCACTAAATTGTTAATCATATCAACACAAAATATCTGGCCAGGCCCTAGTCTACCTTTAGTAATACAATCCTTTTCATTTACCTCAAAAACTCCCATTTCAGAAGATAAACTAATAAATCCTTCTTTAGTGATAACATATCTAGCTGGCCTCAAGCCATTTCTATCTAAAGTAGCACCTATCGTTTTCCCATCACTAAAAACAACTAATGCAGGACCATCCCAAGGCTCTTGGAGACTACTATAATATTCGTAGAAATCTATTATTTCGGGAAACTTATTTAATGCTGGTTGATTTTTATATGCTTCTGGAATCAATATCATTAAAGCTTCTTGAGGACTTTTGCCTGATTGAATCAATAATTCTAAAACAGCATCTAAATTTGCAGAATCACTATTCTCAGCATTTGTTATAGGAATTAAAGAATTATAAGCGTTATCTGTATAACTACTTTTAAATAATATCTCTTTTGATTTCATCCAGTTCAAATTACCTAACAAAGTATTTATTTCACCATTATGTGCCATGAAGCGCATAGGTTGAGCCAAAGGCCATTTTGGCATTGTATTTGTACTAAACCGCCTATGATACATAGCAAATTTGCTTTTATATTTAGAATTACATAAATCTTGATAGTATTGTCCTAAAACTTCTGAACGAACCATACCTTTGTATACTATGATTCTAGAAGAAAAAGAACAAAAGTAGAACTGCCTATTCAAATTCAAAGTTGTTTGAGATACAAGCTTTTCTATTTTTTTTCTAACTATATATAATGCTTTTTCTAGATGATCACCAACTAATGATTTTGCTTTAACTATACATTGCATAATAACTGGTTGATTAACTTTAGATTGAGAACCTAATACTGTTTCATTAACAGGAACTTCTCGCCAAGATATAAGAATGAAATTATTCTCTTCTAAAACCCACTCACAGATTTTTTGGATAGCCTCTATATCATGAGAAGGCAAAAAAATCATAGCTACACCAATACGATTATTGTCCTTAAACAAATCATAAGAAATTTCATTAGATAAAAGATCCCAAGGTATTTGAGTTGTTATTCCTGCTCCATCACCGGAACTCCCGTCAGAACTACAACCACCTCTATGTTCCATACAATTTAAAGCATTTAAAGCATTTAACACTATAGCGTGAGATTCTTTTTGATTTACACAAGTGATAAAACCAACACCACATGCATCTCGTTCTGTAGTAATAGAAGGATGTCCAGAAAACTGATTTAGTTTGTGAGTAAAATATTTTGATGCTTGCATAGACTATTATTTGATGTTTACTAGATAAAATATATGAATCTTTCATTATGTAATTAAATTGATCGACATATAATTCAACTTTTATACTGTATGAATATGATAGCTAACACTCCAAAGTTTCAAATTACTAAATTAAAAAATTGAAGCATGCTATTCTACCAATTAATATAAATTTCAGAACTCATGTTGTAAATTCATATGTTACTATTACATAAAAAATACAATTTCATCCTTAATATAAAGAATATAACTGCTGATATAGTATTACATATATTTCACTAAAACTTACATAATACAAGTATTTTCAAATTTCAAGAATATATTATTGAGCTAGAATTACATGCTTACTAAACACAATTATTTAGAATTAACCATGAATCAATATAAAAAAATTGACTCTAACCAAATCACATACAAAACGGAAGAATTATTAGAAGTAGCACATAATCGATATAAAGTCACCATACAAGTAGCTAATAGAGCTAAGAGAAGAAAGTACGAAGATATTGACATAGTTGATGATCCGTTAATGAAACCTATTATACGTTCTATACTAGAAATGGTGGATGAAATTACCCAGCCTGAAATTATAGGAGATTAAAATATCCAAATATTGGTAACAGAAACGACTATTTTTAATATTTTTTAAAAATAGAATTATAATCTATAAGTATAATAGAATATTAAGTACTAATCACATATTAACTTATAATAGAATGAAGATCCTCTAATCTATAAGAAAAATTTGATATTAGTTCTTGGATAAATCTAATAATCCTAAAAATCAAGGAGATATTCATATGTTGGATGCATTTGCAAAAGTTGTTGCACAAGCTGATGCTAGAGGTGAATTTTTGAGTAATACTCAACTTGATGCTCTATCAGCCATGGTAGCGGAAGGGAATAAAAGACTTGATATAGTAAATAAAATTAATTCTAATGCTTCTGCAATTATTACAAACTCCGCACGTGCTCTGTTTGCTGAACAGCCACAACTAGTACAACCAGGCGGGAACGCTTATACCAGTAGAAGAATGGCTGCTTGTCTAAGAGATATGGAAATTGTTTTAAGGTATGTAAGCTATGCTATGATTGCTGGTGATTCTAGTGTTTTAGATGACAGATGTCTAAACGGGCTAAGAGAAACTTACCAAGCTTTAGGTACACCGGGTACCTCTGTAGCAGTAGCCATTCAAAAAATGAAAGAAGCATCTATAGCTTTAGCGAATGACTTAAGTGGAGTACCTTTAGGTGACTGTAGTTCTTTAACAGCTGAACTAGGAGCATATTTTGATAGAGCTGCAGTTGCAGTTGTATAACTTAACAAATAATACAACTACTCAGAAATACTAATAACTTTACTTAAATTAAAATATAAAATCTTTATCATGAAAACACCTATCACAGAAGCTATAGCATCAGCAGACAGTCAAGGAAGATTCTTAAGTAATGGAGAGCTACAATCTATTAATGGACGATATCAAAGAGCTACTGCTAGTTTAGAAGCAGCAAAAACTTTAACCAACAATGCTCAAAGGTTAATTACAGGAGCAGCACAAGCAGTATATACAAAATTTCCATTTGTCACACAGATGCCTGGTCCGACATATGCATCCAGTGCAATTGGTAAGGCTAAGTGCGCACGTGATATTGGCTATTATCTAAGAATGACTACTTACTGCCTGGTAGTTGGTGCAACTGGACCTATGGATGAATACTTAGTAGCTGGTCTAGAAGAAATCAACCGTAGCTTTGAATTATCACCTAGTTGGTATATAGAAGCTTTACAGTATATTAAAGGTAGTCATGGATTATCAGGTCAATCTGCCAATGAAGCAAATACATATTTAGACTATGCTATTAATACACTAAGTTAATCTAAACACAAAAAATCATAAATAATATAACAGATAAGACTAGAAATAATAAATAAATACTTTCTTTATAATAGATAATTATTTCTAGTTTTCCATTACAATAAACAATAGTAAAATAGTTAAGATCTTCCTTCCTATTATTAATTCAAGTTCCAATAATCAATTAATACTAAAATACAATAAATACTTTTTCTTTAGCAAAAACAATAAATCTCTATCATTTCGATTCATAATTTATGTCACATAAATCACTTCATCCAATTGTTCTAACTATACTTGATGGCTGGGGATATTCAGAAAAAATCAAAGGAAATGCAATTCGATTAGCAAATACACCAACTATCAATAAACTATGGGACAATTATCCACATACTTTACTAAGTGCTTCAGGAATAGATGTGGGCTTACCTACTAACCAAATGGGCAATTCAGAAGTAGGTCATACTACAATTGGAGCAGGTAGAACTATTGATCAAGATTTAGTTCGTATTAGTAAATCAATTGAAGATAACTCATTTTTTTGTAATCCAATCTTACATAATATTTGTAAATCAATAGATAATCGTAAAAGTAAACTACATCTAATAGGTCTTTGTTCCAATGGTGGAGTACACTCACATATTAATCATTTATTAGCATTAATAAAATTTACTAAACAATACAATTTTGAAATTTGCTTACATTTAATTACAGATGGTCGAGATACGCAGCCAAATACAGCAAAAGTATTTATTAAAGAAATTATAAATAGCATCTATAAAATAAAGAATGTAAATATATGTACAATAAGTGGCAGATACTATAGTATGGACCGCGACTGTAGGTGGTCAAGAACAGAAAAAGCTTACAAGCTTTTGACAGAAAATAAAATAAATACCATACGTGATCCTTTGGAAGTTATTGATCAATACTACCAACAAAATATTTCGGATGAATTTATTACGCCTACTAGAATATGTGAAGGCATAATATCAAATAATGATGGAATTATTTTCTTCAATTTCCGACCTGATAGATTCAGGCAATTATTACATTCTTTTGCTAAAAAAAACTTTAAAGGGTTTACAATTAAAAATATAAAAGATTTAGAGGTGGTGACATTTACACAATATGATTCGAACTTACCGATTAACACAGTATTTAGTAGACAAAAACGCACTGATTTTCTAGGTGAAATAATTTCAAATAATCAGTTAAAACAACTCAGACTCGCAGAAACAGAAAAATACGCTCATGTCACTTATTTTTTCAATGGAGGTATTGAAGAACCTTTTCCAGGAGAAGATAGGGAATTAATATCAAGCCCACAAGTAGATACATATGATCTAGCTCCTGAAATGTCTTCTGAAAAACTCACAGAAAGTATAATTAACGCAATTGATAAAAATATATATCAATTTATTGTAATCAATTATGCTAATCCTGATATGGTAGGACATACAGGTAATTTAGAAGCCACCATAAAAGCTATTGAAATTGTAGATCAATGTTTAACAAAATTATTAACAAAAATTAATCAGATGAACGGAACACTTATTGTTACAGCTGATCATGGAAATGCAGAGTATATGCTTAATGATGAAAATAAACCATGTAAGTCACATAGCACTAATCTGGTACCTTTTATTTTAGCTGGCAATGAAGTATCTATAAACTACAGTCTAGAAGCGTCTGGATGCTTATCTGATATAGCACCCACTATATTAGATCTATTTCATCTTAAGATACCTAAAGAAATGAGTGGAAAATCATTATTAAAAAAATCTAGTATTGCTTATTAAAGAATAAACTCATGCAATATATACAATATTAATATGCTACTCTATGACAATCTATCAATACTGTCCATTTCAAAATATATTAACAATATCACAGAAACAACTACATTACTTAAAAGAAATAAAGTTAAAAACACTGCCAAAAGAATGGAAACTAATATTAATGAATGATGGATCGTTTACACAAAATCTTAATTCTTTAACAGGAGAACATATTCAACTGAAAATACATTATAAGACATCTAAGATATTACTAAATAAAAAAAAACTCAGAACTATTTGGCTTGAAGATAATATGAACAACAAATTAACTTTCGCTAGATCATTATGGCCATTACAGATAGATAATTATAAAAATATAGAATTAGGACATAATAAACCTATAGGACAATCCATCATTGAATCCAAAATCGATATATATAAAGATATAGATAAATTTTATTATGGTTATTCTAAATATTTAGATAAAGAATTTAAGAGTAAAGGACCTATCTGGGGTAGAAAGTATAAAATTTATTATCATAAAAAACTTTTTACAATTGTAGAAGAATTTTTTTCACCTCATCTAGCCAAATATTTTCACTTTAAAAATTAAAAAAATGTTCCATTTTTTATTAAATAAGAATTTAAGAAAGTTCCAGAGATTAGTTCGTCAAATTCAAAATTTTGAATCACTACTAACAGAATATTCTGAAGAAGATCTAAAAAAACAAACAAGAAAATTAAAAAAAGATATAAAAAATAAGCAAAAAGATATAGATGAAATATTGCCTGAAGCTTTTGCAACTATCAAAGAAGCCATAAAAAGAGCAACTGGTTTAATTTTATTTGATGTCCAAATCATAGGTGCAATTGTATTACACGATGGTAAAATAGCAGAAATGAAAACAGGTGAAGGTAAAACATTAGTAGCAATAGTAGCTGCATACCTCAATGCTTTAACAGAACAAGGAGTGCATATTGTAACAGTCAATGATTATTTAGCAGAAAGAGATTCTTTATTAGCAAGAAAAATTTATAAATATTTAAATTTAACCATAGGCCTTATCAAACAATCAACAATATCTGAAGACCGGAAAGAAGAATATAATTGTGACGTTACTTACATTACAAATAGTGAATTAGGATTTGATTATCTAAGAGATAATATGACTGTGGATAAAAATGATATAGTACAACGCAATTTTAACTTTGCTATAATTGATGAAGTAGACTCAATATTAATAGATGAAGCAAGAACACCTCTAATTATATCAGGCCCCTTTGAAGCCGCTACAGATAAATACAAAACATCTTCAGAAATAGCGGTCGAATTAAATAAATCCTTGCATTACGATGTAGATGAGAAATCAAGAAATATTATACTAACAGAAGAAGGTATTTCTACATGTGAAAAGATATTAAATTTAGATAATCTATATAATATTAATAATTCTTGGACTCAATATATTTTAAATGCTTTAAAAGCGAAGGAATTATTCTTAAAAGATACACATTATATTATAAAAAACAACGAAGTTACAATCGTAGACGAATTCACTGGAAGAATTATGCAAGGTAGAAGGTGGAGCGATGGATTACATCAAGCAATTGAAGCAAAAGAAAATGTAAAAATTCAACAAGAAAATAAAACTTTAGCATCAATCACTTACCAGAATTTATTTTTATTATACAAAAAACTATCAGGAATGACTGGCACAGCCAAAACAGAAGAAACTGAACTAGATAAAATATACAAACTTGAAGTTCTAGAAATACCCACAAATAAACCTTGTATTAGAAAAGACTTATCCGACTTAGTATACAAGACAGAATATAATAAATGGCAAGCTATTGCTAATGAATGCCATGATATGTACCAAATAGGAAGACCTGTATTGATAGGAACAACGAGCGTAGAAAAATCAGAATTTCTGGCAAAGCTGTTAGATGAATTAAATGTACCCTATAATTTATTAAATGCTAAACCAGAAAATATTGCTAGAGAATCAGAAATTATAACTCAAGCAGGAAGAAAATTTGCTATAACTATTTCGACTAATATGGCAGGAAGAGGAACTGATATTATACTAGGCGGCAATGCTTATGCTATGTCTAGAATTACTTTAATTAACCATATAACAAAAGAAATCGGTATAAATACTAATGTTAAATATGCTTCTCAGGATATACAACCTATTCTAGAAACCATTAGTATAAAAGATTTTAAAAATGACATAAAAGTTGATGAATACATTGAAAAAATTATATCTTCTACAGACACATATAATAATGATGAACTTGAGTATAGTATCAAGAAAGTTTATCTACAATTGTTAAAAAAACACGAAACTCTTTTTTCTAGAGAGAAAAAAGAAATATTAAACCTAGGAGGTTTATATGTAATCGGAACTGAAAGACATGAATCCAGAAGAATAGATAACCAATTAAGAGGACGCTCTGGTCGACAAGGAGATACAGGATCATCACGTTTTTTTCTTAGTTTACAAGACAATTTATTAAGAATTTTCGGAGGCGATAAAATTTCTAGTTTAATGCAAAAATTAAGCATAGATGAGAATACACCAATTGAATCTATCGTTTTAAGTAAAAGTCTGGATTCTGCACAAAAAAAAGTCGAATCATATTTTTTCGATATTCGAAAACAACTTTTTGAATATGATGAGGTAATTAATAATCAACGTCAAGCTATTTATACAGAACGCAAAAGAATACTAGAATCGAATTTCACTAGGGATTGTATCATTGAATATGGAGAAAGTACTATCGATGAAATCCTTTTACTGTATAACAAAGAAAATACATTAAATAATAAAAAAATCATTATCAATCGAGTGAGTAAACTATTAAATCTAACAGAACAGTTTGATATTGATAAATTTATATGTATGAACAATGAACAAATCAAATATTTTTTATACGAACAATTACGTATCACATATGATTTGAGAGAAAGTTATCTAGAACAATTGAGACCCGGATTAATTAGGCAGCTAGAAAAATACTATTTATTACAACAAATTGACAAAGCTTGGCAAGAACACTTAGAGAAAATGGCATTACTCAGAGAATCAATAGGTTGGAGAAGTTATGGGCAACAAGATCCTCTAATAGAATACAAGAATGAAGCCTTTAATTTATTTATTAATATGGTGACTTATATTAGACAAACAGTTGTTTACTTAACAATGCGTTCACGACTAATTGTGAATCTTGAAACATGACAGCTATAGACAATATTTAAAATTGCATATAAATTTCTTAGATTAAGGTTGACATAAAATACAAAATTGGGTAATGTAATTACAAATGAGGTATATATAATTTTGGCCCCCATCGTCTAGAGGCCTAGGACATCTCCCTTTCACGGAGGTAACGGGGATTCGAATTCCCCTGGGGGTAGTTAAATCAACTTATTCGTCTTTGTCACTAAGTTTTTAAAGTGCAGACTGAATAATTCAATGCATCATAATTGAATAAAATCTCCATCTGGCACAACAGCCAATAAGTTTAGACCATTTAAAATTTTAACATATGCATAAAATCCCTCTTTATCCTAAAATAGCTAAAAAGAACTTAGATAAATCTTGTACCATTGAGAACCTCCGTTATCAAGAATTATCTATCTCAAGATAAACTCAATCTATAGCCAATCTAATCTCATTACAGAATTCACTTAAATTATCGATAATTTTGTCTTCTGGAGCTGAAGATATAGTTTTAATAAAAGCACTACCGACAACAATTCCGTCTATATCCCAAGAAGAAATTTTGGAAGCCTGATCTGCACTAGAGATACCAAAACCTAACATAATCAACTTATTGGTTTTTTGTTTAATACGAGATGCTAAATCATCTATCGTAGACTCTATCTGTTGCCTCATGCCAGTTACGCCGCAACTACTAACAAGATAGAGACAACCAGGAGATTTTGATAGAATAGATGCCATCCTAGATTCAGAGCTTGTAGGAGCAATAAATAAAATTAGTTCAACTTCAAAAGTATTACATAACTCGATAACATAATCTGTTTCCTCTACTGGCAAGTCAGGTATAATTAATCCTTTAGCACCACTATAAGATATTTCCTGAATAAACTTTTTAATTCCTCTAGCAAGAATTGGATTATAGTAGGTAAAAATAACAATTGGAGCATGTAATTTAGGACTAACTGATTTTAAAATATCTAATACTTGATCTATATAAATTCCTTGTTCTAAAGCAATTTTAGAAGATTCTTGTATCACTGGACCGTCAGCTAAGGCGTCCGAATAAGGTATACCCAGCTCGATTATATCTGCTCCTTTTTTATCTAAAGCGTATAAAACTTCTATAGAAGTTTCTACATTAGGATACCCCGCTGTTATAAATGGTATTAAAGCACATTTAGAATTCTTGGTACGCAAAACTTCAGATATAGCGTTCATATTTAATTGAATATAATTCAAGAAAAAAAACTATTATAAGTAAAACAATAAGATTATTGGGTCGCCCGGGACTCGAACCCGGAACTAATCGGTTAAAAGCCGAGTACTCTACCATTGAGTTAGCGACCCAAAAGATATCTATAAATACATAGATATCATAGTAATGTATGAATAGCAAGCTTAATTATCTGAAAATTTTATGCAAGGCTATTGTTAAATTTAAAATAATGAACACACATTTACATCAAAAATTCAATAAGCAAATAGAAAGAATCCAACATTTAGGCAATATACTCGTGGCTATTTCTGGTGGACAGGATTCACTCTGTTTAATTAAATTAGTAGAAGATTTTAAGCAAAAACAAAATTTTTCTGGTACGATTGAATATATTTATATAGATCATCAATGGAGAGAAGATAGCAAACGACAAATTAAGCATTTAATTAACTATATTCATCAACAGTCTACTAAAATTACTGTTTATGAAATAAAAAAGATAATTTATTCCGAATTAGAAGCTAGACAAATAAGATACCAAATAATAATGAAGCATGCTATATCGAATGAATGTTCGACTCTTTTAACAGCACATACAGAAACAGATAGAATCGAAACTTTTTTTCAACAATTAATTAGAGGTACAAGCTTGGATGGTGTAACAAGCTTAAGATATTATCGCCAGCTGAAACCTAATATAAAATTAGTAAGGCCTTTGATCTCTATTCATAGAAAAGAGATAAATTGGTTCTGCAGAAAATTCTGCTTGCCTATTTGGTCAGATAATACTAATTATCAGTATAGTATCACAAGAAACCGATTAAGACATGAACTTTTACCTTACCTAAAACAATATTTCATGCTAAATATAGAAAATAATATTAGTAAATTTATCAATATATCGAATCAAGATAATGAATATATTAAGCAAAGCGCTATAAAACTATACTTTATTAGTCGACATAAAACTAATATAGCCTTGAATTACTTAGTGATTAGGAAACAACACTATGCTATACAAGCAAGAACATTAGAAATTTTTTTCTATCACCACTTTAGCAAACCTTTACATTATAATACTCTCATACAAATTATCAATTTGATGCAAAAAGAGCACATAGATCATCGAATACTTAAATGGCATCACTTAATAATTAACATTTATAATAATTGGATATATATCAATTAGATTAAACTATATTTAATAGAATTTATATTAAAATAAATATGACAGAGAGAAATATTGAAAAACTGATCAGTGAGCATCAAATTCTAGTATTTATCAAAGGAGAAAAAAGACAACCGGTGTGTGGCTTTTCTAAACAAGTAATAAATATACTTAATAACTTTAATGTAGAATATCATACAGTTAATGTTTTACAAGACCTAGAAATGAAAAAAAGTATAAAAAAATATTCTGATTGGCCTACAATACCACAAATATATATTAATGGAGAATTTATTGGAGGAGTAGAAATATTAAGTAATTTATATGAAAGATGTGAACTCGGAGAAATTTTAGAAAAAGCTCTAAATTCTTAGAATTTTTTCGATAAAACTTGTACTTTCAAGAATACAACTAACTTTTCTAGTAAAAAAAATAGTATAATTATTATTTATAGTGTATTAAAACATACGAATTATCAACTATTTAAAGGAAACTATCACTATGATTAATTGGCAAGTAATTGGTCAACTCGTATCATTAGGAATTATTGTTTTAGTTGGACCAGCTGTAATTATTTTATTATCCCTAAAAAAAGGGAACTTATAAACTAAGTATTATATAGTTAAATTAAAGCTTATAATAATTTTATTTACCTTCAATTAATATTAATAACTAAAATGCAGACTTGTAATACATTTTTGTATACTAAAAATCTGCATTATAAAATAAAAATTCAAAATGTCATTAAGATATTGATTCTAATAGAACAGAAGAATCTATTGACTGTGCGCTACCGGAAAATTCACTATCTTGCGATAAAAAGAGCATACAATGACACTCTTTTCTTTCTCTCATGGGAACACATGGACAATTCCAATATGTATTCAATACTTCTTTAGATTTATCCTCATAGTGACGGCATGGACATAAAGGAGAACCATACTCATCCTTATGCTTAGCAAGACCTTCTATAACTACGGCCGTCACACTAAGATCAGAACAAAAGAATGTACCCGTTCTTTGTGCATATATCTGTGAAAACTTACGCATTGCTTCTAAACTCTCAGGTAGTAATTTAGTAGAATGATTAGACATAAGTAAATTAATAGTTTAAATAATTTTTCAATAACAGAACAATAAAATATTATTATTGTAATATATAAAATCGTAGCACATAAAACGAATATATTGAAATCAGAGTTAATTTAAATATTAAATTTTACAATATTTTCACTATTTGAAAATATAAACATATATAATTAAAATTAACAAGATGGCGTGATGATATTGTAGTAGAGTACAGAATCGTAGATTTGATACTCTTTCTTTATGTTAACGAATATTATTCATCATAGATTCTAAAAATCAAAACGAACAAATTACCAATACATATGACAGCATCTTACCTACCATCAATTTTAGTACCTTTAGTAGGAATTATATTTCCTGGATTAAGCATGGCTCTATTATTTTTATATATTGAGGAAGAAAGTATAGCTTAAATATATTTTACTTAGAGTACACAACATAAAAACAGCAGCCGCCTTAAATAATTTTTGAGGCGGCTGCTAATTTATAAAATGAACTTATTTTATTATTACAATGCACGAAAATATCTTCTACTATAAATTATAGAGAAGAACCTATACCAGAATAAGAACCATAAATAAAAATGCCTAATACTGTAATAGCTGCTATACCACCTACAGTAGCTACTAACCACAAAGGGACTCTACCAGTACCCACCATATTTCTCTATCTCCAATACTTAATTATAATAATAAAACTCCGGGACAAATATGTTAATTATCAATTAAAGAAATAACTTGAGAATAATACTGCAAGAACAAAAATCAATAATAAACCCCAAAATAAAGATGCACGATTTAATTCTACAGGTTCTTTATTAGGATTAGGACCACTCATGGTAATCTCCTATCTTTGAATAAATTGCATAGATGTAATAGCACCTAAAAAAAATATTGTTGGAATAGCTAAACCATGTATAGCTAACCATCTAAAAGTAAAAATTGGATATGATATAGGTTGGTTTGAACTTCTTTTAGTCATAATATACCTCCCTTTTAAATTCCTTTTGTTAAATCTTCCAGTTCTTGCTTTGCACTAAAACGATCATTTACTAGCGGAACCTGTTGACGATCCTGAGTAAAATATTCATTTGGTCGAGGTGTACCAAATACATCATAGGCTAAACCTGTACTTACGAATAGCCAACCCGCAACAAATAAAGCTGGTATTGTTATACTGTGAATAACCCAATATCTTATACTAGTAATAATATCAGAAAAAGGACGCTCGCCAGTTGATCCTCCTGACATGATAAAAACCTCCTGAAAAATATATAAATAATAGATGTAATAAACAGCTACAAATTAGTATAAAAATAAATTGAATTAATCTTTATGATACTTTAATTATATACAGTAATGCTAGAAATTACTTTAGAAAATATCTAAAACATATAATCAATAATAATTACAATATATTAAATTACAAATAATATTAATAATATTTATCATAGCACAACTTTATAATAAGCATAACTTTAGATTGATCATCTAAAACTTAAATATTCTATTAAGTTTATGACATCTATATTATATATTATAGTATCTTAATAAATAAATCTAAACATAAAGAAAAAATATTGTTTATAATTGAAAATTATATTATTTTACTTTAAGCAGATCAAACCATAAACTTGTTCCTACAGATAATTGACTTTGAATCATGATTTGAGTGTTATATTTACTCAAAATATTTTGGACTATAGATAAGCCTAAACCTGTTCCTTCTAAAGTATGAACACTATTTTCAATTCTTACAAATCTCTCAAATATGTGCTTTTGATCCCTTTTGTCAATACCTATACCTTCATCAATAACTTCTACTCTGATTAATTCAGTATCCTGTAGCAATTTTTTTTTGTATTTACTACTTGTGAGATCTATATTATGCCCTAAAGGAATAATGGAATAAACTCTTACTACTACTTTACCGTAAATACCGGTAAATTTAATAGCATTACTTATTAAATTAGCAATAACCTGTAGTAAAGAACTTTCATGGGCAAATATAAACTCAACTCTAGAATCTAACTCAAGAATTAGATCAATTTGATGATTAACAGCCATTAACCCAGAAGTATTAATAATACTCGAAAGTACCTTAGGTAAATCTACAGAAGTTAATTTATAATTATATTCAGACTCTAAACGAGATAAATCTAATATATCATTCACCAATGAAGACAAACGCTTTGTTTCATTATTCGCAATCATTAAAAATTGTATTTTTTGCTGACTACTTAAAGTAGTATTATAATCTATTACAGTTTCTATAAAAGATCCTATATTACATAAGGGCGTTCTAAGTTCGTGAGATACATTACTTATAAACTGAGTTTTAGCAGCATTTAATTTGACTTCTCGACTAATATCTTGAATGATTATAGCTACTCCCGTTAAAGTATTACTATTTTTTTCTAAAACAGCTGTTAACAAAAAACGAAAAAATTTTTTTGAATCATAATCAAAATCTATACATATTTCTTGTGTTTTATATATAGCATTATCTAAACAATTTAATTTAACTAAGTCATTAAGAATAGGTAATAAAGCCTCAATTACATGCAAAGGAAAATAGCTAAAAATAGACTTACCTATAATATCTAAGTTACTCCAATTAAAAGATTTAATTGCTACTTTATTAGCAAACAGCAACCTTAATTCAGTATCAACTAAAATTGCTCCATCTGCTATAATTGATACTACTGTTTCCAACTTATTCTTTTCCAGAGTTAACTTATCTATATTTGTTTTTTCATAAGATTCTAATCTTTCTGCCATTTCATTAAAACTGACAATTAAATCTCCTAACTCACCATCTAAAGACAAGTTAACTCGTTGATTAAAATTACCAGATGCAATACTTTTAATACCTAAAAGCAATTCACGAATAGGTTTATTGATTATAAACGTATTTAAAATTGCACCTATAAGCACCATAAACCAAATGGATACAAAAATAGCAATACTGATATCATTAATCAATTTGGAAGAAGAAGAAAGAGCTGGATTAGAATTAATACCCAGATCTAAACTACCTAAATTTTTTCCATTCTTAGTCAAGGGTATAATGATATCAGTAATATTGTCTTTAAAACTCGTACTATACTTGACTAAAGGAGTATCAAATAAAAAATCCTGAGTTTCAATCTGAAATAGATTGTGGTGTAATTGTAATAAGTTTTGTACTTTATTAGTATACACTGGCAAGCCAAAAAACAAAGTTCCATCTACCCTAAAGAATAAAATATACCTCAGACTGGATGTACTTAAATAAATTTTTTCAACAACACTAGCCAGTTGCTGTTGATTATCAGCTTCTACCAACTCTAATACATTAGAAGCAAATAGTATGCCTAGATCTTTACAAAAACGTGAGTCGGTAATAATAGAGTCTTCTTGTATTATAGTTAAAGCCCAAAAAGTTAGACTACTCATGATTAACGACACAATTAGTGTTGTTAAAGCCATCAAACGAGTTTTCAAATTAATATCAGACCACCATTTAGAAAACATTGACCTCATTTTACTGAAAATAACCATAATACTCATTTATTAATTAGAAATTAAGTCACAAAGTTTTGATTGAACTCTCTAAGTTACTAAACATAAGATAAGATAAAACAAAGTCTAAAATAAAAACTGTTAATAAACAAGTAACGACAGATGAAGTAGTGGACCGACCAACACCTTTAGCACCACCTTTAGCTGTTAAACCCCAAAAACAACTGATAATAGAAATTGCAAAACCAAAAATAATAGTCTTTAATAAAGATTTAGTAATATCTAAAAACGATAAAGATGAAAAAGAAGATAGAAAAAAAAGAACTGGATCTATACCATATAAAGCAAAACAAATGAAAGCACTGCCAGCTAAGCTAGTAGCAAAGGAAAAAATATTAAGAATAGGTAGCATAATCATGCACGCTAATATACGAGGTAATACTAAATAAATCAAAGGATCCGTATGTAGAAGGTAAAGCGCATCTATTTGCTCTGTAACTTTCATTGTAGCCAACTCAGCAGTAAAACAAGATCCTATACGTCCTATTATAATAACAGAAGTCAAAACAGGAGATAGTTCACGTACGAAAGCAATAGTCAAAACAGCTCCAATTAAGCTAACAGCATCAAAATACAAAAATTCTTTGGCTACTTGTAAAGTGAAAACAAAACCCACAAAACATGCTGTCATCAAAGATATACTCAAAGAACCAGGACCAACTAATTGTATCTGATCTAAAGTATTCAACAATTCTATTTTAGAAATTCTATAATGTATAAATAAGCTTATGAGACACTGAAAAACAATTTTCTTTTTTTGATGCCATTTATGTAAAATTGTCCTCAATGAAACAAAATATTTTTTTAAAATAGTCACAACACTATAAGTATATAAAGTAAAATGGTAAGATATTTTATATTAGTTACTAACGATATATTGCATTATCGATGAAATTATATTATATTACTAATCACAGGGCGGTTAGCTCAGTGGTAGAGCGCCTGCCTTACAAGCAGGTGGTCACTGGTTCAAATCCAGTACCGCCCATTGATGCTCCTGCTCAACACTATCTAAAGGGCTCATCGTCTAAGGGATTAGGACAGGGACCTTCTAAGTCTCTAATGTAGGTTCGAATCCTACTGAGCCTATATCGCAGTTACTTAGATATTTTAACATTAATAGATAAATTAACAATTGGATGAATGATATCTATGATCATTCAAAATTATCAAAAACATTTCCTACTACTTCACTAACTTTTATGCCTGAATCAATCGTTTCTAAAGGATCTTTCCTTAATCTATGGCGTAAACAAAGCGTAATTACCTGCTTGATATCGTCAACATCAACCTGATCTTTACCTTGATATGCAGCATATGCCTTAGCAGCACGATTAGTAACAATATCTCCGCGTAATCCATCAACATCTAAGATACCACAGACTTCAGATATTTTAACTCTTAGATCATAATCAATTGTAACAGACGGTAATTTGTGTTGAGCTGCAATAATAGAGCTTTTTAAATTATCTTGCTGTTCGCGAAATTCCTCTAAACATATATAAGGATCACTATCAAACTTACTTCTTTGTTCAACAATTTGGACTCTTAAAGAAGGCTCTTTTACTGTTCGAATCTCAGCATGCATACCAAATCTATCTAACAATTGAGGTCTCAATTCACCTTCTTCAGGATTTCCAGAACCCACGAGAACAAATCTAGCCGGATGACGAATGGAAATACCTTCGCGTTCTACGGTATTCCATCCAGATGCAGCAGAATCCAATAGTATATCAACTAAATGATCATCCAGTAAGTTAACTTCATCGACATATAAGATTCCACGATTAGCTTTAGCTAATAAACCTGGCTCAAAAGTTTTAATACCTTCAGCTAATGCTTTCTCAATATCAATTGTACCGCACACTCTATCTTCAGTTGCTCCCAGAGGTAAATCTACCATGGGAACATTAATAAATGTAGTAGGAAGATTTTCAGATTTCTCGATTTTGCTTTTTACTGAATCCCCCATTAATTCATAATCTGAAGCATGAGAATTAAATACATCATCTTCTACAACTTCTATTTTAGGAAGCAAGTCTGCTATGGCTCTAATCGTAGTTGACTTACCTGTACCACGATCACCCATAATCATAACTCCACCAATTTTAGGATCAATAACGTTTAAAATTAATGCCAGCTTCATTTCTTCTTGACCAACAATAGCTGTAAAAGGAAAAACAGGACGAGTTTTATCTTTTGCAATACTCACAACAATAAACTTCTTATTTAATTTTTTATATTATAAATATATTTTATCTATCATAGCATTTAACATAATAAAAATGCTATACAGTTCACCACAATGCAAATTGTATATAAATAGATGTAACTTTACGTATTTGTATCATACCTGTAATGTTACATCTTTAATTAGAATTTACTTAAAAGACTAAAATAATAGATAATATATTAGATGACAGAGTTAAACTATTGATACAAATCTGTACCTAAACGAATTGCTAAAACAGCGGATACTAAAGCAAATAGTAATGCTACGAAAATTTGACTATCGCTAATCATAGTACTCCTTTAGATCAAAAACAAAATAACTGACGCAAATAAGTCTAATATCGACTCATATATTTATATTATAACTACAATGTAGTTAATGTATTTAAAAGATTAATTATAAATTAATATTCATTGATTTGAGCAGAGATATTGAATTTAGAGAAACAAAGACACATCATTTTTTTATTATACGAATAGGTTAAGATGAATTATACTAAAATTCATAAAATACTAATTACCAATAAAAAATATTCCATTACAATAAATTCATATAGTTTAAAAATAACGGAATTGGCTATATTTCACTCATTACAAAATAATACTTTGAATTATAAATTTACATCCCTAAGCAAGTCTTGCCTGACTGTTAAAGATCTAATGACTTGGTCATCAAATCTCATAGACTTCTGTAACAGCTTAACTATCGACCCATTTGCATCATAATTCATTTGTATATAAATACCATCGTAATAATGTGTAATATTATAGGATAAGTGTCTTCTACCTTTATGTTGTACAAAAACATTCTGACCACCATTTTCTTTAACTAAAGATTTATACTTATTTACTAAAGTAAGATTAGTATCCTCTGTAACATCAGGTTTTAAAATATAAATTGTTTCGTAATTATTTAACATCGTAAATACAAGTGCTATGTTTGATTATTATCTATCTGTATTCTCACAGCTTGAGAAATAACAGGTATTTTTGCATACTTACCTTGAATAGATTTTACTACAGAATAAGTAATTGTGGATAATACAAACCAAAATAATGTATTACACAACATTAATCCGTACAAACTCATTCTAAATTCAATAGGTAAGGCTCTAAAAGTAGCACCAAGTAAAGAATTAATCAAGAATAATAATATTGACTGTAAAACATTAAACCTAATAAAAGGTCTATCTGGAACAGGACTTTTTACTCTAACAAATAGATAGTATAAAACAAAAAATATAATGAATGCTAATTCTGGATGTGTCACATAAAAAATCACAAAAGGCATTAAAGTTTTTTTATAAAGACTCATTAAACTGAATGGATAATCAGGCAAAATTTGTTGTCCAAAGTTTTGTAATCCTTCCAATAATGGAAGACCATAAGGTAATATGGACCCAAAACGGTCTATAACTGTAATACTTTTTTTATCATATTCTTTTTCTTTTAAAGACTTAGCTAACAATTGATATATACTATATATTAATAAACCTGTCACACCTACTATCAAGGTACTGATGATTATAATTATCCATATAGGTAATCGATTAGGCATAATAATGATAAATATATAATTAAATTAAGAAACCAAAAGTACTTTGGTCTTTATGATTTCATAGATTTACTTCAAAAGTAAATTAATTACGATACTTGTATTACAAAAAAATCTTGTTATACAATTCATATTGATTCTACAATAGAATTATCATATTTTTCAAATTCGGCTCCGTTTTAAATGTATATATAAACATAGTACAATATCAACAATTAAACCTAATGACAGATCTCGAAAAACAACCATTAACTATTGGCAAAATAACATTTCCTTCTCGTCTAATGCTCGGAACAGGAAAATATAAAAATTTACATGAGGCAAAAAATAGTATAGAAATAAGCCAAGCTTCTATTATTACAGTAGCTATACGTAGAATACAAAATGCTAAAACCTTTGGTAAAAGTAATTTAATCGATGGTCTGGACTGGCGAAAATTATGGCTTCTACCTAATACCGCTGGGTGTGAAACTGTAGAAGAAGCCATTCGAATAGCTTCTCTGGGAAGAGAAATAGCAAAAAAACTAGGCCAAACTGAAAATAATTTTATAAAACTTGAAGTCATTCCAGATCCTAAATATTTACTACCGGATCCAATAGGAACCCTAAAGGCTGCAGAATACTTAATCAAAAAAAACTTCACTGTTTTACCTTATATTAGCCCAGATCCTATACTAGCTAAGCAATTAGAGGAAATTGGGTGCGCCACTGTCATGCCTTTGGGATCTCCTATAGGATCAGGACAGGGACTCCAAAATATTTCCAACCTAGAAATTATTATTAATAATGCAAAAATACCTGTAGTAATTGACGCGGGGATTGGAACAGCAAGCGAAGCAGGTAAAGCTATGGAATTAGGAGCATCAGCTGTTTTATTAAATACAGCAGTTGCCAAATCACTAAAACCACAGTATATGGCTGAAGCAATGAAGTTTAGTGTTATATCTGGCAGAATGGCATACTTGGCTGGAAGGATGGAAAAAAGATTACAAGCTCAACCAAGTTCCCCCCCAGTAGAAGGTCTGCTAGAAAAATAATAAATACAATAAATTTAAAACGAAATTAAAAAATGATTTTAATAATAGATAATTACGATAGCTTTACACAAAATTTAGTTCAATATGTTGGAGAACTAGGTTGCGATATTCAAGTAGTAAGAAATGATCAAATATCTTTAAACGATATAGATATTATAAAACCTACACATATAATAATATCACCCGGCCCAGGAGATCCACAACAAACAGGTATAACATTAGAACTAATTAAAAAATATGCTAACGAAATACCAATACTAGGTGTTTGTCTTGGACATCAAAGTATTGGATATATATATGGAGCAAAAATCATACAGCTTCAGTATCCCATGCATGGTAAAATCAGTAAAATTCAGCATCATGGAACAGATTTATTCACAAATATACCAAATCCTTTTTGGGCAACACGTTATCATAGTTTAGTAATTGATAAGCAAACTATACCTCAAGAACTAGAAATAACTGCGTGGACAGAAGATGGAATAATCATGGGCTGTCGTCATAAAAAATATAAACTTCTACGAGGTATACAATTTCATCCTGAAAGTTTATGGACAGATAAAGGCAAGATTATCATTCACAATTTTCTAAATTCTAAATAAAAGAATAAACTATTGAAAAGTATGATGAGTATATACTTTTTGGATAGCAATAAAATCCTCTTCGAATGCTAAGGCAGCTCTATTAGTAAAACCTGCTAAATCCATATTATTAACTGCACTTTTAACCCAAATTTGCGAATAAGATAAATAACTTGTCATGACACTAATAATTAATATAAAAAAACCCAGATAGACTACACTTATTCCTGGGTCTACTTTGATTTGTAAACCAGTGCTTGCCATAATTTCTTTAACAGTAAATGACGTATTATATATCTCGACTCGTTGATTTACGTTACATGTTTTAAGTAACATGCCATTTGAATCATATAAAAACAACTCTCCCGTTAGACCTGTAATAACTATATTAACTCCCTCCTTGGAACTTACAGGTAAGTTGCAAAACCATATAGTTTTGTTACCAATTTGTATATTATTTAATTGCTTTTGCATAATTGGCGCCTGCCCCAATCTAAACCTCAAAGCATTAACTTGCCAATCCGTTTGATAGAATGTAATACCATTAAATGTCAAAGGCGAATTAACAGAAATTTGCTTGGTAATTAAAGATTTTCCTTCATTACTCATAATAGAAATAGAAGAAAAAAACTGCTGAATGGAACCGCCTTGACTATACTGTATAGAAAAATCATTTATAAGACCCACCAAATTATATGGCAATCTGCTTTGAACACCCGATTTAATAACATTATTTAGATGAAAAGTTTCTCCATTAGGTACCATTTCTTGTACTATAAAACCACCAAATAAGCCTATGATGGTACCAATTAATGTTAAAATAATACTAAAATGAACAAATATAGGAGCAATACGGCCTAATAAACCTTTATATGCGTATACACTGTAACCTCTATGAAACACATAATAGCTACAACTATTCAGCGAATAAATCATATTGGATATAGATGCAAAAGAAAAAGATTGAAAAATTTTAATTTTTTTCATATTTTTGGTTTGCTGTAAAAATTTCCAATTTCTTGCATTTTTAAGAGCAGGTAGCTGCCGTGAGAAAGTACATATTATAAGACTTACAAAAAATAAGAATATAATCAATAAAAACCACCAATTTGCATACAAATGGTCTAATCCAAAAAAAATAATCGTATGCCAATTAAACGGATAGAATTTATTCTCTAAAACAGGATAACTTGTTTGATAATATAAAAGGCTTTGATCTTGCTCTATTATAGTTCCTAAAATGCTAACGAGAGCTATAAGCAAAAGTAATATGATTGAAAAGTTTAAGCTGCTTACTGTCTTAAGAATATTCCATGAAATATTCTTGTAACTTAATATCTTCATATAATTATCCTCTATTACAAATATAAATTTATAGATTTTTAGTACATTAAGGCTACATTAATGTTTTCTGCAGAAAAGAAAATATACCTACTCCCAAAATACAAGAACCACTAATAGGAATAAGATAGTTCCAACTCTTGATAATATTTAAGATTTGATCATAATTTAAAACATAATTAATCAATATCACAAGAGGAAAAATATATCCTAAACAATAGATAAATAAATATATAAATCCCAACAACCAATATTTCACATTTAGTAACCATACTAGTATAATTAATATAATGGGAGTACTACAAGGTGCGGAACTTAATCCGAAGATTAAACCTGTAATATAAGTTTGCAATAATTGTGTATTCGATGAAAAACTGAAAGTATCGAAATTAGATGTAAAATTATAAATATTAATTATTTGTAATAAACTCAAACCTATTAAAATAGTAAATATAGATGAAAATATTGGTATTACATTAATTAAATTAGCGTACTGTTGACTAACTATAGAAGTCACTAAAACCATAGTTATAAAACTAGTAATAACTCCACCTATAAAAACCAGCTTACTAACTGATTTGGTATGAGCACTACTACTAGATAAATATGAAACACTCAAAGGTAATACTGATAATAAACAAGGATTCATACTAGTAACAAGTCCAGCCATCAGTAAAATAGTAAAAGTTAAGGGTGTACAATTACCTAACTCTGCAGAAATTAGCATGGACAGTTGTTGTTGCCAATAGTATAATTGGATATCTAAAAAATTAAGGATGTCGTTTATCATATGCTTACCTCGTCTCAATCAAAATGGTAGACTGTGCAATAAATACTCCTCAGGAAGGATTTGAACCTACGACCAATCGGTTAACAGCCGATCGCTCTACCACTGAGCTACTGAGGAAAAATCTACGTACAGTTGATTATAACAAACTAATAAATATATAACAAGATATTTACTATAATTAATTATATCTTGTAATCGTTAGTTAAGTATAGAAGGGCTTGTTTTAAAATATAATTTTTGATATACTTACCTCGTATGGAAAGCATGCATAAAACTTTACGCGGACGTGGTGGAATTGGTAGACACGCTAGATTTAGGTTCTAGTGAAGAAATCTCGTGAGAGTTCAAGTCTCTCCGTCCGCAATTAATCAACATATATGAATATAATTACTCATAAACACTATTATTGCCATCTCTGAATAATTAGCCTAATAGATCCATCATGCATTACTTCTTGCTTAACTTGATTGAATCCTTCATTAACACTTTCTTGTAATACAGAATTCAGAGCATATTGCTGTTTCACCTTATCTACAAACCTTTCAACTGAAATACTTTGATTCCAAAAGTGCAGATCAGCTACTAAATTATATTCACTACCATCCCATGCGAATCCGAGCATGTTTTTATTTTCACTTCTAATAAGAAGATCCACATTCTGTATCTTGCCATAACTATCTTTAACGGAACATTCTCTGGATAAACACTCAAAACCTAAATCTTCTAATGTTTTGCGTAGGACAGTAATTTCGGATATACTTGTTTTAATTCTACTAAAATGTGACATTTATTTTCTTGACAAATTAAGTTTTACTCACCACTCATAAAATAGATAAATATAGTAATTGGTATTTTTGACTAAATTTTTATCCTGATCCTAAGTTGTACTAACATATAGTCTTATTTATTACAAGAAAAAGGTCAAGCTTCAATTGAAAAATAAGCTTACTGAACTTAGAATAAATATTCTTAGATAAGACTTTACAATAACAAACTATAACTGTAATAATGTCTTTAACAAGATTAAGTAAAGCTTGGGAAGTATCCTTATTCATCCTAAACAAACTATATTAATTATGACTGCTACTTTAGAAAGACGCGAAAGCGCAAGCCTGTGGGAACGTTTTTGTACTTGGATTACTAGTACTGAGAATCGTCTATACATTGGATGGTTCGGTGTACTAATGATTCCAACACTATTAACAGCTACATCTGTATTCATCATTGCATTCGTTGCTGCACCTCCAGTTGATATCGATGGTATCCGCGAGCCGGTTGCAGGTTCTCTACTTTACGGAAATAACATCATTTCTGGTGCTATCATCCCTAGTTCTGCAGCTATCGGTATTCACTTTTACCCAATTTGGGAAGCTGCATCTTTAGATGAGTGGCTATACAATGGTGGTCCTTACCAACTAATTGTTCTACACTTCTTACTAGGTGTATGTTGCTACATCGGTCGTGAATGGGAACTAAGCTACCGCTTAGGTATGCGTCCTTGGATCTCAGTTGCTTTTACAGCACCTGTAGCTGCAGCTGCAGCAGTATTCCTTGTTTACCCAATTGGTCAAGGAAGCTTCTCTGATGGTATGCCTCTAGGTATCTCTGGTACATTTAACTTTATGCTTGTATTCCAAGCTGAGCATAACATCCTTATGCATCCTTTCCACCAATTAGGTGTAGCAGGTGTATTCGGAGGATCTCTATTCAGTGCTATGCACGGTTCTCTAGTAACTTCTAGTTTAATTCGTGAAACAACTGAAAATGAATCTGCTAACAATGGCTACAAATTTGGACAAGAAGAAGAAACTTATAATATCGTTGCAGCTCATGGCTACTTCGGTCGTCTAATTTTCCAATATGCAAGTTTCAATAACTCTCGCGCATTGCATTTCTTCTTAGGTCTATGGCCTGTAGTAGGTATTTGGTTTACAGCAATGTCTGTAAGTACAATGGCTTTCAATTTAAACGGATTTAACTTTAATCAATCAGTTGTTGATAGCCAAGGTCGTGTAATTAACACTTGGGCAGATATTTTAAATAGAGCTAACTTAGGAATGGAAGTAATGCATGAAAGAAATGCACACAACTTCCCTCTAGACTTAGCGTCTAACGAAGCTTTACCAGTAGCTCTAATTGCTCCAGCTGTTAACGGCTAATCTAAAACAATACAAACAAGTCTTTTAAGATTTGTTATAATAAAGTCAGAATAAACAAAAGTTTCTGTTCGCTGAAGCGAACAGGAACTTTTGCTTATTTTTATACATATATAGATTTGACTATTCGATTATAATTCATTTATGGCTATGACCAATCAATTTAGAATACAACAGAAGGGGAACAATACAGTTAGCTTTAGGTTTAAATAAATTAATTGTATTAACTCTATCAAAATATAAAAAATACTTACAAGCAAAATTATGTTTAGGTTGAAACTGTTTGAATTCTAACGTGAGATTTTTTTTAAATTTCTTTTTAAAAAAAAGTGTATTAATATTTTTATGAAATAAAAAATCATGAGATTGGTTAGCATCCATTATACTATTTGCGGATTTAATTCCAAAACTTTGTTGTGAATAGTAACTAGGCTGATTCTGACTCTGGAACAATTCTTGTAAACTTTGTCCTCTGCGCCTACGTGTCAATTCAACTAAACCTAATTCTGATAACTGAACAATTTGTGGTTTAGCATTATCCAAATATAAGCACCTACTAAAATGATCTAATAATTGTAATTGGTCTCGCTGTGATTGCATATCTATAAAATCTACGACAATTAAACCATTAATATTGCGGATTTTTAGCTGATATGCTATTTCAATAGCTGCAGAAAAATTAGTCTTTAAAATAGCTTCCTTTGAATTGTCAGATTTATTAAAAGAACCTGAATTAACATCAATAACTGTTAAAGCTTCATTACTTTCAATTATAATATGTCCACCTGAGGCTAGTTTTACTTTTGGCTTCAAAGCTTTTAACATAGCCTGCTTAATGTTAAACTGTTCTAATATGCACTCAGGCTTATTATACAGTTGTAATTTTGTATTTATTGCACAGGATTCACTATGCCATTGATGCAAATGATAATTTAGTTGATTCAAACCGCTTTCAGAATCAATAATGATTTTTCTAATATTTTCTTCATAAAAATCTCTAACAATTTTTTTTACTAAATCTTCATCCTTATAGAGTAACTTAGGATAAGAACTAGAGATCATAGCTTTTTCAATAAAACTCCACTGCCTCTTTAAATGCTCTAGATCCTCTATAATGGCATCTTCTTTCGTACCTTCTGCCGATGGTCTGACTAATAATCCCATCATTACAGGCTTCAATAGAAGAGCTAAAGAATATAAATAATTACGTTCATTCTGGTCATAAATCTTATGAGAAATACATATGGTATTACAAAAAGGCATCAAAATTACATACTTGCCAACTAAATTAATATTAGCTGTTAATCTCGGACCTTTATTAACTGTCGGCTCTTTAATGACTTGCACTAAAATAACTTGGTTAATCGATAGTATTTCTGCAATATGATTTGTTCTTCTTCCTTTTTTCAAAGGTTTTATATCGCTAATATGAATAAATCCACTTTTGCCATATTTCCCCAATTTTACAAAAGCGGCATTTATACTAGAGAAAATTTTCTGTACTATACCTATATAAATATCATTTACTTGATAGGCATCATTAACTAAAATTATCTCTTGAATCTTATTATTTTGTAAAATTGCCGCTATATTATTAAAATGAGAAACTACAATTTTTTTTACCATTCCGAAAACATAGCTAAATTAAAAATAATTAATATAAATTGAAACTGATAATAATCAATAATATGTTAGCATTCATTTATGATACACCACTGTATAGTCTATACAGGATAAACGCTAACTTTGCGACTCTTTTTATTAACTATTTCAAATTGGACGCGACCATAAATTAATGAAAATAAAGTATCGTCTTTTCCCATTTTAACATTATTACCTGGTTTAAACTTACTACCCCTTTGACGAACAATAATACTACCGGATTTAACCGTTTCACCGCCATACTTTTTCACTCCTAATCTTTTAGAATTAGAATCACGTCCATTTTTTGTACTACCACTACCTTTCTTATGAGCCATAAATTACCGTTCTCCATCAAAACTAGATATTTAAATTAGCTAACAATCTCTTGTACTAAAAGCCTTGTTAACTTCTGCCTATAACCTTTTTTAGATCTTGTATTTTTTTTTGGTTTCATTTTAAATACAGTTACTTTACTACCTAATAAGTGTTTTAAAACTTTTGCCTTAATATATGTTGATGCTAGGCAAGGATTACCAATTAAAATTTTACCCTTCTGATTTATTAATAACACACGATTAAATTTAATAATATCACCAGGATTTGCATGAATATGATGTAAATCATAAAATTTTCCTGGCTGAACCCACACTTGCTTCCCATTAGCTTCAATAATTGCGTACATCATGAACAGTTTTTAATAATAATAAATTGATATATCTTTACCATATATTTATTTTATCTAATAATAATTAATGATAAAGTCTTAACTCACTCAACAATAGACTAACTCATGAAAATTAGTAAAATAAAGAATATATAATATTAGAAAGAGAACTAATTTCAGCAGATTGTCTATTAATATAAAAATCACCAAGAAAAGAAATTTTAATACCTGAATATCGATCTAATACAAAACTTGTACCATCAACAACAAATCCATCAGGTAATAAAAACACCATACCTTGTTTTAGTTTACCATATAGCGGACCTTCTATTAAACGGAATAATTTCGCTTTGCTTAATTGGAATATTTTATTCCTTTCTTTGTTAAGGAAAACAAATTCCTTGTTCTTTTTTATAAAGACATATACTTGATAGGTATCAAATTCTAATAATAGCCTAGTTTTAAAAATATGCAAGTACAAACTATAACAAAAATTAGTTTTAGCGTACTTTTTCATCAAATTAATATATTGATCCAAATTAGGAGGACCATAAATATGTAATATTTTTTTTCTATTAACAAGACTTAAGCTAGATAATAGACCTAATAAACCAGCCGTACTATCTGCATTTAAATCTGTTAGAATAATTCCAGAGATTTGGCTGATTTTAATATTTTTTTTGATTAAGTCATGCTGACATCCTTCATAACAGTTGACAAGCCATATATGTTTTGTCTGCCCTAACTTCAATGCAAAACTTTTAACTCTATGGCCTGATACAAAAATATTATGGGTTAAATTAATAATATCCATGTATATTACCATATATCATAATCAAAAAATATAGTGTCTATCGGTATCAAGATAACTCATATATAGAATTTAATTTCATAAAGCAACTAAAATAAAATTATGTAAAATCACAATCGTATATTCTATATCAGTTAATTATCGCCTTCCAGTTTGTCCTCAACCATCTCAAGATACACGAAACTATTAGATTTACCTGTCAAAAGAGACTTAGCTAAAGATAAAGATTTTTCAGAACTAAAATAAGCTTTACGCTTCCAATTAGCTTTTCTCAGCCTAGATTTAGATCTAGAAGTACGTTTTTTGGGAACAGCCATAATTAAATTTATTTAGTAATTCAATGGTCAATATAGTTAATATTAATTATAAAATTAATTGCACAAGATTAAAAGAGAGAATCATTAATTAGGTACAATTCTTATAAGCAGAAAATTATAATAATATATATTACACATTTTCTACTTTTATTTAGATTTATATATAGATTTTAAAACTAAATTCAACACTTATAGTTTAATTTACATACTACGTAATTGTTGCAAAGCTACCCTCCCAATATTGTACAAAGCCCAAGAACCAGCTGCTAAAACGGGTGTCAATACGATCAAGAGTCTCATATCCATAGTTATTATCCTCACAATGACTAGATATTTAAAGTATATTATAATTTTAATTAAACTTAATTGACATAGACTTTCTTTATAATATTTTATCAAAAATATAGTATGATGTAGATAATATGTGATAAAAATTTGAAAGCCTACTATTTAAAACGTATTGTATACTAGAATAGATAATATATATAAACCTTTTATTAATAGTAACAATTAGTTTTAGCTTACTATAGGACAAAATGAGAGATTTACCTTTTACTTTAGATCAACTAAGAATTTTAAAAGCTATTATAAAAGAAGGTAGTTTTAAACGTGCTGCTGATAGTTTATATGTATCACAACCTGCTATTAGTTTACAGATTCAAAACTTAGAAAAACAGTTAAATATTGCTCTATTTGAAAGAACTAACAAAAAAGCAACTTTAACTGAAGCAGGTAGTTTACTGTTAAGATATGGCGGACGAATTCTCGCATTATGTGAAGAAACATGTAGAGCATTAGAAGATATACAAAATTTACAAGGAGGTACCCTAGTAATAGGTGCGAGCCAAACAACAGGAACTTATTTGATGCCAAGACTTATAGGTTTATTCCGCCAACGATACCCACAGGTGAATGTACAATTGCAAGTACACTCTACACGGCTTATTTCATGGAGTGTAGCTAATGGACAAGTTGATTTGGCTGTAATAGGTGGAGAAGTACCAAAAGAATTAAAAGACACTTTACAAATAACTTCATACGCAGAAGATGAATTAGCACTTATTTTACCTACATCTCACATATTTTCAAAGTCATCAGATATCCAAAAAGAAGATTTGTACAGACTACGTTTTATTGCATTAGATACACAATCAACTATTAGGAAAGTTATTGATAAAGTACTAAATCAGCATGATATAGATAGCAGTAGATTTAAAATTGAAATGGAACTCAATTCCATAGAGGCAATAAAAAATGCCGTTCAATCAGGACTGGGTGCAGCTTTCGTTTCCGTATCTGCAATCGCAAAAGAGCTAGAGCTCGGTATACTACATTGGGCTAGAATTAAGAATGTCACAATTAAAAGAATGCTTTCAATCATAGTTAATCCTAATCGATATAAATCTAAAGCAGCAGAAACTTTTAGCCGAGAAATATTAACTTTATTCGTAACGCCAGCCCAAGACAAAATGTTTATTGAGAACTAAAATAAAGAAATAAACGATTGTTATTTACTTTCTATTTCCAATAAAGATTTAGATTGAAAATTCCCAGTAATAACAAAACTTACCCTTAATTTTAACCATTGAATAAATTTTTTGTCAAAAGATACAATTGCTGCAGAGTCATCTGCTATTTGCTTCTTAACTGAATACAGTTCAGGCAGATCGATAAAAGCTGGATTTAAAACCAACCAAAAATCTATGTCTTTATTAATACTCTTATAATAACCTGTTCTTTCCCTTAAAATCTCTTCTAAAGGTTCTTCTTTGATCAAAAAATTTTTACTTGCTATTGCAAAATAATAATTGTACATATTTATATATTATCCTTAATACCTCTACAAATAGTGTGTATATATAATCATATTGAAAATATAATTATATTCATAACCTAAATTGATAGTAATAATCAAGCTGATAAATTAAAAAACTTTGTGTTCACAACAATAACATATATTGCAGAAATTTTATGTTTTACAACACTATACTTTTGATAAAAACAAAATAATACAGTAGATTCCTATGGTAGAATATTGGCCAAATAAACAAGGTATTCAACTAAACAACGAAGTTGCACGTTTATTTTTAACAACAAAACAGAAATTTAGGCATAACTTAGTAAATACAACTAACACACAACTTTATACAGATATACTCGATAACTCAAGTAGGCATAAATTATTTTCTACTATTCTCGTACAACTTGAACTACTTATTCTAGATATTATAGAATTAGATTTAAGTACAAACCATATTAAGCTATTAAATTATAAAATCTTATGTGATCTTAATCAAAAATCGCTTAATAGTTTCATAAAAATGTTGAGATTTAAAAATAATCCTATAAAATTCATTGACCAACCCGAATATTTTTTTTCACGAAGACTTTTGTCGGAACATAGATTAATATTAGAACATTTATTAATTTATTTAACATTTGGCTCATCTTACGTTACATGTCAAAGCTTTATTTTCAATAACCAAAAAACTCCTAAAAAACATGTAGCTATACTACTAGAAAATCTTATAATCCATGTAAGTAATTCCGTAATATTCATGCTATTTGAAAGCCTTAAATCATTATCTAATATTCTAGATTTTTTAATTCATCATCAACTTTGTAACTCAATTTTCACGTCAACTAGATCACTTGCTTTATTTCGCAACAGTCTAATTTGGCAAAATATAACATATTTTTATATTATACAACCCAGAATAATATATAATGGACGATACCAAATCTGGTTAATTAATTCAAATGGAATCCAGACAAAATATATTCATATATCTAGATTAAATGATTTACCTAAATTATCAACACTAAAGCTATTATCTATTTTTTTAATAGAAATACAGGACCTACTCTTACCAAAAATAGAAAATTTTTTACTCATCCTTAGTAGAATTCTATTTTATATTCTAATTCATATTTTAGGTAATAGCGCAATTTTTATAATTCGTATAATTACATCAAGTCTATATGGTATTAAGAAATAAGAATATTTAACAATTGTTTGAATAGAGAAAAAACAGTATACTTAGCATATTTCATATTTTATTTTTACTCATGACTAAACAAGCAAAAATCAACTTCATAACAATAGATAAAATAGTTAAATTAGAAAATTCCATATCAACAAAAGAACAAATAAAAATATCTAAAGAGATTGCCAAAGAGGGTGAAGGAGGTCAACGAGCTCTATTAAAATTACTTGTTCATAGACTAATAGAAAAACAAACAGAAATCAGCTACCTTGATGGAATTATATTTGAGACATTACGATTAACAGAAATTTCGTACATTAAAGAAGAACTAGATAAATTTTTTGATGAAGGATTAATCAAACTAGATACGAACTTAAACTATGATTACCAACCACTACAAAAGCTACTCATATCTCAAGAATTTCTAGAAGCGGATAAGCTAACTCAAGTTTTGCTCTGTAAACTTGCCGGATTAAATGAAAATAATAAACGTAATTGGCTATATTTTACAGATATATCGTTACTACCTCCTAAAGATTTGTATATAATTGATAAGCTTTGGAGAATATATTCTAGAGGCAAATTTGGTTTCTCTATCCAAAGACAAATATGGTTAACAAATAATTGCAACTGGGAAAAATTATGGAAGAAAATAGGCTGGAAGAATCAAGGAACTCCTTGTAGATATCCTAATGAATTTATCTGGGACACAAGTGCACCAAGTGGACACTTGCCTTTATTTAATCAACTCAGAGGCGTGCAAGTCTTATCAGCATTATTTCAACATATTGTCTGGGATCAATCTATATAACTTTATCTCTAGCTATTGATGATTTCTCTTTTATCAAATGAACCAATTTTATAAAAGCGCCAAATAAATAGTCCGAATCATGAGGTCCAGGACTTGCTTCAGGATGATATTGAACAGAAAATACGGGTTTATTAACATGTAATATACCAGCTATTGTTGAATCATTTAAATTAAAATGTGTTACTTGAGCTAAATCATAAGTCAAATTTACTGCAAAACCATGATTCTGACTCGTTATTTCTGCTTTTTGATTAACGCCCGCAGGATGATTTAGACCCCGATGCCCAAAACGCAATTTAAATGTATTAGCCCCTAAAGCTAAACTTAAAATTTGGTGTCCCATACATATGCCAAATATAGGAATATTCGTTACACGTATCAAATCTCGAACTAAACAAACTCCATATGAAACCACAGATGGATCTCCTGGACCGTTAGACAATAATATACCATCAGGTTCAGCGGCTAAAATAGTATTTATTTCACTATTGGCGGGCATGACTTGAATATTACAACCTAGCTTTGACAGTCTTGATAGAATATTATATTTAACACCAAAGTCAACTACTAGAATATTAACAGAAGATAAATTCGTAGGAGATAACTTTAATAATTTATAATCTAAATGGGCGAAATTAAATCTTGGCACAAGACTAGGATTCCATACATAAGAATCTTTGGCAGTAACTTTTTTAACTAGATCTAAACCCTGCATAGTTGGACTTACCAGAAGTAAATTTTTAAGAGCACTAAAATCAAAAACTCTTGTAGAAATACACCCATTCATAACTCCCCTATTACGTAAATGCTTAGTTAACGACCTTGTATCTATACCAAAAATGTGAGGTATTTTATATTTGACAATATAATCTACAAAAGATGTTTGGCTTCTCCAATTACTAGAATGCCGACAAAAATTTTTAAATATTATCCCTGCAGCATGTATATGATGAGATTCATCATCTTCGTTGTTGAAACCAGTATTTCCTATCTCCGGATAAGTGAAAGTAATTATTTGCCCTGAATAACTAGGATCTGTTATAATTTCCTGATATCCAGTCATACCTGTATTAAAAACTACTTCTCCTGAACAATTTGTGAAATTTATTAAAGACCAACCCTTAAAATGTGTTCCATCTTCTAAATATAAAATAGCTGGGTAAAAAGAATCATTCATTATTTATAAATATTAAAATAAATTTAAATAGATAGTTATTACTTGAACTATCTATTTATAAATTAAAAAGTTAAAATGCATCCTAATTAAATTTCAGGAAGCAAAAAGAATAAAAGCAATCACATCAATTACCAACCTTGTTCAGATTGGCTCAAGACATAGTTAGCTACATTATCTATATCTTCATCAGCTAAGCGTTCACCAAAAGCAGGCATCGCATTTTTACCATTTTTTACTTGATTAGTAATTGCTAAAACGCTATCCATGCCATTATCCTTAAGAGCATCAGTTTTCAAAGTTTTTTCTGGCATTATAGCATTGTTGCCGCCTGCATGGCATGCTGAACAGTTAGCATTAAAAATTTGCGCACCTGCTTCTAAATCAGCAGCATAACTCTGAGCTATACTATTTGTGAATAACACACTAAAAACAGCTAAAAATATAAGTAATCTTCTCATAAAATAATGGTCCTTATAGCTTAATATATAGTTTATATACATTATATTCGATTTTTATTAATCTCAATTGTTATTTATTTAAGATCACGCTATTTTCTTATTTATTAGAAAAAATAGCATATAAATAAACTAATAATAAATTTTACCTCCACCCCATTTTTCTGCGGCCACTTTTGGCTGTATTAAAATATGTCCTGCAATTGCAAATAAATCTTCATCGGTCAAATTACGCATCTTAGGAAAAATTTCTGCACTTTTAATACTAGGATGTAGCTCTGCAATGGAATTAGCACCATCATAACTTGTAGGATCTTTCATATAGTCAATTAAACTAAGCACATTATCTCTTGCCGGTGTTGCCAAACTTAATGACTCTGGTTCTAAGCCAATATTTGGATTTGTTTTGGTGATTCCACCATTATGACATTGGGCACAAGAATTATTGAAAAGGCGCTTTCCCCTTTTTACTTGCTCTGGTGTTAAAACAATTGTTTTACCTGATTCTTCTAACTGAACTGTTCTTGTTGCTTCATCCAATTCTATCGCATACGCAGAACTTATAAAAGGTGCTAATAGTAAAATTGTATAATTTATAGTCGATGATAGCCAAAGATTTTTTTTTAGCATAATTAAACATAAATGTTTCATAATTGAATAAAAAACTATTGATATATAAAATACTATATATATTATGATGAGTTAAAGTAACATATAGACTGAGGTTTTTATAATAATTTAACTCCTACCAATCATTTGGTACTTCATCTTTATTGTATTGCAAGTTTATATTCAAACATCTTTATTAAAATTTTCTTAATATAATATATTTTTGATTACCATCTTGATTTATTATAAAAACTTAAAATTTGTTTAAGCTTACTTTTTAATTCTATTCTAGAAACAATTAAATCTATAAACCCATGCTTGAATAAATATTCGGAAGTCTGAAAATTATCAGGCAAATCTTCTCTAATAGTTTGTTCTATCACTCTTCGCCCAGCAAATGCAATCAAAGCGTTAGGCTCAGCAATAATTATGTCACCCAGCATTGCAAAACTAGCTGTCACACCACCCGTAGTTGGAGATGTTAAAACAGTGATATAAAGTAAACCTTTTTCTTTATGCTTATATAATGCGGACGAAACTTTAGCCATCTGCATTAAACTTAACATACCTTCTTGCATTCTAGCACCACCTGAAGCACACAAGATAATAACTGCCAATTTATGCTCAGTAGCTATTTCAATCAATCTAGTAAGCTTTTCTCCAACAACTGATCCCATGCTACCACCCATAAATCGAAAATCCATAATACCAATAGCAACACAGGTTTTGTTAATGAGACCTAAGCCCGTTTGTACAGCATCAGAAAGACCTGTCTTATTTTGCATATCACGCAATCTTATACCATAGACTTTTCTATCAGAAAAACCCAAAGGATCTGTAGATGCCAAATTATTATTTATAGGCTTCCATGTATTTTCATCTAAAATTTGAAAAATTCTATCTTGACTAGAAGTAGGAAAATGATGTTGACATTGTGGACAAACTTTCAAATTCTTATTTAAGGCTTTATAATACATTAAAAAACCACACTTATCACATTTTATCCATAACCCTTCAGGTACAAATAAGTTTAATAGATTTATATTTCTTTTTAAAGAAACTTTACGTTTGCTAATTAACCATTCAGATAAAGACATCTTAATTTAATTTAGTATTCTGATATAAGATTTCATTAATAAACTTTTTATTTTGCAGTTATTGATGAATATAAAGATATTTTAAAACCCATTATAGAAGATTACAGAAAATTTGAATATATATTATTCCATCAATTAATCTAATCTTCTAAGTTTGGGTTTAGCTAAACCATAATTAATTTCTTAAAGTTTTATCTTTCTGGCTGACAAAGAATAAAGCCAGTGTAATGGGTACAACAACAATTAAGGCTCCTAAAATTAAACTATTTAAAAAACTAGATAAGGATGCAGTCATTCTTGATTTTCCTTGATGATTGATTTGCAAAAGATTAATTCGCAAAATAAATAAATAGATTAAATAAAATAAATAATCTACATTTAATTCGCTATCATATATTTCTCTTATATTGTAATATATATCATCATATTATCGAGCTTTTCTTGTTTTCTATTAATATTTAACATTTCCATTGAATTACAACTGTACCCCATGTAAGACCTGCACCAAAACCCGAAATAACAATTAAATCATCATATTTTATTTTATTATTAGATAATGCTTCATCTAATGCTAATGGAATTGATGCAGCAGAAGTATTACCATATTTATGTAAATTAGAAATAAGCTTAGAAGAATGAATTGATAATCTTTCTGCAACAGCATGTATTATTCGTTCATTTGCTTGATGCAATAATAGCCAGCTTACATCCTCAATAGAAATACATAAAGATTGAAGACATTTGAATATACTGAGAGGTACTTTAGATACAGCAAATTTATAGACTTCTTTACCATTCATTTGAATAAAATCAAATTCACCCTGACAAATAGAAATCGTTTGATTTTTTGCTTTATTTCTATACGGAATTGATAGTTGGTCATACTTCTCTCCATCAGTATTTAACTGAAAACCTAGAATACCATTATTATCCTGAGAACAAGCCTGCATAATAACTGCACCAGCTCCATCTCCAAACAAAATACAAGTACTACGGTCTAACCAATTAGTCCATTTAGATAAAACATCAGCTCCAATTACAAGTATATTCTTATAACTTCCATTTTGTATAAATTGAGCTCCAGTAACCATAGCTAACACAAAACCAGAACAAGCAGCAGTCAAGTCAAATGCAACTGCTTTATTGGCACCAATTTGAGCTTGTACCTGACTTGCACTACCAAAGAGGTCATTAGGACTTGAAGTAGCTAAAATGATTAAATCAATATCTAACGGATTCATAGACACTTTATCTAAAGCCTTAATTGAAGCTAAACAAGCCAGATCGACTACTGATTTATCAATTCCTGTTAATACTCTTCTTTCTTTAATTCCTGTACGAGTTACTATCCAATCATCTGAAGTTTCAACCATTTCACTTATCTTGAAATTGTTTACACATAACTCAGGAACAGCAGAGCCTGTAGCAAGAATACGAGCCCCTTGCATATTTAATGATTTCATGTGACTTTCAAAGTTCAGTTGAATTATAAAAACTTATATTACTGATTATATATTTAAAGTAGATATTGAGTTTACTTATATAAATTTAACTAGCTAATTGTAAATAAATTTTATCGTTTATTTGAAATTCATTTATACAAAATAACAAAACCCGGAAACATACCTATGTAATTTAGCTATATTGCTGCTACTTTCCAGTTCTGACAAGTTTGAGCTATTACTGTGTAGTTTTCCGAGCATACTAAAATTATATCACTAGATATCTTATCAAGCAACTATAAATCATTTAAGACATACCTTGTATGATAAAATCAAAATATGGAGAAACAATAATTGCATCCTCTTGTCTCAATAATTTCAAAGTAGCTTTCTTTAAACAATCTATTGCATCTATCATACCTAAAATTGGTACACCGAGAGAATTATACATTTCTCGTACACCGATAACACCTATTTTTTCAATAGACTCTTTATCACCCGCTAATATTCCATAAGTAATCAGGCGTAAATACCATCCATAATCACGTAAACATAGAGATCTTTTTCTAGCACCTTCTGCATTACCTCCTGGGGCTATATACTCTGGATGAATTTGAAAAATTGCTTTACTAGCTTCTTGTATTATCTCTTGCTCTTTATCCCTTAAAATACAACTAATTGTTATACGCTGCTCACCTGTTTTTAAATAACTTTGTATAGATTGCAACTCACCAATACTTGGGTATCTTAATTCATTATCTGCACTAACAATAATTTGACTCACTAAACTCATAATATCTTTTGACTAAAAAATTATATTTATAACTTAATAAATACTATGTTAATACAATTATGCAAATAAAATAAAAAAACAAGCTTATACTATATAAAGCTTGCTAGAATAGATAGATATTAAGAAACTACATCATCCTATTGGGATATAAATTTAAAAAGAGAAAAATAATATATCCGGGAAAAAACGATTAATCTCAATGACAAATCCCGCTGTAAATGTAATCCAAATTGCACCAACAACAGGTATAGTAGATAAATACTTCATTAAATTTTCATCCATAGAATTCATTCCTTGATTTATGATTTATATAAACTAACGTGGTGATATAGTGATATCTTCATCAGAAGCCAATAATTTACCACTCGTAAACTCTTGTAAAGCTGCTAAAGGCCATGTAAATCCTGAAACAGAAAATTTAAGAGCTAGTGGCACATCAATAATAATTTCTTTTTCTACAGGCTTACTATAATTAGAAACAGCCTGTAAATAACCCCTACCTACCCATCCAATCCATCCTGTAATATAAATAAACAAAAGGCCTGGGAACATAAATTCGCCTGCATGATTCCATCTACCATCTGTGATCAAGTGAGGTAAACCATCTTGACCACATAATACACCTGAGTTTCCGTATTTATCAAATCGTACTTTAGTTTTTTCAATTTGGGATTGAAGAGCTAAAGCAGGTGGAGTTGATGCATCATATTTTGATAAGCGTGTCTCTAATTTATTAACGCTGTTCTTTAGTCTTTTAGCAAACGCAGTAGAATCTTTACAAGGAGTTAGTCCGGCAACATCTGCATTTACACCTATTGAATTAGTTAATATACACAGAAAAACGACAAATAAAGTAGTAAGTAATTTCGTCATAATATAATAAAGTCCTCTTAAAAAATATAACGATATTTAATATAACAAAAGGTTACAAGCTAACTAAAACAAAAAAATTAGTTATACTATAATATGTTAGTCGATAATATAAATCATATGTTTATATAGTAACATTTATTGAAAATCGAACTACAAAATATCGGATAAATTTTGATTTACTTAAATAGTTACATCAATTAAATTTAATTAAATAAATCACCGAATGGCTTTTTGGAAATTTTTCTTTAAAAATAAACACTTAGTTGATTGGCCTAACCAAATGGAGAAAACAAATTCAATCAAGAATGTTCTACTAATAGAACATTTAGAAAATAGAGGTCAGGCAATAAATATTTATATGAGTGTTGATACTGATATCAATCTTTACGATCTGGAAGAATTATGTGATGCTGTGGGATGGGTACGTAGACCATTGAAAAAAGTAAAAATGGCTATAGAACATAGCTTTTTAACGGTATCTCTTTTCTGTGAATACAATAAAAAAAGAAAATTAATTGGCTTTGCCAGAGCTACATCTGATAGTGCGTTTAATGCAACTATATGGGATGTGGTTATTCATCCTGATTTTCAAGGTAAAGGGCTAGGCAAAACATTGATGGATCAAACAATAAAACAACTTAGATCTTATGATATTAGTACTATTACTTTGTTTGCAGACCCACATGTAATTAGCTTTTATAGAAATTTAGGTTTTATCACAGATCCAGATGGTGTTAAAGGGATGTTTTGGTACCCACTATAAGTGTCAAAATTTTTTACGAGTAGACATTCATTTAATATTTTAGTATAATTGATTTTGACTTACGGGATATAGCGCAGTTTGGTAGCGCGCCTGCTTTGGGAGCAGGATGTCGCAGGTTCAAATCCTGCTATCCCGATTATTATCTAAAGAACTTCTTTTGTTTTTTTAATTAACTTATCAATATTCTGAAGAGCTATTTTATTTTGGGGATCTAATTCCAGAATCTGCTCATATGTACTTAAAGAAGCTTGCAAATCATTGCAAAGCCAATAAACCTTCGCTAAATTCTTTAAAAATAAAATATTTGATGGAGAGGATGCTCTTGCTTGGTCATAATAATCTTTTGCCAAAATATTAGAATTAATTAATTGATAACAAAAACCAATAGAATTATAATATTCTCCCAAATTAAATTTATCTATTTTAGCGTAAAACTCAAGCATTAAAATACAAGACAACCAATGTTTTTTACGAATATATATTTTAGCTAAAGACAACACTTGTTCTTTCGTCAATTTTTGGCTTCTATCCAGGGGAATTAGGGATTTAAATAAACGATTTTCAAACAAGAGCTTGACTATTTCATTTATCACTAAGTAACAAATAGGAATTAAAAATAAAATAATAAATACCAAATACAATTGAAACATAAATACTGAATTTTGCTTAAACATAAAAACCATCTATACAAAATATACGTTATATATATATAATTATAGAAGATTTAATAGTATCGCACGTTTATTAAAAATATACAGTATATTATCTTTTAATGAAAAAAATACAATGAGCAAAAGAACTTTACAGGGAACCAATATAAAGAGAAAAAGAAAATCGGGATTCAGAGCTAGAATGAAAACTACAAGTGGTAGAAAAATCATAAATTCTAGACGTAATAAGAATAGAAAAAATATTGGTATACAATAATTTAATAGTACCTATCTCTTGTATTTTATAAAGTAAAATATGATATAGGTATCATTTACATCCAATAACCACTATTATCTTATTTATATAATAATATGATGAATTTCGAAGAAGAGTTCAAAATTCTATTGTCATCACAGCATTCATTAGTGTACATCGTTAGTGATGAAGAAGAACGCTTGGAATATACAATTAGCCAGATATTTAATCAAGAATTTAATAATTCTATTTACTCTTGGGATTTTATTGATGGATATCAAAACAATCCAAATCATATGAATAAAGCACAAAGAAATCCCATCGAAGCTTTAGAGTTTATAGAGACTCTAACATCTAATACGCCCAAAATTTTTATATTAAAAGATTTTCATGTATTCATGAATGATATTGCTATTATTAGAAAGATAAAAAATATAAGAAAAATATTACATAAGACGAATTCATATGTGATTGTATCAGCTCCAATTATACAAATTCCATCTTTACTTAGTACAACTATTACTGTCATTGAATTTCCTTTACCTAATACAGAAGAAATTGAAGCAGAATTGAAACGACTATTTGCAATAATGTCTATGGATATTTCTATTAACAACACAAATCTAACATCTGCGTATAAAGGATTCTCTATAGAAAGAATCCGACGCTCTATATCAAAGCTAGTATATTCTCAGAAATCTATACAAGAAGTTTTTAAAAGTATATTAGAAGAAAAAAAACAACTCATTCAACAGACTGACATATTAGATTTTTATTATAGTAACCATAATTTAGAAGATATAGGTGGCTTGACCAATTTAAAAGAATGGCTAAAAAAACGCTCTAATTCATTCTCAACACAAGCTAAAAACTATGGCCTACCTTATCCAAAAGGCATATTATTAGTTGGAATTCAAGGAACAGGTAAATCCTTAATTGCGAAAGCTATATCACACCAATGGAATATACCATTACTTAGATTGGATATAGGGAAAATCTTCACAGGAATTGTTGGCGAATCGGAAAAAAGGATACGGAAAATGATAAAAATATCAGAACAATCCGCTCCGTGTATACTATGGATAGATGAAATTGATAAAGCATTTACAAGGTTCACTAGCAATACAGATAGTGGTACTACAAATCGAGTTCTAAGTTCTTTTCTTACATGGCTATCTGAAAAAGAAACACAAGTATTTGTTGTTGCAACAGCAAATAATGCATTATCATTACCTTCAGAACTCTTAAGGAAAGGTAGATTTGATGAGATTTTTTTTCTAGATTTACCAAATTATAAAGAAAGACTAAAAATTTTTCAAATACACTTAATGAAAGTACGTCCTCTAACTTGGGAAAGGTACGATATTAAAAATTTAAGCGAGTTAACAGATAAGTTTTCAGGTGCGGAGATCAGCCAGTTAATTATAGAGGCAATGCATAATGCTTTTTATGAAAAGCGAGAATTTAACACACAAGATATTGTTACAGTGATTCAAAATTTTGTACCACTATCCTTTACTGATGAAGGTTCTATATCCGCGTTACAAGATTGGGCTAGATTAGGAAAAGTTAGGTTAGCTTCTGAAGAAAATAGGTAGTTTATAATTAATATGAGGCAATTATAACATCATTATCAAAAAAATTCTCTCGCTAAAATCAAACTGTAAGAACAATAACGTGATTGGATTAGAGATCATAATAAAAGTATATTCTAATTTATATTGGCTTTGCCTAAGATTATTTACAAGGCATAAAAATAAAAAACGCAACTTCGAATAATACTCCAAAACTATTCTACCGTACGACCTCATCTATATGCTATGTGTACAAAAAGTCACAGAGGTATGCTTCTGCGAAAGTTTATTTAACCATTTCTTATTCAACAATACTTATCTTCATTATACATCTATATTTTAGTTGTCTTTAACTATCAATACGCAATTTGTCAATATAAGATGATTTATAGAACAATCAATTATTTAGAGTCCTGATACTGAGCTACTTTCCCAAAAAGCTTCCTCTTAAGTATCATCGCCGCTGTAGTGTTTAACAACCAAGTTCGGGATGGATTGGAGTGGGTCCACTACGCTATAAGTATCAAGACATAAATTAAACTAATATATGTTAATGAGCTAACTAATAATAATTAAGTATTAAGTTTTCGATCTGTTAGTACGTCTCAGCTGAATATATTACTACACTTACACTTAACGCCTATCAAACGGTTAATCTTACCGTGATCTTATCCTAAAAAGGAAGAGTACTCATCTTGAGGTAGGCTTCCCACTTAGATGCTTTCAGCGGTTATCCTTTCCATACTTGGCTACCCAGCGTTTACTGTTGGCACAATAACTGGTACACCAGAGGTATGTCTCTCCCGGTCCTCTCGTACTAAGGAGAAATCCTCTCAATACTCTAACGCCTGCACCGGATATGGACCGAACTGTCTCACGACGTTCTGAACCCAGCTCGCGTACCGCTTTCATGGGCGAACAGCCCAACCCTTGGGACGTGCTACCGCCCCAGGATGCGATGAGCCGACATCGAGGTGCCAAACCTCCCCGTCGATGTGAACTCTTGGGGGAGATCAGCCTGTTATCCCTAGAGTAACTTTTATCCGTTGAGCGACAGCCTTTCTACTCAGCACTGTCGGATCACTAAGGCCGACTTTCGTCTCTGCTCGACTTGTAGGTCTCGCAGTCAAGCTTCCTTATGCCTTTACACTCTACGACTGATTTCCGACCAGCCTGAGGAAACCTTTGCACGCCTCCGTTACTTTTTAGGAGGCGACCGCCCCAGTCAAACTGCCCACCTGAAACTGTTCTTTGGCCGGTTGACGGCTATCAAAGTTAGAATTCTAGTCTAATTAGAGTGGTATCTCACTGATGGCTCCTATATACCCACAAGTATATATTCTTAGCCTCCCACCTATACTGCGCAAAATAGACTCAAACTCAATTCCAAGCTACAGTAAAGCTTCATAGGGTCTTTCTGTCCAGGTGCAGGTAGTCCGCATCTTCACAGACAATTCTATTTCGCCGAGTCTCTCTCCGAGACAGTGTCCAAATCGTTACTCCTTTCGTGCGGGTCGGAACTTACCCGACAAGGAATTTCGCTACCTTAGGACCGTTATAGTTACGGCCGCCGTTCACCGGGGCTTCAGTCGTCAGCTTCATCTTAATAATTAACCAACTTCTTTAACCTTCCGGCACTGGGCAGGAGTCAGCCCCCATACATTGTCTTACGACTTCGCGGAGACCTATGTTTTTGATAAACAGTCGCTTGGACCTGGTTGTTGCAACCCTACAAGGGTACCCCTTCTCCCGAAGTTACGGGGCTATTTTGCCGAGTTCCTTAGAGAGAGTTATCTCGCGCCCCTTAGTATACTCTACTTACCTACCTGTGTCGGTTTAGGGTACAGGTATTTATTATTTGAGATATTTCGAGCTTTTCTAGAAAGTATGACATCAATTACTTTAACACCTTGGTGTTTTGTACTCACTGCTTAGCTCTAGATGTTTTCTCCATCTTTCATCACCTTGACAGTTTAAACCGGTAACCAACATCCGGCTAATTTAGCCTTCTTTGTCCCTCGATATCAATAATAAATAGTACAGGAATATTAACCTGTTATCCATCGACTACGTTTTTCAACCTCGCCTTAGGACCTGACTCACCCTTCGCGGACGAACCTTCCGAAGGAAACCTTAGGTTTTCGGGGCATTGGATTCTCACCAATGTTTTCGCTACTTAAGCCGACATTCTCACTTCTGCTTTGTCCACATCCACTTACGTTAATGCTTCTACCTACCACAGAACGCTCCCCTACCGATGTAAAACATCCCACAGCTTCGGCAAATTGCTTAGTCCCATTCATTTTCGGCGCAGGATCACTAGACCAGTGAGCTATTACGCACTCTTTAAAGGATTGCTGCTTCTAAGCAAACCTCCTGGTTGTCTATGCATTCCCACCTCCTTTTTCACTTAGCAATTATTTAGGGGCCTTAGCTGGTGGTCTGGGCTGTTTCCCTTTTGACAATGAAGCTTATCCCCCACTGTCTCACTGGTTGACTACACACTTAGTATTCAGAGTTTGCCTCGATTTGGTACCGCTCTCGCAGCCCGCACCGAAACAGTGCTTTACCCCTAAGTTTAAGCATCAACCGCTGCGCCAAAACGCATTTCGGGGAGAACCAGCTAGCTCCGGATTCGATTGGCATTTCACCCCTAGCCACAGCTCGTCCGTTGATTTTTCAACATCAGTCGGTTCGGACCTCCACTTAGTACTACCTAAGCTTCACCCTGGCCATGGCTAGATCATCCGGGTTCGGGTCTGTAAATGGTGACTTACGCTCTATTAAAGCTCGCTTTCACTATGGCTTTGATATTCTCTATCTTAACCTGCCACCACCTACAAGTCGCCGGCTCATTCTTCAACATGCACGCAGTCAGACGTTCAGTCGTCCTCCTACTGCTTGTAAGCTTACGGTTTCATGTTCTATTTCACTCCCCTCCCGGGGTTCTTTTCACCTTTCCCTCACGGTACTGGTTCACTATCGGTCATTTAGTAATATTTAGCCTTACGAGGTAGTCCTCGCTGATTCACACAAGATTCCACGTGCCTCATGCTACTTGGGATACAGTATAAATAGAAACGTACTTTCGGCTACAGGACTGTCACCTTCTATGATACAATATTCCAATTGCTTCGCCTAGTTTGCTACTATTATTTTAACCGTCCCGCAACCCCACTAGAACTTATTCAAGTGGTTTAGGCTGTTCCCACTTCGCTCACCGCTACTAAGGGAATCGCTTTTGCTTTCTTTTCCTTTAGCTACTAAGATGTTTCAGTTCGCTAAGTTAGCTCTTACCTATCTATGAATTCAATAGGCAGTATTAAAGAGTTGCCTCATTCGGGAACCTCCGGATCATAGCTTACTTCCAGCTACTCGAAGCATTTCGTTGGTAGTCACGCCCTTCATCGCTTCTAAATGCCAAGGAATCCACCGTAAGCCTTAAATTTACTTAATACTTGTATTAACATATACTAGTACATTCTTTTTAAGCTTAGTTAGTCTAAACTCAAAAAGTTGAGTTATTTTTTTTGGAGATAAGCGGACTCGAACCGCTGACGTCTGCCTTGCAAAGGCAGCGCTCTACCAACTGAGCTATACCCCCGCTACTTTGAGCTGGGCTATCATGGATTTGAACCAGGGACCTCACCCTTATCAGGGGTGCGCTCTAACCAACTGAGCTAATAGCCCTTAGTTACTCAAATTTCTTAAGAATACAAGAACACTTGAATTAAGGGCTCTTATATTTTCGATCTGGGATGTAAAGCTATTAAATTCACTTTGCAAACCCTAATTAAGGAGGTGATCCAGCCACACCTTCCAGTACGGCTACCTTGTTACGACTTCACCCCAGTCACTAGCCCTGCCTTAGGTGCCCTCCTCCATAAAGGTTAGAGTAACAACTTCGGGCGTGGCCAGCTCCCATGGTGTGACGGGCGGTGTGTACAAGGCCCGGGAACGGATTCACCGCCGTATAGCTGACCGGCGATTACTAGCGATTCCACCTTCATGCAGGCGAGTTTCAGCCTACAATCCGAACTGAGGCCGCGTTTATGAGATTAGCTTACTTTCACAAGTTTGCAACTCTTTGTCACGACCATTGTAGCACGTGTGTAGCCCAGAACATAAGGGGCATGCTGACTTGACGTCATCCTTACCTTCCTCCGGTTTGTCACCGGCAGTCTCTTTAAAGTACCCAACTTAATGATGGCAACTAAAGACAAGGGTTGCGCTCGTTGCGGGACTTAACCCAACATCTCACGACACGAGCTGACGACAGCCATGCACCACCTGTGTCCATGTTCCCTAAGGCACTCTCTACTTTCATAAAGATTCATGGCATGTCAAGTTCTGGTAAGGTTCTTCGTGTTGCATCGAATTAAACCACATGCTCCACCGCTTGTGCGGGCCCCCGTCAATTCCTTTGAGTTTCACCCTTGCGAGCATACTTCCCAGGCGGGATACTTAACGCGTTAGCTACGATACTGCACGGATCGATACGCGCAACATCTAGTATCCATCGTTTACAGCTAGGACTACTGGGGTATCTAATCCCATTCGCTCCCCTAGCTTTCGTCTCTGAGTGTCAGTAATGGCCCAGTAGAGCGCTTTCGCTTCTGGTGTTCTTCCCAATATCTACGCATTTCACCGCTACACTGGGAATTCCCTCTACCCATACCATACTCTAGTCTAATAGTTTCCACTGCTTGCTTAGGGTTAAGCCCTAATATTTAACAGCAGACTTACTAAACCACCTACAGACGCTTTACGCCCAGTGATTCCGGATAACGCTTGCATCCCCCGTATTACCGCGGCTGCTGGCACGGAGTTAGCCGATGCTTATTCATTAGGTACCGTCATATTTCTTCCCTAATAAAAGAGGTTTACAACCCACAGGCATTCTTCCCTCACGCGGTATTGCTCCGTCAGGCTTTCGCCCATTGCGGAAAATTCCCCACTGCTGCCTTCCGTAGAAGTCTGGACCGTGTCTCAGTTCCAGTGTGGCTGATCATCCTCTAAAACCAGCTACTGATCGTCGCCTTGGTAGGCTCTTACTCTACCAACTAGCTAATCAGGCGTGAGCTCATCCTCGGGCAGATTACTCTTTTTCACTCTAAAGCATATGGGGCATTAGCGATCGTTTCCAACCGTTATTCCCCTCCCAAGGGCAGATTCTCACGTATTACTCACCCGTCCGCTACTAAAGCGTAAGCTTTCGTTCAACTTGCATGTGTTAGGCATACCGCCAGCGTTCATCCTGAGCCAGGATCAAACTCTCCGTAGTATCCAGAATATGTAGCATTCAAATAGATGCTATAAATTATTCAAATCGCTCTTTTAAGCTGCCATGTGTTTAGTTTTTTGAAACTTCTATTGCAACTGTATGTAGACAAGCATACTGCCTCTAATAGTATATTGTCAACCCCTTACCATTAACATTTTTTGGAAATTATATCTTGTGTCCACACGGCCAAAATCTAACAAAAAAACTCCAAAATAAAATTACTTATAGAATAGTTTACTGATTATTCTTTTTGATTAATTAACTACTAGTAGATATTTAAATATAATTGAAAGACAGTTGATATATATTTCAAAGATCATTAATCAAACTCTATAGTATTAGATAGAGTCAAGCACAACAAAAGTAATACCAGCAAGATAATAGACGTTCTAATCATCGTATAATTAGATAAACTTTTTACAAATTAATTTCTGCAATTATAATCACAGATCCTCTCCTAATCCATTTTCTTGTGGCCCTTCATTTAAACCTAGAATACAAAATGCATTCATTTTTACTATCTCTATGGAAAAAGATTCACAATCTGAGATAGCTAATAATGATTCTCTCCATAATAAAACATATAGAATGGTTTATGAATATTTTATTAGTATATCCTTTAATTAATCAAAGCAACAGACATATCTAAAATTATATTTAATTGTTGTAATGAAGATTATTTTGATAACTAATTGACTGTCTAAATCATCTAAACTTACTATGGTGCCTTCCTTAGCAGAAGAATGAATTTCCGTTTTCTCAAAATAAAAGTATAAAAGCATAAACCTATATCTAGGTATAAAAAATCAAATATTTTTTAGTTGTACTTTATATAAACTAAAAATTCCTTATTAGTGCTAAATTAAAGAATATATTTTCACCTGACTATTCTATAGATTATAAAATATCAGCTTCCTTAATAATATTACTATTATTACCTTTTTTTACTTTTTTAGTACAAGTAACAGTTACTGTCAGTATTGTTGTTCTATTATTGATTATGTCGTGTTTGAACAAACAAATAAGAACTTTTGCTCAACATTACAGTACCATCAACTATTTTCCAAGCTATATCTATAGAATAAGATGATATAGAAGTAATCTGAACATCCGTAAGAATCCAACTTTTTAAAATTTTTTTACATATTTAAATAGAAACAAGAACTTGTACTTTTTATGAATCAGTAAAACTTCACTATAAGCTATCAATTAAACAAGCAAGCATCTTTTTAAAACATACGAATACATATATAACTATATAATAATAATGTAATAAGTATAAATATAAATTAAAGTAATGAAAGCGGGATTTTTAAAGTTTAAAGATTTTTTTGTCCCACATTAAGGAATAACACTTAAAAAAGACTTCAAACTAAACTGAATCATTCTAAGGATAATCAACCCAAATACACGATTTATTTATTTATTTATTTATTTATTTATTTATTTATTTATTTATTTATTTATTTATTTATTTATTTATTTATTTATCAATCATCATGATGGAATATGAAATAAAATATTATTTACTATAATTTATAGTTGACATAATATGTGAGATAATAGGAGAAATATAAATTGGAAATACACAGAGAAAAAATACTTGTAGTTGATGATGAAACCAGTATAAGAAGAATCTTGGAAACTAGATTATCTATGATTGGATATGAAGTAGTAAGTGCGTCAGATGGAGAAGAAGCGTTGATAGTATTTCGACAAGAATATCCAAATTTAGTTGTATTAGATGTAATGATGCCAAAACTAGATGGGTATGGCGTATGCCAAGAATTAAGAAAAGAATCAGATGTACCCATTATTATGCTAACAGCTTTGGGTGATGTATCAGATAGAATTACCGGATTAGAGCTGGGAGCAGATGACTATGTAGTCAAACCTTTTTCACCCAAAGAACTTGAAGCAAGAATTCGTTCAGTATTAAGAAGAGCAGATAAAATCACTATAAATCCTGGCATACCAAGTTCAGGAATAATTAATATTGGTTTTTTAAAAATTGATACAAACAAAAGACAAGTATATAAAAATAACGAAAGAGTTAGATTAACAGGAATGGAATTTAGTTTATTGGAATTATTAGTTAGTAAAGCTGGAGAAGCCTTTTCAAGGTCATCCATATTACAAGAAGTATGGGGTTATACACCCGAAAGACATGTTGATACTAGAGTGGTTGATGTTCATATTTCTAGATTAAGAGCAAAACTTGAAGATGATCCTAGTAATCCTGACTTAATTTTAACTGCAAGGGGTACTGGTTATCTGTTTCAAAGAATTACTGATTTGACATAGTAAATAGAAATAATACATATTGAAATACATATATAAAAATAGCCAATGTATTGTGTAAGACAAAAAATATTGAACTCACCTATAAAATATATTGTATTATCTAATATTAGAAAGCGTAAGATCTCAACTATCATTTTAAAGTTTATTAAAAATATTTAATTAAATAATAATCAATTAATATATACAACATATCGTTTATATAAGTTAGACATTGAAATTATCTTCATATCAGATTGCAATAATGAATGATATAGTTTATTTGTTTGAATTACAAAAAACTATAATAGCTTGGAATTTACATATTACGTGTAGAGTATAAACAAAAAAATAATGTTATACACCTTATTAAACTTCCATAAACATGCTTTCAATGCAATACAAAACAATAAGACGTGTAAAGATAGTAAAGAGTCTTGTAATCTAATTTTATAAATAAGTCAGCCAAATATAAGAATTCAGCAAAACAAAAAATACTACTTAAACTACACTAATCTTTCTTTTTTTAATTTTTTAATTTTACACCAATAATTTCTTTATCTCTTTTTATCAGAGTATTTTCATCTGGCAATAAATACTTTTCTAAAAATGCCTGATTTTTGTATTTTGAATTTAATTATGGAGGTTAGCAAAATATTAATTAAACAATATGCAGGATAAAAATAACATTAAAGCAAATAAAAAAACTTTATTAATAACATACATAAAATATCAAAATACGTATAAAGCCTTAATTAACAAATAAACATATTTTAATGTAGTATATTAATTTAGATAGTGAAATTGCTAATATAAAACTTAGAGGACTATAGTTATATAGTTTTTCAAAGTAAATCAATTTCGTGAGTAATTACACTTATAATTATATTTAACCGTAAAGAAAAGTAAACTCATACTAAGAGACTCACAAAACTGAAATCAGTATTGTAGTTAACAAAATAATTTTGTATCACTAGTTATGATATATTTACTTAATTAATTTGCTCTGGAGAATTTATATATGACCATAGCAATTGGACAAGAGAAAAATCGCGGTCGTTTTGATCTAATAGATGATTGGGTAAAAAGAGATCGCTTTGTATTTGTTGGTTGGTCTGGATTACTACTATTTCCATGCGCTTATCTTGCACTAGGAGGATGGTTAACAGGAACTACCTTTGTAACATCTTGGTATACACACGGCTTAGCAAGCTCTTATTTAGAAGGCTGCAACTTTTTAACATCAGCAGTGTCAACACCTGCTAATAGTATGGGACATTCCTTATTGTTATTATGGGGACCTGAAGCGCAAGGCGACTTCACACGTTGGTGCCAAATTGGTGGATTATGGGCATTCATCGCATTACATGGATCCTTTGGTTTAATTGGTTTTTGCCTGAGACAATTTGAAATAGCTAGACTAGTGGGTATTAGACCTTATAATGCAATTGCATTTTCTGGACCAATAGCTGTATTTGTTTCTGTATTTTTAATGTATCCTTTAGGGCAAGCAAGCTGGTTCTTTGCTCCTAGTTTTGGGGTCGCAGCTATTTTCAGATTCTTATTATTTTTACAAGGTTTTCATAACTGGACTTTAAACCCGTTTCATATGATGGGAGTAGCTGGAATATTAGGTGGAGCACTTCTATGTGCTATTCATGGTGCAACTGTGCAAAACACATTATTTGAAGATGGTGATGCAGCAGATACTTTCAGAGCATTTACTCCAACTCAGTCAGAAGAAACTTATTCAATGGTAACAGCAAATCGTTTCTGGTCACAAATATTCGGTGTTGCTTTCTCTAACAAACGCTGGCTGCACTTCTTCATGTTATTTGTTCCAGTAACAGGCATGTGGACGAGTGCATTTGGAATTGTAGGATTAGCTCTAAACTTAAGAGCCTATGATTTTGTATCACAAGAACTACGAGCTGCTGAAGATCCAGAATTTGAAACATTTTATACTAAAAATATTTTACTAAACGAAGGTATTCGTGCATGGATGGCTGCTCAAGACCAACCTCATGAAAACTTCATATTCCCTGAGGAGGTTTTACCACGTGGAAACGCCCTTTAATAATAACACTAGCGTAGGTGGAAGAGACATAGAATCTACAGGTTTTGCATGGTGGTCTGGTAATGCAAGACTTATAAATGTATCCGGCAAACTATTAGGTGCTCATGTAGCTCATGCAGGAGTAATGGTATTCTGGACAGGAGCAATGACACTCTTTGAAGTAGCACACTTTGTACCGGAAAAACCACTGTATGAGCAAGGTTTTATCCTAATTCCCCATCTAGCAACACTAGGATGGGGTGTCGGGCCAGGTGGAGAAATCAACAATATCTATCCATATTTTGTAGTTGGTGTACTACACTTAATATCTTCAGCTGTTCTGGGGTTTGGCGGACTTTATCATTCTATAATTGGTCCAGATACTCTAGAAGAATCATTTCCATTTTTTGGATACGATTGGAGAGACAAAAATAAAATGACAACTATACTTGGGATTCATTTAATCTTATTAGGTATAGGATCTTTTTTACTTGTCATCAAAGCTATCTTTTTTGGTGGAGTATATGATACATGGGCACCAGGAGGAGGAGATGTCAGACTAATCAATAACCCTACTTTAAATCCTTCTATAATCTTTGGATATGTACTAAAATCACCTTTTGGAGGTGATGGATGGGTTGTCAGTGTTAATAATATGGAAGACTTGATAGGTGGCCATGTTTGGATTGGTGTTATTTGTATTGCTGGTGGCATTTGGCATATTTTAACTAAACCATTTGCTTGGGCACGACGAGCTTTTGTATGGTCTGGTGAAGCCTATTTATCATATAGCTTAGGAGCTTTATCTATAATGGGTTTAACAGCATCTAACTTTGTTTGGTATAATAACACAGCTTACCCAAGCGAGTTTTATGGCCCTACTGGACCTGAAGCATCACAGGCACAAGCTTTTACTTTCTTAGTTAGAGACCAAAGATTAGGAGCAAATGTTGCATCTGCACAAGGTCCTACGGGCTTAGGTAAATACCTAATGAGATCTCCTAGTGGAGAAATCATATTCGGAGGAGAAACAATGAGATTTTGGGATCTAAGAGCTCCTTGGGTAGAACCATTAAGAGGTCCAAATGGATTAGATCTAAATAAAATCAAAAATGACATACAACCTTGGCAAGAAAGGAGAGCTGCTGAATACATGACTCATGCACCGCTAGGATCTCTAAATTCTGTAGGTGGTGTTGCAACAGAAATCAATTCAGTAAACTATGTATCTCCTAGAAGTTGGTTAACGACATCTCACTTTTTCTTAGGTTTTTTCCTATTTATAGGACATCTATGGCATGCTGGTAGAGCTAGAGCTGCAGCTGCTGGTTTCGAAAAAGGAATAAATAGAGAAAACGAAGCTGTACTATCAATGAGACCCTTAGACTAAACTCTAATAAAAAAACATGTAGATAAATATAACTATTCTTAATCTCTTACTGAAAAGTAAAATTAAGAATAGTTTTCTTATTTTGAGCACCTATTCTATTCCAAGAAATTGAATTACAGAAAAAGAAAAAAAAATTCTAATAAAAAAATCAATATAAAAGCTAGCATAGCTAGTCTACCATTCCAGCTTTCGGCTCCTTTTGAAAAACCCCAAGTCCATCGGTTACGAGAAGTCTTAATTACCATATAATCTTCCTAAAACATATAAGATCATTATATATTATAAATAAATACTTTAAACTATATAAAAAATCAGAAAATATCTGAACTAACATATATGCAATTAAACATATACATTGTATCACATCCTATTATACAACAATTATCAAGCCAGATAATGAATCCGACGTTAGTCTCACAAAATATGTATAATGAAAGCTACAAACAGTTAGGATTACTTATGATTTATGAAGTAATGAGAAAATGGATGTTCATACAAAATATTTATATTAAGCAAATTGATCATATCCAAACATTTTGTATTTTAAAACGAAAAGAATCATATATTATACTAACTGATTTGGTAGATTCCTATAATTTTGTAACAGATGCTCTAAACTTAATACCAGGAGTAGAATTAAATCATATAAATTTTAGACAGAAATTAGATAATATTAATAATTGTACTATTAATACGAATAACAAAAAACAACAAAAAATTATCATCGTAAATTTACATATTAATAACGATATTTTAATTAATTTTTTAGATTATTTAACAAAAGAAAAACATGTTCAAATTAATCAAATTAAAATCATTTGTATTACTTGTAAACATCAAATATTAGAAAAAATAGGAAATAAGTATCCTGATTTAAATATTTACACAACTAAAATTTTGTAATTATAGTTATATACTCTACTATTAATTATTGAATCAACATACAAATAATGAACATCATAACAAACTCCTTTAATTTAATTTTCACATCTATTGCTAATTTCTCTGAGATATATTTAATTTTAATACTTCTAAAACTATCTTTAGCCTGGTTTCCAACAGTGAATTGGTATAATGAACCTTTCTGTTCATTAAACAGATTAACTGATCCATATTTAAGATTATTTCGAGGAACAATACCTATGATTTTTGGCATGGATATGTCCCCAATGCTAGGAATTATATTTTTACAATGCTTAACTGTTATCTTCAATAATATCAGAATCGAATCGGTAACATAAAATTAACACTAAATACAATTTTTATATTTTGAAGCATAATGCAGATCGAAAAATCGTTTATATATAATTGTATTCCATATTTGATGCTCATATATTATACTAGACTAAAAAACTATGTTAAAAATTAGACTGAAAAGATTTGGTAGAAAAAAACAACCTAGCTATCGTATCATTATAATTGACAGCAAAAAGAGACGAGATGGCAAAGCACTAGAAGAGGTTGGATTTTATAATCCCATAACAAAACAAACAAAACTAAATATCATTAGAATTCAACAAAGAATACAAGAAGGTGCACAACCAACCAAGACTGTAAATAATTTAATTGTCAAAGCTATAGATAAGCAAATATACAATCAGGAGAACTAAATTGTCCAAATTTACATTTAAAATCTTATGGCTTGAGAATAATGTGGCAATTGCTGTTGATCATATGGTAGGTAAAAACTCCAGCCCACTTACTGCTTATTTTTTTTGGCCACGGAATGATGCGTGGGAACAATTAAAAACTGAACTAGAAGCGAAACCCTGGATTTCAGGAAACGAAAAAGTTAAATTATTAAATCAAGCAACAGAAATCATAAATTTTTGGCAAGAAAAGGGAAAAAATAAATCTCTTTTACAGGCTCAAGAAAAATTTCCGCATTTTACATTTGCTGGAAGTAACTAAAAAAAACTAAGATGATTAGTAAAAAATCAATATCATACTAATCATCAAAAATATAATGGTATTCTTTTTTGTATTAATTTAAGCGAGAAATATGATTTTAAAACCTATGAATAAAAAGCTACATTTAAAAAAAAAAATAGATTTATTATTAATTAGTTTGGAAGCAATCGATACATATAGCCTAGAAAATATTTATAATAAAAATAGACTTATTAGATCAAGAAAAAAAGAACAAATTTTTCGTCTTAGATCTGGAAATTATACTAGACATCCTAGTAATAACTCCTTATGTGAATTTGAAGATAGCATTAAAACTATTCATATTATTCAGGATGTACTGAGTAATTCATTTACACAAAATATGGCATTTACAGTATTGAATAATCACTATAAAAATCCTACATCAATAGTCAATCAACAATATATTAAAAGATTTAAATACATATATAATAAAACACAAAACTATTATTCTATTTACAGTTACTCTATTAATGTTAATCTTTCAGAAATAGCCATTATAAATCTCTATATTATTGCTCAACTCAAAACAAAACATGGGATTTACCTGATACTCAAATATTTATACTCGTTTTAGTGTTATATCATAAAAATAATTATATACTATTCATCCTCCTTCTCTGTAACGATACATTCTGTAGTTAAAACCATTGAGGCAATCGAAGAAGCATTCTGTAAAGCAGAACGTGTCACTTTGGATGGATCAATTATACCTTCTCTATACATATCAACTAAATTACCTTTGTTTGCATTGTATCCCACTGAAAAATCGCTTTGTTTAACTTTTTCTACAATAACAGCTCCGTTAGAACCCGCATTCTCAACAATTCTAGTTAACGGAGCTAATAAAGCCTTTTCTACAATTAAAGCACCAACTAACTCTTCTCCTGTCAAATTATTTTTTGCCCATAGATTCAAATCTGTAGATAAATGCACAAGCGTAGACCCACCACCGGGTACTATCCCTTCTTCAATAGCAGCTCTAGTGGCATTAATTGCATCTTCTAAACGCAGTTTTTTGTCCTTCATTTCAGTTTCAGTAGCAGCACCAACTTTAATAACAGCTACGCCACCAGCTAATTTAGCTAATCTTTCTTGTAATTTTTCTTTTTCATAACTATTACTGCTAACCTCTAATTGCCTTCTAATTTGATCGCACCTTGCTTTTATATGAACATCATGCCCATCAGCAATAATAGTAGTCGTGTCTTTTGTTACATAAATTCTTCTAGCAATACCTAAACTATCTAAAGAGATATTGTCTAATGTTAAACCAATATCTTCAGTAATTACTTGACCACCAGTCAAAACACCAATATCTTCGAGCAAAGCTTTTCTTCGGTCTCCAAAACCAGGGGCTCTTACAGCAACAACATTAATTATACCTCGTAACTTGTTAACAATAATTGTCGCCAAAGCTTCTTTTTCTATATCTTCCGCAATAATTAATAGAGGACGACCTGTTTTAGATACTTGTTCTAAAATAGGCAGAAGCTCTTGTTGAATTAAAGTGATTTTCTTGTCAGTCAATAGAATATAAGGATTTTCTTGAACTATTTCCATTTTAGATGAATCCGTAACAAAATAAGGAGAAATAAAACCTTTGTCGAATTTCATACCTTCTTTCACATCTAGCTGAGTTACTGTAGACTGACCTTCTTCTAGAGATATTACTCCTTCTTTACCGACTTTTTCTATAGCATTTGCTATCATTATACCTATGTCATGATCATTACCTGCTGAAATAGCAGCAACTTGAGTTATATCTCTTACATTAGCTACGGGTCTAGAAAATTCGGCTATTTTGGAAACAACAAACTTTACAGCTTTCTCTAAACCTTTTTTTAATACCATTGGATTGGCACCTGCAGCTACATTTTTCAAGCCTTGCTTAACAATAGCATGCGCTAATACTGTAGCAGTGGTGGTACCATCACCCGCAACATCATTAGTTTTTGAGGCTGCTTGTCTAATTAAGGCTACACCAGTATTTTCAATTAAATCTTTTAATTCTATCTCTTTTGCAATTGTTACACCATCATTAACAATTTGGGGAGCACCAAATTTACGCTCTAGTACAACATTTCTACCTTTAGGGCCCAAAGTAACTGAAACAGCTTCCGTCAAAATATCCATTCCTTGTTCCAAGGCTTTGCGAGCATTATCTTGATAAAGGATTGTTTTACCCATAAAATCATCTTAATGTTAATATGAATTACAAAAAACTATTAAAAACTATATTTTATAAAATCGATAGTAAATCTAAGAAAATAACAAGTTAAAATTTCAAAAACACATGAGAATATTACAGTTAAATTAAATAAAAAACAAGTTTTTCATGAAAAAATGATATAATCTATTTACACGAGGGCTTGTAGCTCAGTGGATTAGAGCACATGGCTACGAACCATGGTGTCGGGGGTTCGAATCCCTCCTTGCCCGATCAAAAACATTTATAGTGATAGTGAAAATCAAATATTTGAAATATAATTGAATCAAAACTTCATATGTGTATATACTAAAATCAAAATATATCAAAAATTATATCATGCAACCGCTACGAGGAACTAGAGATATACTACCGAATGATGTTATATTATGGCAACATATATATAATAGAACTAAAGAAATACTGGCTTTATCAAACTACTCTGAAATCCGAACACCTATACTAGAATCTACATCTTTATTTAATAGAAGTATAGGCAATGAAACAGATATAGTAAATAAAGAGATGTACAGTTTTGCTGACCAAGGCAAAAGACAAATAACGCTTCGGCCTGAAGGAACAGCAAGCGTTGTTAGATCATTTGTTAGTAATAAACTATATCAAGAAAGTAAAACTAATAGACTATGGTACTTAGGTCCCATGTTCAGATATGAAAGGCCTCAACAAGGTAGACAAAGACAGTTTCATCAACTTGGTATAGAATGTATAGGTAGTATCAATCCTATGGCAGATACAGAAGTTATTAGACTAGCTACTCAACTGTTACAAGAATTTCAATGTTTTAATTATAAAATAGAAATCAATTCTATAGGTAATCTTCAAGAAAGAAACCTTTATAAAGAATCTCTCATCACATATTTAATCAGCTACAAAGAAGATTTAGACAATGACTCACAAGCAAGATTAAAAACTAATCCTCTACGAATTTTAGATAGTAAAAATAAAAAAACACAAGAAATACTGAATCAAGCACCATCACTAAATCAATATTTAGGGTTCGAATCTAGGAATCATTTTGATTTAGTATGCCAGTACTTAAACGAATTAAATATTGAATACAATATTAACGATAAATTAGTAAGGGGGTTGGACTATTATAATTATACAGCTTTTGAAATGAAAGTGGATGAGCTAGGAAGTCAAGATACAATTTGTGGAGGAGGAAGATATGACAACTTAATTAAACAATTAGGAGGACCTCATACTCCTGCAGTAGGATGGGCAATTGGAATAGAAAGACTTTTATCTATCGTAAAACACAATTTACAAATCAAAACAAAAAATCCGACTATATATATAATTACTCAAGGTATAGAAGCACAAAGAAAAATTTGGAATATTATAAAAACTCTAGAAAAATACAAAATCAATTTTGAGTTAGATCTATATAACAACAATTTACAAAAACAAATGAAAAGGGCTTATAGATCAAAGGCATCCGTATGTCTTATTTTAGGAGATGATGAAATTAATCAAAAAGAAATAACATTAAAATATTTAAATACGAGGGAGCAAAAGCGTATATTCAATACCAACTTACCCCAAGAACTAGAAGCTATGTTGAAGAATAATTAAAACTTGACAAAATACTATATCTTTTTGTTACAATATAGTTGTTGGGGTGTAGCCAAGCGGTAAGGCAGCGGACTTTGACTCCGCCATTCGCAGGTTCGAATCCTCCCACCCCAGTAGAAAAAATATTTAAATAATAATTAATTCTATATCTAGGATTGACACATATCAGGCTCGAAATATAAATATTATTAAAGATACAATCTATTACAATCATAACATTCCGCCTTTCACAATTTCATAATTAATAATATATTCAACACAAAATATACTATAATTATAGATTGCAACAACAATTGCAATAGAAATTAGCTTATTGCCAACATATAATAATCATTTATTATATTGTATTGCATAACAAAAATATTCAAATTTTTAAAGAGAAGGAAACAAGATAATTATGGCTGTTATTCAGTTTATTAAAGGAATCAACGAAGATGTTGTACCAGAAGTTAAACTAACCAGATCTAAAGATGGTAGTACAGGAACAGCGACTTTTAGATTTAATAATCCAAGTATTCTGCAATCTGTAATGAAAGATGAGGGAGACATTACAGGCATGTATCTAAGAGATGATGAAGGAGAAATTATGACAAAAGATGTAAACGCAAAATTCATTAATGGAAAACCTCATGCTATTGAATCAATTTATGTAATTAAAAGCCCATCAGATTGGGATAGGTTTATGCGTTTCATGGAAAAGTATGCTAAAGACAATGAATTATCTTTCAAGAAAGCTAAATAAATATAATGATATTTTCAGTTATATTCAATCGCTGTAAAAGTTAATAAACTGTCATCTTAATATGCAGAATTATATTAAAAAATAAAAATGAAAGTATCATGGAAATGGCTTGGCCAAATAATTGACTTACAAAACATAGAATTTGATAAGCTCACTGAAAAACTAACAATGGCCGGATTTGAGATCGAAGAAACCTACCAATTGAGAACACTTCAAGACAAAATAATTGAACTAAAACTGACAGCAAATAGACAAGATGCCTCATTTTTAATCGGAATTGCAAGAGAAATTAGTACCTTACTTAACAAACCTCTCAAAAATCATTATCATCATATAAAAGCCAATAACATAAGTAGAACATGTAATCACGTATCATATCAATCATTAAGCGATCTCAAACTTAATATAATTATAAATATAAAAAATAGGCATTCTCCTAAGTGGATGCAAAATTATTTAAAAAGCCATAATATAGAAGGAACTAATTTACTAAATGATATTACAGAATACATTAATCTTAAATGGGGACAAGATATTGAAATTTTTGATGCAAGGAAAATAGGTATAAACTCTATATCCAATAACAAAATACAAATTTTAAATAACAGTAATATTAGTCAAATTATAGATGAGAAAAACTATTCTTATAATATCAGTCCAGAACTTCTTCAATATAAAAATACAATTTTATCTGTAATTGGTATCAAATCAAATCATCATCTTAAGTGTGATTTAAACACATCATCAATTATAGTATGTGGAACAATTTGTCAGTCTACATATATTCAATCAATTATAAAAAAATTGAATATTAAAACAGAAAAATCTACAAAACATAGAAAAAAAATTCTACGATGCGACTTTTTATATGCTTATGAAGAAGCTATAAGATTAATATCAACATTTGCAAAAGGAATTATTGGCAAAGCGTATACATACCATCGTTTACCATATAAACACAAAAATCTATTAGTTAATAAAGATGATATATATAATATTTTAGGACCTATTAAAAATCATTATAATGATTTTTTATCAGTAAAAGAGATATTAAATATATTAGATCAACTAAATTTTAGATCGACTTATAATTATATAAAACAAATATTTACAATAATTATTCCAGAATATAGAATCCATGATATTACAAGACCTATAGACGTAATAGAAGAAATAGGACGGATATATGGATTTGAAAAATTCGATGATGGTTTACCTCAAGCAATAAACAGAGGTCTTACATCTGATGAAAGACAAATCACAAAAAAAGTACGTACAATATTAAGAAATCTTGGAATGCATGAAGCAATTCATTACTCTTTAAAAAGAAAGAATAAATATTACCAAAACAACAGAAATATTATAGAATTATATAATCCGCTAAGTGAAGATCAAACCATACTACAAAATAGTCTATTTGCAAATCTTCTTGAAATACAACAATATAATATAAATCAGAAAAACTTTAGTATTGAAGCATTCGAGATAGGGCGAATATTTATAAAAAATCAAATATCTCAAAATTCCATCAATACTCAGCAAAATCAAGAACAGATATGTATAGCTTGTATTATGGGAAAACCAAATTTTTTGAGATCATCTTGGACAGATGAACCTAAAGAACTTAGCTGGTTTCATGCTAAAGGTATATTAGAAGAATTTTTTGAAAAATTACATGCAGCTGTTGCATGGAAACAATTTACCAACTCAGATATAACAAAGATAAATCAAAAAATAGCCGATTTATTCAATCTAAAACGAACAAGTACAATATATAATCCAATAACAGAAGAGAGTATAGGGTTTTTTGGACAATTACGTCACTTAAGTAACTATAATTTAGAACACTGTACAACTTACATATTTGAAATCCAATTGTCAGGTTTAATGCAAACAATCAATTATAAAAATCATCTAAAATATAGGATCAAACCATACTCATTATATCCTAGTGTAACTCGGGATATTTCTATCAAACTACACAATCATGAAAATATTGATACAATACGTCAAAAAATAATTAATCAAAAGAATAATTTACTTGAATCAATAGAGATATTTAATGAATATAAACATAATAATAATAAAAGGAATATTAGTCTTAGAGTCACTTACAGAGCACAGGACAGAACTTTAGACGATAAAGACCTTACCAAAATCAATCAAGAGATTAAATATATTCTAAAACATAACATAAAATAATAAAGTGTATGAAATATCATACAAGTAAGTCATAAGCCGGATTCTGTTCTTGCTCATATCTATAATTATCTACAGTATAAAACAAGGGTAGTTATTAATCTCGAGTTCATATTAAAATAAACTTCTTGCAGTATTAAATCGCAGTTATAAAATAAATACAATTGAAATGATTATAAGTACAATCAAAAAATACACTGCTTACTTTGCTTTTTTATGGGGTTTACCTAGCAAATGCCTTAATAGCATTTCTGGTATGCTCTTACCATACCTTTGCACCCTTACCTGTTTAATTAACAATCTTAAAAGGCGGTTTATTTCTGTGGCACTCTCCTCGCAGTTACCTGCACTATTGATTATATAGCTATACTAACTTAAATAAAGCCCGGACTTTCCTCAAATCTGTCAAAGATTTGCAACTACCTACGCTTACTTGGTATTTACATACTAAAATACAAAAAGTAAAAAATCAAATACCAATTCACATGATTCTTTAATGGACACAACAATACATAATAAAAAAGGATTTTCTGAGAAAGATTTTGGCTCAATGTTGGATAAGTATGGCTATAATTTACATACAGGAGATATAGTAGCAGGAACTGTATTCAATAGAGAATCAAAAGGCTTATTAGTGGATATAGGAGCAGATATTGCCGGATATTTACCGGAAGAAKAAATATCATTGATAACACATGATGAATCAATCGAAGATAGAATACTACCATTAATTAATGAAACAAGAGAATTTTTTATTGTAGCTTATAATAAGAAGTCACACCAACTTTTGCTATCAATCAAAAGATTAGAATACATTAGAGCATGGAAAAGAATCAAACAAATACAAACAGAGGATGTCATTATAAATGCCATTGTAATCAATATTAACAAAGGCGGCCTTCTAGTTAGAATAGAAGGGTTAAAAAGTTTCATACCAAACTCACATATAACAACACAAGAAAAAAAGATAATTAAAATTGATCAAATTATAGAATGCAAACTATTAGTTGCTGATGAAAGAAAAAATCAATTAATATGTAGTAATAAATGTGCTTTACTGGCAAAATTCACAGACAGGTTTAAAATAGGAAATATCGTAAACGGGGAAATAACTGAGATAAAGAAATACGGTTTATTTATAACGATTCACGGTATTCCCGCTCTTTTACATATTTCAGAAATAGGCTATAAGCATATAGATAACATTAATACAAAATTTGCTTTAGGAAACAAAATCCAGGTGAAAATCATTCATATAGATACGAAGCAAGGAAGATTATCTGTGTCAACTAGAGACATATAACAATAATTAGCCACCACCGACAATGGTGATAACATCTATAGTGTCCTGAGGCTGCATGAATGTATTATGAAAGCAAGAATTATCTAATATTTCATTATTATATTCAACAGCTACAAAATCGGTATTAAAATCTAAATAAATTAATAAATCCTTTAAAGACATAGATTGATAGCAATTAAATGCCTGACCATTAACAAAGACTGTATTGTATTTCATGTGGTTTTCCCAATTTGATATTAAAAGTAGACGTAATGATAAAAAAATACTATACTTATTAGAAAAATATGGCGGGTGTAGCCAAGAGGTTAAGGCAATGGATTGTGGCTCCATCATTCGCGGGTTCGAGTCCCGTCATTCGCCCTTCAACTTAAAATTCAAAAATCAATATATAAAAACATATTATTCATTAACTTGTTTTATATTTGATTCATATTTTTTGATAAAGCAAACTGCGCTAACTCAGTACGGTTTCTAGTATTAGTCTTTTTTAATAAACGGCTAACATATTTCTCTATATTACGTTGACTCAAATTTAAACGTAAAGCTATTTCCTTATTCATTAAACCTTGAGCTACTAAAAACAAAACTTCTGACTCCTTAGGTGTAAAATTCAATAAAGCAGTAGATTGAGATTCCGTGATGGGCAAAGATGGCTTCAAGCTACGCTTACTCAAAAGCAAATCTATATTAACAAAGATATTATTTATGATAGCAAGTAGCTCTTGAGGATTAAAAGGCTTAGTTAAATAAGCATTACAACCTAAATCATATCCAACAATTCTATCATGCGTCATTCCCTTAGCGGTCAAGAAAATTATAGGTATATTAGATAACAATTGATCCGCACGTAAAATAGCTAATAAATCATAACCATCTAAACAAGGCATCATAATATCTGCTATTATAAGATCAGGTTTATGTAATCTGATCACTCGTAAAGCCGCTTCGACATTACTAACTGTGTCGACCAAAAAACCCGCTGAAACTAGATAAGACGATATAGAATTTCTTAGATATAAATCATCATCAACAATTAAAAGCTGTTTCTTCATTTTTTACTTTAGATCTGCTAAACCATATTATTATCACTATTAACTATGCAATGGGTACAACAATTATCTATACTGAAGGTTCCTTTTTACATATATAAATTAAATAAACATGATTGTATTTTATACGAGTTAAACAAAAATCCACACCAATCATTAATTATATTACATGGAGTTATATATGTATTCAAAATTTTTACAAATGGTGAAATATCAGCCACCGCAATCCTTAGTGAAAATCATATAATCAACATAAAACATACCACTGCTGATCTCAAACATTATTACTACAAAGCTATCGCTTTCAAGACAACGTATATACTTAGCTTTCAATTGCAAGATATTACTGAACAAGAGAAAGTATCAACACTGATCCTAAATCAAATTATTAAATCATACGAAAATACTATATATAGATACGAACAAATGAGCCATATAATGACTCATAAATACATGAAGAATAGAGTCATTCAATTAATTTTCTTTTTATGCCAGGAATTTGGTATAGTCAGAAAACAAGAAATTATAATTCCTTTTGAAATTTCACAAATAAATATAGGACATATAATTGGAAGTAACAAAATAACCATCAATAAGATAATAAAAAATTTGTCTAATCAAATGCTAATTAAATACTCTAAAAACAAAAAAATTATACTAAAGGATCCATTAAGTTTAAACTATATCTATACAAAGTATAGAAAATATGAATATTAAAACACAAAGTATATTCTATATGTTATAATTTTATTTGTTTCCATATAATTTGTAGTCTAAAAGCAAAATTATTTATATAATATAAGAATTCATATTTATGGGCAAGGTGTATGACTGGTTTGAAGAACGTTTGGAAATTCAAGCCATTGCAGATGATATTTCAAGCAAGTATGTTCCTCCACATGTAAATATTTTTTACTGCATAGGAGGTATAGTATTTACATCATTTTTAATCCAAGTAGCAAGTGGATTTGCAATGACATTTTACTACAGACCAACTGTTGCTGAAGCCTTCTCATCCGTAGAATATATTATGACAGATGTAAACTTCGGATGGCTAATTAGATCAATTCACAGATGGTCGGCTAGTATGATGGTATTAATGTTGATTCTACATGTATTTAGAGTTTATTTAACAGGTGGTTTTAAAAAACCACGTGAATTAACATGGGTAACTGGAGTAATACTAGCCGTACTAACAGTGTCTTTTGGTGTAACAGGTTATTCATTGCCATGGGACCAAATTGGTTACTGGGCCGTGAAAATTGTAACAGGAGTACCAGAAGCTATACCAGTAGTAGGCAGTAGTATAGTAGAACTACTGAGAGGTAGTGTAAGCGTTGGACAAAGTACATTGACAAGGTTTTATAGCCTGCATACATTTGTATTACCTTTGTTAACAGCTGTATTTATGCTAATGCATTTCTTAATGATCCGTAAGCAAGGAATATCAGGACCATTATAAATAAATATTTTTTGATTTATATAAACAATAAGGAAAAGAAAAATAGCCATGTCAATCATTAAAAAACCCGACTTAACTGACCCAAAATTACGTGCAAAATTAGCAAAAGGTATGGGACATCAATATTATGGAGAACCTGCTTGGCCTAATGACTTACTGTATATATTTCCTGTAGTAATTTTAGCTACAATAGCATGTGATGTTGGACTATCAATTCTAGAGCCGTCAGTCATCGGTGAAGAAGCAAACCCATTTGCAACTCCTCTAGAGATTTTACCAGAATGGTATTTCTTCCCAACATTCAATTTACTAAGGGTTATTCCAAATAAGCTAATTGGTGTTTTATCGATGGCTTCTGTACCTGCTGGATTAATTGCTGTACCGTTTATTGAAAATGTAAACAAGTTTCAAAACCCTTTTCGTAGACCTATAGCTACAACCGTATTTTTTATTGGTACTTTTATTAGTGTTTGGCTGGGTATTGGAGCAACTATGCCATTGGATAAAGCTATAAGCTTAGGTGTATTCTAACTCATAAAATTAATATATCAACTATATCCTCACTAGACAACTGAATATATATATATTCAGTTGTCTTAATCAATTAATTATTAAGTAATTGAAACTTTGGCACCTACCTCTTCTAACTTAGATTTCATTTCTTCCGCATCTTCTTTAGATGTTGCTTCTTTTAACGTTTTAGGCACAGACTCTACTAGATCCTTTGCTTCTTTTAACCCTAAAGAAGTAAGAGATCGAACAATTTTCAAGATAGAAATCTTTTTTGACGCAGGCACCTCTTCCAAAACTACATTGAACTCCGTTTTTTCCTCAACACTAGGAGAAGATGAATTCTCTAATGATGTAGGCATTACAACCATACCAGCACCAGAGGCAGCTGATGCATCTACATCAAAAGTTTCTTCTATTTGCTTAACAAGCTCAGCTGCTTCTAATAATGTCAAAGACTTTAATTCTTCAATAATGCTATCAATTTTAGTAACCATAATCAAAACCAAAATAAATAAAAATAACAAATAAATAAAATAAACAAAATGCTATATTTAATAACATTAATAATAATAATTATGCAATAGTCTATACTGACCTAATTATACAATACCTTCCCTTAAAATACTAATATCAATTGGCACAGATGGACCCATTGTAGTGGATAGATGAATAGACTTCCAATACTTACCTTTGGCTCCTGGAGGACGGTTTTTATCTATAGATCCCTGCAATGCTTTTAAATTCAATAGCAAATCTTCGGCAGAGAACGATACTTTACCAAAAGGTATGTGTAAAATACCTGCACGATCTAGTCGATACTCTACTTTTCCTGATTTAAACTCATTAACAGCACTTATTAAGTCTGTAGTCACAGTGCCTGCTTTTGGTGAAGGCATTAGTCCTCTGGGTCCTAGAATTCTGCCTAATTTAGCAATTGTCACCATCACATTAGGAGTAGCGATTAACTTATCAAAATCTAGACGACCTTTTGCAATTTCATCTACCAAGTCTTCAAATCCTACTACATCTGCTCCCGCAGACATAGCATCTGATAATTTTTCTTCCGTAGTAACCACAGCAACTCTAACCTTCTTACCGGTTCCTTTTGGTAAAACAACTGTAGATCTTAATTGCTGGTCAGCATACTTAGGATCTAAACCTAAAACAATGTGGGCTTCTAATGTTTCAATAAAATTAACATTAGATAAACTTTTTAACAACTCTAGAGCCGCTAGAGGCGAATATAATTTACCGTTTTCAACTTTTTGCAATGCTTGTTGAAAACGGCGAGAATATCTACGCATTATATATTTTTTACTCCTAAAAACTAATCAAGAACTTGAACACCCATGCTTCGGGCTGTTCCAGATACAATCAACATTGCTTTACTAAGATCTTGTGTATTAAGATCCTGAAGCTTAGTCATGGCTATTTCTTCTAACTGCTTACGAGAGATAGAACCCACTTTATTTGAGTTAGGTTGTCCTGAACCTTTCTGTATACCCGCTGCTTTTGCTAATAATACTGAAGCCGGAGGTGTTTTTAGAATAAAAGAAAAACTTCGATCTTCATAAATGGAAATCTCAGCGGGAATAACTAATCCTGCTTTATCTGCTGTCCTAGCATTATATTCTTTGCAAAACATAATAATATTAGCACCATGTTGCCCTAATGCAGGACCAACTGGTGGTGCAGGAGTTGCTTTACCAGCCAATAGAGCTAATTTGACTAAGCCAATCACTTTTTTAGGCATATATTTATAAAGTTTTAATTCAAAATGATATAATTAGATACACGAAACAATAAAAATAATTTGTTCTGATATGCTAATATTGAACAGTATGATACTTACTATGTTTACACAATCATTATATAGATCATTTGCTTTTTTTCCAAATATAGTCGATTTATATTAATGGCTAAAGAGAATAATCTTTTAAAATATATTGATACAATTATGTGTCCAACAGTTTATCATAAACAAATTAATATACAAAAAAAAGTAAATACTAAATCAAGTTTTCAATTAGACAAAATCTAAATAGTAAAAAACTAATTTATTTGATTCATATCTGAAATCATGTAATTTATATATCTAAATACATAATATTAATTTGGATGCAAATCATTTATATGAACATATAAAATCAAAATTTGTATATATAATATAGCATATTCTTCTTATTTTCTTAAACATGATTTATTTATGCAAGCTTTTTTACATAAAACATACTGCTATAAATAATATAATATATTCAAAAATATTATCTTATACTACCTGATTAATCTTATTCTCGTTCATCTGATATAGTAATAATCAGTCGACATTATGAAAATATGGCTTAAAATTAGTTACTTAACTTAAAAGATATAAACATATTCGTCATATTTTAATTGCGAACTTAATATATATATGCTTATATCAAAAAACTATTATATAGATAAATACATTGATTCTAAGATACCTAATTCAATATAGTTCTGTTTTTTTGAATTAATCATTAGAATAAACATTTATAAATCTTCTTGTAAGCTTCAAGAAATAACAATTAAGAAAATTCTTCTGGTAATTTTAACTTTTTGAATATATCTAAAGCAGATAATAAAATTTTATTATATTGGTAATCATGATAAATCATTATTGAACCCGTCAATATGAAAAATCTAATAAGTGATTTGCTTTTCATTATTTCAGTTTACTTTATATAACATGTGCAAATCTTAGCTATTTGTAATAGTCTCTGTCTCTATATAGACACTTTTTTCCAAAAACTAACAAGGAATTCATCTAAAGGAACATATTTTTTGTCGTTATTAATATATATAACTACAATTGAAACACAAATCACGCTAATATTTCTACACTCTAGGCTGAAAGTGATTCAAAAGCTATTATAAACCCTACGACTTTGTAGATTTAGCCATCAAATTAGATCAAAATTTGGGTTCACAGTGAAATGTATATGGTGCATTAAATGGTAGAAGTTATTTTTCTTATGACAAGACTGACTATAATAAGCTAAAACTATTTCTTGATTTGAGTAAATAACAAAAATAATTTAAAGAATAATATTGATGATGAAACTTACTAATCAAATTATACTCGTTATTTTATGTTTGATAGAACCATATCTATAAATCTCAAAATAGTTCATAAGATTAAATCTAGTATGGTTTATATTATTTTAGTTTTATGACTTGTAAACAATTTTCAGTCAAACCTATGTCACATGCAATATACTCGTATCATGATTCTAGTTCTTAGACTATAAGATATATTTTTTCAAGCAAATTTGTAATAATTATCACTTATACAGATAATGGCAGAAAAGTGTTCTGGATAATGACACAATACTAGAAAATATCGGCATGGATGTATTACAGCAGATATCATTTACGACTACATCACATTATCTTAAAGTACATGAGGACTACCATCAAAGGTATTCCATATTTGTATTCGCAGGCTCAAAAAAGTATCATAAAGATAGTCAAAATATGAATATTAACTTTGATAACTTTAGAAAAAAATAGATTGTATAGATATATTAACAAATTTTAGAAGATATCTGAAAACGAAAATGATCAATACTCGAGCTTATATATATAGAAAACAAGTATAGTAAGCGAGTCTTAGAAAGATTAAATTCCACCTAGATATTCCTAATTGCATCATATTAATAAATAAAATAGTAAAAGATAGTTACTAACTTATGGATTAAAAAAAATATGGATACTGTAAATGGAGTACCTATCTGTAATAAATGACAATAGTTTTTCATCAGTTCTTCAAGTAACTTTGGATTTAAGCATATAAATATGTTCCTTTGCAAGAGCATATTGTATACATAAAACAAAATAATTAATAAAAATCAAGAGGAAATAATTGAATATGCTAAGGACTACAAATCTTTTATTTATATTTTCGCTATAGAATACATACATAATTTACTTAAATTATATAAAAATTAAAAAACACGCCTTGAAGGACTTGAACCCTCGACATCAGGTTTTGGAAACCTGCGTTCTACCAACTGAACTAAAGGCGTATTATATAGCCATTACTTTACAATAATATATTGATTTAAACAAATATGTATTAAGAAGCTTCAAAATATAACATGTTAAACCCCCTATTATATAGTACAAACTTATCAGCCGAAGAATATAAAAAATATGCTCGTCACTTAATAGTGAATGAAATAGGAATAAATGGACAAAAAAGATTAAAAAATGCCAGCTTACTCTTCATAGGTGCTGGTGGATTGGCTTCTGCTGCAATCCTTTATCTTGCTGCATCTGGTATAGGGCATATTGGTATTGTTGACCACGATATTGTATCAATATCTAATTTACATAGACAAATTTTGTATAATACAGATAACATAGGTGAACTCAAGGTCAAAGCTGCAGAATACAAAATTAAACAAATAAACTCCGAATGCAAAGTCGTGACTTACCCATACCAACTTAATTCAAACAATTCAATAAACTTAATTCAAAACTATGATTTAATCATAGATACTTGTGATAACTTTAAAACTCGGTATATAGTTGATTTCGTCTGCTATAAATTACATAAAGTACATATCTATGGTGCTATCCAAAATTTCGAGGGACAAATCAGTGTTTTTAATTATAAAGGCGGTCCCCGGTACTCTAATTTATACCCTAATTACTTAAACTTAGAGAATCAAAATTGCAATAATATAGGTGTCTTAGGAATACTACCAGGACTAATTGGTCTTTTACAAGGAATAGAAGCCATAAAAATCATTTTAGGAAACGGACAAGTATTAAGTGGGCACATCATGAGATATAATGCGCTCAATATGTCATTTAGAAAGACAAAGATTAATCCCTTAAATCAACATACATATACTAATGTAGTTAATGAATCAATAATAAATAACATAAATATTATTGCATTTAAACAACTAAAAAATTTTTTTATTGAAGATAATACTATAATTATAGATGTGAGACAAAATATAGAATTTATACAATCGCATATCAAAAATGCTATTAATATTCCTTTAAATTATATGAAAAACAAAGGAACTATTGAGTTCATTAAAAATGCTCATCCCGATAAAATAACCATTATTTATTGCAGCTCTAATTCTCGTGCAATAACTGCTTCCACAATTTTATATAAAAATAAAATAAGACATTACATACTAAAAAACGGCTTCGATCAGTATTTAGATAATCTAAAATATAAACCAAACATTTGCAATATAAAATATTAACACTAATAATAAGTATAAAATTATATGTTTATTAGAAAGTAAGGACAATCAAATAACTTGTAGGCTACCATATTTCACCAATATTTTATATACTTTATTACTAATGAAACAATATACAATTCTATACTATAGACAAAAATATGAAAAAGAATATTCACGTCATTTTGAAAAAAACTATGCCAAAACTAGGCCAAGAAGGCAAAGCTATTAACGTATCACCTGGATATGCATTCAATTATCTAATTCCAAATAGAATAGCTAGTTTGGCAACTAAAGGTACATTAAAACATGCGAATATGTTGACTGAAATTCAAAATCAAAAAAAGGAAATAATTAAAATTAAAGCAACAGAGCTACAAAAACAGCTTAGAGAGATTACTAAAATCAGTATAAAAAGAAAGACAGGAGATAAACAATATATTTTTGGCAACATAAGTAGCAAAGAAATAATTGAAAAAATATTCAAATATATAGGAATAAAGCTGGATAAGAAGCAGATAGAAGCACCAGAAATTAAAAAGATAGGAATTTATATAATAAAAATTCATATTCTAGATGATATTATTGTAAATATCAAATTACAGATTTTACCAACAAACATTTAAAGTATACAAAATATCTATTACTTATATGTTATTAGCAAGTAAATAGATATTTAGTTATAAAAAAATGATCTGTACGCATCAATACAATTTCCAAAAATCGGAAACCAAATCACTAAATTATCGTAGATATTTTAACTCCAAAATTAAAATAAACTATATGAAATTTTTATTCAAAGAAAAAATGATTATGTGACTAATATTCATAAGTTCTTGCATTATAAATTCAATATCAAGGGAATACAATGGAGCCTAAATATTGTGCACTTTTATCTTTTTCCACCTCAAAATTACTTAGCAGAAGAAATATTATTAGGTACTATACTAATTCATCCCAGTATTTTTCCGCAAATTACTCCTCTTATAAAAGAGGACTCATTTTTTCTAGAATGCCATCAAATAATTTATAAAAATTTAATAACTATACATAGAAAGAATAAACTTGACATAATACAACTTCTTTACTGCTTATCTGATACAAAGGCATTAAATACTATTGGAGGAATCAACAAAATTATTGAACTTATGAAACAAAGTCAGGTATTTATGTCATCCAACAATATAATTATATATACTAAAGAATTAGTAGATATAATTAATAATGACTACATTAAAAGGTTGATAATTCAATATGGTTACAATGTTATTAGTCTTGCTTATATAAAAAAATTCCCTAGTCACCAGCTTTATAATCAAGTAACAAATCAATTAAATACTACAGCAGAAAAAATACCTAAAGAAAATATGCATAACTTTAAAACTCTCATCGGAGATTTTTTATTAAGTTTGCATAAAGCAGACATAGATAGCACACTAATACGGCAAACAAATAACGATAAATATTGTCTTATTTCGGGATTTGAGGAACTGGATAAACTTACTAATGGACTGCCTAATGGAGATTTAATTGTTATAGCTGGTAGACCATCAACAGGAAAAACTTCGTTGGCTATTAATATAGTTTACAATATTATAACGGAGATCAATATAGGTGTTTGCATTTTTAGCCTTGAAATGTCCAAGATGCAAATTCTGCAAAAACTAATATCAATTGCTTCTACAATACCAACTAAACAAATAATATTAAATCAAATAAATAACGGAGAATGGAAAAACATCAAAACAATATGCAAAAAACTTCTATTATCAAAAGTGTACTTAAATGACACACCAAACATGTCTGTAGACTATATCGAATATACAACAAAACTGTTAAAAAAAGAAACTAAATATGTTGAGATAATAATAATTGATTACTTACAATTGATACAAACTGAAGAAATATCTTGTGAAAATAGATCACAAGAATTAAGCTATATTACGAGAAAATTGAAGCTTTTAGCTCAAAACCTAAATGTACCTATTATTATTCTATCCCAATTAAATAGAAGTATAGAAACAAGAATCAATAAACAACCTTTACTATCTGACTTAAGAGAAAGTGGATGCTTAAACACATCCATTTTAATGAATAGTGATTCTATAAATTACCTAAATGTTGCAAATATTTTTCCTACAAATAAAATTAAACAAGATATACAAATAGTTCAAGTAAATCATATTAATAATCAGTATGATATCTTAATTAAAAAACAAAAACGAATAGATTATAAGCCTATACACATATTACTTCAATATATATTTAAGATTTATATAAATACTTACAATTCTCTAGAAATTACGCAAAATCATAAGTTATACACAAAACAAAAATGGACTAAACAAAACCACATAATAGAAAAAGAAAAAATTTTAAAGAAATCTACTGTTTATAGAAATCATATACTAGAAAATTCTTATATTAAAAATCTATCATATTTTAAATATTCAACTGTATATGATATAAAAGTTGATGATTACTCAAATTTTATAGCATATAATATTATACTACATAACTCTATTGAACAAGACGCTGATCTAGTAATGATCTTAAAAGAACAAAATAAACAAGAAAATCTAACGCTGAAGGTGATAGACATTTTTCTTTGTAAGAATCGCAACGGACCAACAGGATGTTGTCAAATATTATTTTCACTAGAAAATACAAGTTTTAGAAATTTACAGAGTAAACAATTATCAAGTATATTTAATGAGGACAATTTTATTTGATAAGTTGCAATCTAATAATATTTTTGCTAGTATCTTTATGGTAGCCGGGATAGCTCAGTTGGTAGAGCAGTGGACTGAAAATCCTCGTGTCACCAGTTCAAATCTGGTTCCTGGCATAAAAAACAAAATTCAAATACCAATCCTGGGCTGATAATGAATTTATTATCAGCCCAGGATTGGTAGAAACTTTATTTAGATTGTAGTACTTCTAGTTTTTCACCTAACAATACTACTACGTTACCATCGTCAGACACATCAACTACCGCGCTATCTCCTGCTTTAATTTTTCCAGCAAGAACTTCTTCCGCGAGACTATCTTCTAATAAGCGCATAACTGCTCTACGTAAAGGTCTTGCACCATAACTAGGATTATAACCTTCGTCCACTAAACGATTCTTAAATCTTTCTGTTACATCCAACTCTATTTCTTGCTGTTTGATACGATCAAAAACTTCTTTTAGCATTATATCAGCTATTTCTCGAACTTCGTCTTTTGTTAACTGTCTAAATACAATAATTTCATCCAACCTATTTAAAAACTCTGGACGAAAATATTGCTTTAATTCTTCATTAACTAAAGATCGAATACGATTATATTGAGATTCTATTTGAGATTCACCCAATTCAAAACCTAAACTACCACCACCTTTTTCTATAACTTTAGATCCAATATTAGAAGTCATAATAAGAAGAGTATTCTTAAAATCAATGGTTCTACCTTTTGCATCAGTTAGTCGACCATCTTCTAAAATCTGCAGTAAAAGGTTAAAGATATCCGGATGTGCCTTTTCAATCTCATCAAACAAAATTACTGTATACGGACGTTTCCTAACTGCTTCAGTTAGGTAACCTCCTTCACTATAACCAACGTATCCAGGGGGTGAACCAATTAATTTAGAAACTGTGTGCCTCTCCATATACTCAGACATATCTAATCTTACCATAGCCTCCTGGGCACCGAAGAAATAGGATGCTAATGCTTTGGTCAATTCTGTTTTGCCAACTCCTGTGGGACCTGAAAAAATAAAACTAGCTATAGGCCTATTAGGATTTTTTAAACCAACTCTAGCTCTTCTAATAGCACGAGAAACAGCAACTACCGCTTCATCTTGTCCGATAATACGACTATGCAAAGTTTCTTCCATATGCATAAGCTTTTCTGATTCACTCTTAGTTAATTTAGTTACAGGTATACCAGTCCAAAAAGCAACGATCTCTGCAATATTTTCTTCTGTTACTACTGGTTCTTCTAATTGTAAATCAGGTTCGCTTTTTTTACTTTGTGCTATAGCTGCAATCTGTGCTTTAATCTCCATTTCACGGGTTCTATACTGCTCTGCTTTTTCATATTTTTGCGCTCTTATAGCTTCATCTTTTGTTTTTAATACAGATCTTAATTCTTTATCAAGCTCTCTGGCAGCCGGCGGTAATTGAGAATTAAGTAATCGAACCCTAGAACCTGCCTCATCAATTAAATCAATAGCTTTATCCGGCAGAAAACGATCAGAGATATATTGATTGGCATATTTAGCTGCGGCCGCTAAAGCACTATCTGACATTTTTAACTGATGATGTTTTTCATATCTATCTCGTAAACCAAATAAAATTTCAATCGTCTCCTCTACACTTGGCTCACCCACTAAAACAGGTTGAAAACGTCTTTCAAGAGCTGCATCTTTTTCAATATGCTTACGATATTCTTCAAGAGTAGTTGCACCTATACACTGTAACTCACCTCTTGCTAAAGCAGGCTTTAGCAAATTAGCTGCATCAATAGCACCTTCCGCAGCACCAGCCCCAATCAATGTATGAACTTCATCAATCACTAAAATTACATTATTAGCAGACTTAATTTCATCCATAATTCTTTTTAGTCTCTCTTCAAACTCTCCTCTATACTTGGTACCTGCTACCAGGAGACCGACATCTAACGTTACTACTAATTTATCCTCCAAAATTGCTGGTATATCTCTGTTTGCTATTCTTTGAGCTAAACCTTCCGCTATAGCTGTTTTACCTACACCAGGTTCACCAATTAATACAGGATTATTTTTTGTTCTTCGGCCCAAGATTTGAATTACTCTTTCAATTTCTTTTTGCCTACCTACAACTGGATCTAGAACACCCTCTATAGCTAATTCAGTCAAATTAGAACCAAACTCTTCTAATGTAGGTGTTTTACTTCTCGTTTGCATATTACCACTACTATTAGTATTGGCTTCTGCATTATCACCTAACATTTGTATCACTTCAGTTCTAATCGAAGAAACATTAACAGCTAAATTTTCCAATACGCGCGCTGCTACTCCTTCACCTTCTCGAACCAAACCCATCAATAAATGTTCTGTACCTATGTAATTATGCCCTAATTGTCTTGCTTCTTCTAGAGATAACTCTAATACTCTTTTTGCTCGAGGCGTGAAAGGTATTTCTACTGCTACAAAACCTGAGCCACGTCCAATAATCTTTTCAACTTCTATACGTGCATCCTTCAAATTAACATTCATAGATTTTAGAACTTGGGCAGCAATACCTGTTCCTTCACCTATTAATCCTAATAAGATTTGCTCAGTACCAACAAAATTATGTCCTAAGCGTCTAGCCTCTTCTTGGGCTAACATAATTACTTTAATAGCTTTTTCTGTAAAGCGTTCAAACATGTCATAGAACCAGCTAATATTTTTAATTACCTTTGATACTATTTAATCATAACATATTACAATTAATAAATTAATACAAAAAGTAAAAATTCCGGAATTAATTATAATCATTACAATGAAACTTATAATAAATAACGTGTCAAAATATTTTCACTTGAAACTTTTGTATTCACTAAAATATAAGCTGTATTAGATATCATATTAATATAATTAGTATTATAGTAACTATTTCTTCTTCTGATCAATTGAAAACCCAGCCAATAATATAGGCTAAAAGCGTTTAAATTACAAGCACTGACTTCAAGTACTAAGATAGATGTAAACCTAATATAAAGTAAAGAATATATGCTAAATATCAATAATCCTGGATTAACAAATTTAGTATTCATAAGAGAACTAATACTTTTAATATAATCAATAAAAAGATATTGATTAAGAATAATAGAAACAGACATATATGCATGATTAATAAGCATATAATTGTATTCGATACATATTAAATAGCAAAATGAAGTATTAGTATCGCCAGATAAGCTTGGAGATTTACTAATGAAAAATAAATCCTGAAACAACATACCATTATCACCTCTAATCAATGAAATATTAGTCGATACAGGATTTATGATTTGCATAAAAAGCATAAACAAATATTATAAAAAAATAAAACTATATTATTGTAGTTGACTACGATTATAATTATTCCATAAAATGATTAAAGCATAACAAAAAAATATATTTAAACATATGACTTCAACAACTAATACAAGATCTTCGATCATTTCTAAAATAGAACATAAATTCAAAAAAAATAATATTCCGGATATACATGTAGGAGATAGTGTGCAAATTAATATACTTATTCAAGAAGGCAATAAAGAAAGAATACAAATATCTGAAGGAGTTATAATTTCAAAAAACAATTCTCAACTAAATACAACTATTACTGTGAGAAAAGTTTTACAGAATATAGGCGTAGAAAGAGTATACTTAATTCATTCGCCAAGAATAAAAAAAATAATCATAACTAGAAGATCGAAAGTTAGAAAAGCTAAGCTATACTATTTACGAGAAAGATCGGGAAAGGCAACAAGATTAAAACAAAAATTCACCTAAAAATTTGTGATTTCATATATTTAGAGTTCAATTTTTGGATTTATAAACAGATAATTCATGCTATGATAAAAACATATATTTTATTGGATATATAACTCAGTTGGTTAGAGTATCATGTTGACATCGTGAAAGTCACTGGTTCGAGTCCAGTTATATCCAAATAAATCATGATAATGAATTGCTTTTTAAATTCTAATCTGCTATCATAACTAGAATTCTAATGGGTCGGTGCCCGAGTGGTTAATGGGGGCGGACTGTAAATCCGCTGGCTATGCCTACGTTGGTTCAAATCCAACCCGGCCCAATTAATTGATGGCCCTTATAGCTTAGTGGTAGAGCATCTTCTTGGTAAGGAGAAGGTCATGGGTTCAATTCTCATTAAGGGCTTACAAGCTTTTTATCTTTAAATACACATAATTAAATATACAGAGTTCTGTATATTTAATTATGTGTATTTATCATAGTATTAATATTTTTTGCTCTTTTTACAACTCCTATCATCTGTGAATTACTTTTACCAGGAGCAACCATAGGATAACAATTTTCTTCTTCTTTAACTTTACAATCCAATAAACAGGGGCCATCATAACTGAAAAAAACTTCTAAAGTTTTTTTGATTTCACTTCTATCCTCTAATTCCATGCCGAAAATACCAAAAGACTTAGCTAGTTCCGTAAAATTAGGTGATCCTTTTTCCATATTAGAATGAGAGTATCTCTCACCATAGAATGCTTGTTGCCATTGTCTAACCATACCTTGCCACTTATTATTAATAATCACTATTTTAATTGGTAAGTTATATTGCGCTATCGTAGCTAACTCTTGACAATTCATTTGAAAACTAGCGTCACCACTTATACAAATCACTGAGCTATCCGGATGAGCCATTTGAACTCCTATAGAGGCTGGCAAACCATAACCCATTGTACCTAGCCCCGCACTAGACATCCAATGACGAGGTAAGACATTTAAAAATTGTGCTGCCCACATTTGATGCTGGCCAACATCAGTTGTAAAATAAGCTTCTGGATTCATTGATGAAATGACAGAAATAATTTCCTGAGGAGATAGAATATCAACATTTTTCGGAATTAATAAAGAATACTGCTGCTTCCATAAATTTATTCTCTCTCTCCAAGACCTCGTTTGCTCAACAGTATATGTAGATACGGACTGAGATTGAATATAGTTAATAAGATCATTTAAAACTTGCTTAATATCACCAACGATAGCTACCTGAGGTATTCGATTTTTACCAACCTCAGCAGGATCAATATCTATATGAATTACCTGAGCATTACATGCAAACTCATCTAATTTACCTGTTACACGATCATCAAATCTAGCACCTAACGCTATCAATAGATCGCATTCACTAACGGCAAAGTTAGCATATGCTGTTCCATGCATTCCTAACATACCAAGAGATAGAGGATGGCTTTCATCAATTATACCTTTACCCATCAAAGTAGTAGTAACAGGGATTTGGAATAGTACGGCCAGTTTCTGTACAACATCATAAGCATCAGAGATTATAGCTCCTCCTCCTACATAAAGCAATGGTTGACTTGATTGATGAATAAGTTGAACAATTTTAGCTATATGCTTAACTTTAGGTGAAACAATAGGTCTACAACCAGGTAAATTAATATTTTTCGGATCTACATGCTCATATAAAAATTTTTCCAATCCAACATCTTTCGGTATATCAATTAATACAGGACCCGGACGACCATGAGTTGCAATATAGAAAGCTTCTGCCACTATTCGGGCCATGTCTCTAGGATCCCTAACAACATATGAATGCTTAACTATAGGCAAAGTAATACCGAAAATATCAACTTCTTGGAAAGCATCAGTACCTATGAAAGAACGAGCTACTTGGCCTGTAATCAATAATAGAGGAACAGAATCCATTTGAGCAGTAGCTATACCAGAAACTAAATTTGTAGCACCAGGTCCTGAGGTTGCAAAACAGACGCCAGCTTGCCCTGTAGATCTAGCATAACCATCAGCAGCATGAGAGGCACCTTGCTCATGTCTACACAAAATATGCTGAATTAAGCCCTGATTTTCCCAATTATATAATTCATCATATATAGGCAATATAGCACCTCCAGGATAACCAAATATATAACGTACCTTATGTCTTACTAGACTATCCATCAATGCAAAAGCACCAGTGACCCCAGTTTTAGTAAAATTGGTAAACATATAAAATCCTTATAATAAATGATTTTTTATAATACAAATTAAATTAAATATAGATTTATTTTAAAAATAACTTTAATAAATTAAAAGATTTTAATAATAAAAAACTTGTTTAAGTAAAGACACTTAAATATAATAATATTATATATGTTTAATTTTGATTTTTATTATCTTTTTTTTTTTTTAATTTATGTCCAGCATCAGCCTTATTATATAGTATAAAACTATTAATATTAAATTTAATATAACAATAAATAAAAATCGATTTTTATTTGTTGTTAATAGCTTAAAAAGTGGGTAAAGAGTTGTCAAGAAAAACCCTGTTATTATTGATATTAAGAATCTTGGGTATTTAATTATATTTTTCCAAAAACTGTTCATTTTAATTATGGTTTTGTTTATTGTTCGTAAAATTAAAATAATGAATAAAGGTTTCTTTTGTAAATGTTTACTTTTGCTTTGATTATTTATAGGTGCAAAAAATGTTAAATAATTTTCAACGAGTTCGAGCTTTTAGTGAAGCTTTGCCTTTTATTAAGTCTTTTTCCGGCACTACGATGGTTATTAAATATGGTGGTGCAGCTATGAAAGATATCAAATTAAGATCTAAAGTTATTGAGGATATCTTATTTTTATTTTCTATAGGTATTAGACCTGTTTTAGTTCATGGTGGTGGTCCTATGATTAATTCTTGGTTGTCTAAATTAAATATAGAATCTAAGTTTAAAGATGGCATACGCGTAACTGATAAAGCTACAATGGAAGTAGTTGAGATGGTTTTATCAGGTAGAGTCAATAAAGATTTGGTTGCTTTATTGACTCAAAGAAGTGCCAATGCAATTGGATTATCTGGTAAAGACGGGAATTTGATTGGTGCTCGAAAATTGTTTAATCAAGAAGATAATTATGTAGGTACTGTTAATTATATTAATACAGAAATAATAGAGTTATTATTAGATAATAATTATATACCTGTTATTGCTAGCATAGGAGCAGATTCTCAAGGATACTCTTATAATATTAATGCTGACACTGTTGCAGGAGCATTAGCATCATCATTAAAAGCAGAAAAGCTTATTCTTTTAACTGATACGCATGGTATTATGCATGATGTTGATGATATTAATACTTTAATTAAGCATATAGATATTGTAGAAGCTCAAAATTTGAAAAAAAATAAAATTATTTCTGGAGGTATGATTCCTAAGGTTGAATGTTGCATTCAAGCTTTACAGGACAATGTTAATTCAGCACATATTATTAATGGCCAGGTAGAGCATGCATTATTACTTGAAATTTTAACTGATGAAGGTATAGGTTCTATGTTAACTCTTAATTAATAATATCTGTTGAATCGTTTGTTTGTTTTCAAATTTAGTGTTACAATTAAGTATGTTCTATATAAGGCTCAGTAGCTCAGCTGGTTAGAGCAGGGGACTCATAAGCCCAAGGTCGCAGGTTCAAGTCCCGCCTGAGCCATAATTTACCTCTTAAATATTTGGAGAAGTGGCTGAGTGGTCGAAAGCGGCAGATTGCTAATCTGCTGTATGATATTATCATACCGAGGGTTCGAATCCCTTCTTCTCCTTGATATTAAACTATTTATTTCTAGAAGCTTTGTTTCTTGATTTTATCTAGTGAATATCTTTTAGTTATGATTAAAGCTTTTCTTTTCATGTATATGTTTAAAGTTTGTATTTGACAAAATTAACTAAAATATGAGATATTATTGGTACTATGGGACTGTAGTTCAATTGGTTAGAGCACCGCCCTGTCACGGCGGAAGTTGCGGGTTCGAGTCCCGTCAGTCCCGTAAATTTAAATAGATCATCGGTATTAATTATTTATTTATTTTATATATATTTCCTTTTCTGGTACAGGTGTATATTCGTTAATAATTTGCCTAAATTCTTCTCCGTTAATTGTTTCTCTTTCTATCAGTAGGTCAACTAGTCTATCTATTACTACTCTATTATCTCTTATGATTTGTGTTGTTTTTTTATGGCATTCTTCTACTATTGATTGAATCTGCTGATCTATTTTTATCGCAATTTCATCTGAATATTCAGATGAAATTCCCATACCTCTTCCTAAAAAAGGATTGGTTTCTTCACTTTCTAATGATAAAGGTCCAATCGTAGACATTCCGAACCGAGTGACCATTTGACGAGCCATTGATGTCACCTGCTGTAAATCATTACTTGCACCTGTGGTTACTTCTGCATCTCCAAAGACTACTTCTTCAGCGGCTCTTCCGCCTAATGCTCCCATTATTCTTGAGATAATTTGAGATCTCGAGATTAAACTTTGATCTTCTGAAGGTGTGAACCAAGTTAGTCCTCTTGCTTGTCCTCTGGGTATCAAAGTAACTTTTTGTACGGGATCATGATCTTTAAGTAATGTTCCTACTATTGCATGACCTACCTCATGGTATGCTATTAAACGTTTACTCTTGCTGTCAATTAGAGGTGTTCCTTCCATGCCTGCTACGATTCTATCTATTGATGCATCTACCTCATTTAATGTTATAGCTTTCTTTCTTCTTCTCGCTGTTAAAATGGCTGCTTCATTAAGTAGATTCGCTAAGTCTGCTCCAGAAAAGCCAGGTGTTCTTCTAGCTATCATAGATAATGAGATACTATCGTCCATTTTTTTATTTCTGGCATGTACATTTAAAATAGCTAGTCTACCTTTAAAGTCTGGAACTTCTACGGCGACCTGTCTATCAAAACGACCTGGTCGTAATAATGCAGAATCTAGTATATCAGCTCTATTAGTTGCTGCAATGACTATAATCCCTGTATTTCCCTCAAAGCCATCCATTTCAGTCAGGAGTTGATTTAGAGTTTGTTCTCGTTCATCATTTCCACCTCCAACACCTGTGCCTCTTTGTCTACCCACAGCATCAATTTCATCTATGAAAACAATACAAGGAGCATTTTCTTTTGCTTTTTTGAATAAGTCTCTTACTCTTGACGCTCCAACACCTACGAACATTTCGACAAATTCAGACCCTGAAATACTAAAGAAAGGTACATTAGCTTCCCCAGCTATTGCTTTTGCTAATAATGTTTTTCCAGTTCCTGGAGGCCCTACCAGTAAGACTCCCTTAGGTATTTTAGCACCCACAGCTGTGAAGCATTCTGGTTGTTTTAAAAAAGTGACTACCTCTTCGAACTCTTCTTTAGCTTCATCGATACCAGCTACATCGTCAAACACTACCCCTGTTTTTGCTTCCATTTGGAATAATGCCTTAGATTTTCCAAAGGAAATTGCTTGCCCAGGTCCTCCACCCGAATTATTAGATCTTCTAAATAGAAAAGCTAATCCACCGATTAACAGTAATGGAAAAATTAGATTTCCTATTAAATTCCATATAGCGCTTGTGTTTCTAGTTGGGTGTGCGTCTAAATCTACATTGGCTTTTTTTAATTTTGCAATAAGTTCTGGAGCACTTGCTGGTAATTCAACTCTGATTTTTTGTACTCTGTTACCTAGTTCTGGTCCCACTGCTTCTACTATTGCAGTATGGCCATTGTCATACATATCTACCCTTTTTACCCACCCCATATCTAAATATTCGAGGAATCGACCATATGTCATCCTCGAACTTGATATATTGTTATTTAAATCATTTGTAGCAGGAGCAAGAAAACCTTGCCATAAAAAAAATCCAATAACGATTATTGGTAAAGACCATAATAAAAAAGTCTTCCAAGATAATTTCATAATAGTTAAGCCTTAATAGTTTAATTCTTGGTGTTTAATAGATTTATATTATATTCAGTAAAAATTTATTCGAAGTATTAATATTTCTATTACTTATATGAATGTAACATCTTTCAGATTTTATCGGCAACTATCATACATTAAAAAACCGGTTTTCGGTTTACATAAGTTAATTTATATCTTTGTTTAGAAATATATAATAAGAGATTATATTTATAATTAATTTAATTAGTTAATATTTTATGATTAAGAAAGGTGCAAAAGTAAAGGTTTTAAGGAAAGAATCATATTGGTACCAAGACCTTGGTACAGTTATTAAAGTAGATAAAGATATAAAATATCCTGTACTAGTAAGATTCGTAAAAGAAACATATAGTGGTGTTAACAGTAATAATTTTGCTGAGAGTGAATTGATAGTAGTCTAACTATTTAATTACTTTCTTGAACTAGGATATAAAAAAACATTGCCATCTGTATTAACGATGCAATGTTTTTTTATTTTGTTTATTAATTAACTTTAAATTCTAGCTTCCTAGTGTTGCCCAATCTACATCCACATTTTCTAAAATTAGTGAAGAATTATATATCTGCAATATAATTAATAAGAATAGAAAAAATAGTAACATAAAAACAGCCATAATTGGAGTAGTACCCCAACCCGGAGCAACTTTACCATATTCAGAATTTAAAGGTCTTAATATTTCACCCAGTCTAGTTCTTAGTGCCATAATTATTTTATCGATTTTTCCTGTTTGTAATACTTATAATGTTATTATAAAAATAACTTAACTTTATTTGTATTTGATTTATGGAAACTGCAACAGTTCTTAGTATTTTTATTTCAAGTTTACTATTAGGTATCACTTTTTATTCTGTGTATACTGCCTTTGGTCCTGTAGCCAGAGAATTAAGAGATCCATTTGAAGAGCATGAGGAGTAAATAATTATATGTTCTAATTTTTTTGATTGTTAAACCACCCTCGAATATGGAGAGTGGTTTATTCTTTTTTTTATGTTTAATTAGATCATTTTATGGTTATTTAGCAATCCTTGGGGGATCTCTAAAGAATATTGCGAAAAAGATAACCATTAGTGTTCCAACTAATAAAAATACGTAAACGAGTGCTTCCATTTTTATCTCCTTATAGATAAAATTGAATTTTGTACTTTTTTGATTTAAATTATACTATACTGCGCCTTGTTTTTTACTGCTTCTGTCTCCTAGTTTTTGAAATGCACCAAATTCCACTTGTTCTGTTACTTCAGCTCCAATACCTGCAAATACATCTCTAAAGATGGTTCTTGATCCATGCCATAAATGACCAAAGAAAAATATTAGTGCAAAATTGGCATGTCCAAATGTAAACCATCCTCTAGGGCTACTTCTAAATACGCCATCAGATTCTAATGTTGTTCTATCAAATTCAAACACTTCTCCAAGTTGTGCTTTACGCGCATACTTTTTGACACTAGGTGCATCAGTGAAAACTTTTCCGTTTAATTTTCCTCCGTAAAAGTTTGCTGTTACACCTACTTGTTCTATACTATATTTTGATTCAGCTCTTCTGAAAGGTATATCTGCTCTAATAATTCCGTCTTTATCAACTAAAATAACTGGGAATGTTTCGAAAAATGCAGGCATTCTTCTTACAGTTAATTCCCTTCCTTCCTTATCCTGAAATATAGGGTGACCAAGCCATGCTTCAGCAATGCCGTCTCCTTTATCCATAGGGCCAGCTCTAAATAATCCTCCTTTAGCAGGATTATTTCCTATGTAATCGTAGAATGCTAATTTGTCTGGTACTTTTGACCATGCCTCTTCCGGACTTGCACCTTCGTTTAATGAGTTTTCTACCCGTCTTTCTATTTCTTGCTGAAAGTACCCACTATCCCATTGATATCTTGTTGGACCGAATAGTTCTATTGGTGTAGTTGCTGAACCATACCACATAGTTCCACAAGTCACAAAAGCGCTAAAAAATACGGCAGAAATACTGCTCGACAGTACAGTTTCTATATTTCCCATTCTTAGTGCACGATATAATCTTTGAGGTGGCCTAACAGTTAAGTGGAATAATCCTGCTAGTATTCCAACAGTCCCAGCTGCTATATGATGAGATGCTATGCCACTTGGATTAAATGGATTGAATCCGTCTGGTCCCCATGCAGGAGCTACGGGTTGTACCTTACCTGTTACGCCATAGCCATCAGACACCCAAATACCAGGACCAAACAAGCCAGTCGCATGGAATGCTCCAAACCCAAAGCATAATAAGCTGGATAATAATAAGTGAATCCCAAAGATTTTAGGTAGATCTAGAGCAGGTTCACCCGTTCTAGGATCTCTAAATAATTCTAGATCCCAGTATACCCAATGCCATATAGAAGCTAAAAATAGCATACCTGACAGTACAATATGCGTTATTGCAACTCCTTCAAAACTCCATAAGCCAGGATTCGATACACTTTCTCCAGTGATACTCCATCCACCCCATGAATCTGTTACCCCTAAACGTGCCATAAATGGCATGACAAACATTCCTTGTCTCCACATGGGGTTTAAAACTGGATCAGATGGATCAAATACAGATAATTCGTATAGTGCCATTGATCCTGCCCAGCCAGCTACTAGAGCTGTATGCATTAGGTGGACAGAAATTAAGCGTCCAGGATCATTTAAAACAACTGTATGTACGCGATACCAAGGTAGTCCCATTGAACTACATGCCTCCTATAAATAAGAGATTAATATTTTACCTTTCTTACGCTTAAATTTATGTAAAACTACATATTAGAATATTATAACATTCTTCATATCTTTCAAGTATAATTTATTCAAATTTGTAAGAGATAAGATTTTTGACTATTAAGAAACTTATTATATTTATAAATATCAATAAATATATGCATTCATTGATCTCCAAATTACACCATACGGTTTGTATAATACTATTACTATTATTAAGGGATATATATCTTATACTTTCTATAGCATATGTAAGCGGATTTATACTTGCAATAATTTGAAGCCAGTATGGCATGAACGATAAAGGTGCTAATGCCGTACTTGAAAATAAAGTGGGTAAATTGATTATTAATATAAATGCTAAAAATTCTATATGGCCAGGTAAAATAAAAGCTAAGTATAAACTAATACTCCCTATACTTAATGCAATTAAAAGCGTAATTGTTAGTATAATGTATATATTATAAAAATTCGTAATGCTCTTAAATAATATGAGTGTGAAGATGATTATAAAAAAGGTTTGCAGTATTGTAGTTGTAGCTATAAATATCATAGATGATATTAATAAAGAATCTCTTGATGCTAGAGGTGCTGTCAATAATCTATTTAAAAAACCAAATTCTCTATCAAACATTAATGGTAAACCAGCGTTAATAGATCCTGTAAATGCAGTAAAAACAATAATACCTGGACTTAAAAATTTTCCATATCTTACATTTGATGTTACAAGTCCTACAGGAGCATTCTGAAATAAAGCTCCAAATAGTATTAGCCATAGTAGCGGCTGAATTATACCTGAGACTAGAGTGGAAGGTCTTCTTATTAGTTGTATATATAATCTTTTTGTTAAGGCATAAGTTTCACGTAGTAAATTTTTTTTATCTCTCTTTATTCTAATTATCTTTCTAGGCTCCAATTTTATAGAGTATTTTAATGAAGATTGTTGTAAGGTGTTTATCATTATATTACTGATGTAAATGTATTTAAAAACTTTTTAGCTTTAATTTGTGATTTTTTTATATAAATTATATTCTAGTGATTTGAATATGGTTAATTATTATAAGATTATATTGTATGATCTAGTATTAATTGAATAAACTGTATATGATATGCAGTTTTGCCGATGTAATTCTGTTTATAAGGAGATACTTAAATGCCCGTTTTTAAAATAGAGTGTTTATTGGAAGATGGTGAGACTCAAACAATAGAATGTAATGATACAACATATATCCTAGATGCCGCTGAAGAAGCCGGCTTAGATTTGCCTTATTCTTGTCGCGCAGGTGCTTGTTCAAGTTGTGTGGGATTTATTGTTGAAGGGGCAGTAGATCAGTCTGATCAGTCTTTTTTAGATTCTGATCAGATGGATAAAGGTTGGGTTTTGACATGTGTCGCTTTTCCAACTTCTGACTGTTCTATAAAAACTCATCAGGAAGAAGAATTATATTAGTTCCGCTATAGATTTTTTAATAAGTCATGAGAGAACATCTAATATTTCTTATTCAATTTTACTTGAATAAGAAATATTAGATGTTCTCTCATGACTTATTATAATTTACAGCTTGACTTCAATATCTACTCCAGCAGGAATATTTAATTTCATTAATGAATCTATTGTTTGTGAAGATGGGTTATATATATATATAACCCTTTTGTGAGATCTAATCTCAAAGTGTTCTCTTGAATCCTTGTCTACATGCGGTGAACGTAAGACACAATAAATTCTACGTATAGTAGGTAATGGTATAGGCCCCCTTGTTTTAGTATTATTTCTCTTGGCTGTATCAATAATTGTTGCACAAGAGTTTGTTAATAAGTAGCGATCATATGCTTTTAATTTAATTTTTATTTTATTTTGTTTAGAAAGTGTCATAGATTTATTGTTTATTCAAGAATTTTAGAAACTACACCAGCTCCAACTGTTTTGCCGCCTTCGCGTATAGCAAATCTCATACCTTGTTCAATAGCAATGGGGTTGATTAATTGTGCACTCATTTTAATTCTATCTCCGGGCATTACCATTTCTGCCGCAGATCCATCATCGGCTGTAAATTGTGTAATTGTACCAGTTACATCTGTAGTTCTTACATAGAATTGAGGTCTATAACCTGAGAAGAATGGAGTATGCCTACCGCCTTCATCTTTTGTTAAAATATATACTTCTGCCTCAAACTGAGTATGTGGTGTGATAGTACCTGGTTGTGCTAATACCATTCCTCGTTCAATATCTTTCTTTTGTATTCCTCTTAGCAGAATGCCTATATTATCCCCCGCCATACCTTCATCTAAAGTTTTTTGGAACATCTCTAGTCCAGTAATGGTAGTTGTGGTTGTGTCTTTTAGACCTACGATTTCTATTGTATCTCCCACCTTAATCACTCCTCTTTCAATCCGGCCAGTAGCTACAGTTCCTCTTCCAGTAATCGAAAATACATCTTCTACTGCCATTAAAAATGTTTTTTCTACATCTCTTACTGGAGTTGGTATATATTCATCGACTTTATCCATTAATAAATGAATTTTATCAACCCATTCATTTTGTCCTCTTTGAATGGAACTATTATTATTGATTTCTTGTAAAGCCATTAATGCTGAACCAGCAACAAAAGGTATATCCTCTCCAGGAAAATCGTATTCTCCTAACAATTCCCTGACTTCTAATTCAACCAGCTCTAGTAGCTCTTCGTCGTCTACTTTGTCTTGTTTATTTAGAAATACGACAATATTTGGTACACCTACTTGTTTTGCTAGTAAAATATGCTCCCGCGTTTGTGGCATAGGACCATCTGCTGCAGATACTACTAAAATTGCTCCGTCCATTTGAGCTGCTCCTGTAATCATATTTTTTACATAGTCAGCATGTCCTGGACAATCTACGTGCGCATAGTGTCTATTATCTGTTTCATATTCAACGTGAGCGGTATTAATTGTAATTCCACGTGCTTTTTCTTCCGGAGCAGCATCAATTTCATCAAATTTTTTTGCTGTTGTATTACTAGAAGCAGCTAATGTTGCCGATATAGCAGCTGTTAGTGTGGTCTTTCCATGGTCTACATGACCTATTGTACCGATATTTACGTGGGGTTTTTTACGTTCAAATTTTGCGCGTGCCATGTTTTATTTCCTAATTATTAAAGCAAATTATAATATATTGGTAGCGATTATCAAATAATTTAGTAGCGATAGTGAGCGAATGCTTTATTTGCTTCTGCCATACGATGTGTTTCTTCTCTTTTTCTGATAGAATTTCCATTTTCATTTGATGCATCTATAATTTCATTTGCTAGCTTCGTGGCCATGTTTTTTCCAGATCTCGTAGATGCAAATTTTGTAATCCATCGTAAAGCTAAATTAGTTCCACGATATGCTCGAACTTCTATAGGTACTTGATAAGTAGATCCTCCTACTCTTCGTGCTTTTACTTCGACTAAAGGTGTGGCGTTTCTAATAGCTTTTTCTAGTATTTGCAATGGATCTGTTGATGTTTTATCTTTAACGATATCTAAGGCTTTATATATAATTTTGTGAGCTAGTCCTTTTTTACCACTTTTTAGTATACGCGCTATGAGCATACTTATAAGTTTGCTGTTATAAATAGGATCTGGATGAATGGTTCTCTTTTTTGCTGTATTACGACGAGACATGTTAGTTGTGTACTTTTAAGAACTTCAATTTAAATATTATTATTATGTCTTTGGTTTTTTCGTACCATATTTTGAACGACTATTTTTTCGGTCTTTAACACCAGCAGAATCTAGTGTGCCTCTTACGACATGGTATCTTACCCCAGGTAAATCTTTTACACGACCTCCTCGAATTAAAACAACAGAGTGTTCTTGAATGTTATGTCCAATTCCGGGTATATATGCAGTTACTTCAAAACCTGAGGTTAATCTTACTCTAGCTACTTTCCTTAAAGCAGAATTAGGCTTTTTAGGTGTTGTTGTATATACTCTTGTACACACACCTCTACGTTGTGGACAAGCTTTTAAAGCGGGAGATTTAGTCTTTTTATTCGATTTATATCTGACTGATCTTACTAATTGTTGAATAGTTGGCATTACTAATTATTTGTATTCATATTCAAGTGAATATTTTTTATATTATAAAGATTGTAGTATACAGTGTCAAACCTTTTGTTTTTTTCCTATTATTTATAGAATTCGTGTTGTAAAAACTTTTACTTTAGTTATTTGTATTATCTAAATTGTATTTTCTCATAAATCTTTCCACCCTACCTTCAGTATCTATAATCCTTTGCGAGCCCGTGAAAAATGGATGATTTCCTGACCAAATATCGACATGCAATTCAGGTTTTGTGGAGCCAACAGTCATAATATGCTGTCCATCACAATATACTTTAGATTGAGGATACCATTTAGGTTGCATATGTTTTTTTACCATTTTACTATATTTTGATTTGTTTAATTTAGCGTTTTGAGTATTGAGGTGCTTTTCTTGCTTTTCGCAAACCATATTTTTTTCTTTCTTTTACTCTTGCATCTCTTGTTAGAAATCCTTCGGATTTTAAGGCTGTACGATTTTCTGGATTAATGGTACATAATGCTCTTGCTAGACCCAACCGTATTGCATCTGCTTGACCTGTTAGGCCACCGCCTTCAGCTTTTACGTAAATATCATATTCATTACTTAGGCCTAGTATTTGTAATGGTGAACATGAAATGCGTAAATAGTTAGGGCTAAACTGTAGATATGATTCTCCAGGTAGTCCATTTATCATTAATTTTCCTGACCCCGGTGTTAATCTGACTCTTGCAATTGATGTCTTTCGTCTTCCTGTTCCTGAATAAGTAACTTTAGAATTATTTGATACAATGTTCATCTGTCTATAATTAAGAAATTAAATTGGGTAAATTTGTTGAGGTTGTTGTGCTTCATGTGGGTGTCTATCGCCTGAATATACTCTAAGTTTTGTAAATAGTTTACGTCCTAGAAGACCTTTTGGTAGCATCCCTTTTATGGCTTTTTCTATGATTCTATTTGGTATCCTCTTTTGTAATTCTAAAAATGTTTCGCTTTTAAGTCCACCTGGACGTCCAGAATGTCTTCTATAAACTTTTTGGTGTTTTTTTTCACCTGTAACTTCAATTAAGTTGGCATTTTTAATAATAATATATATGTTATTTTCTAACGATGGTGTATATATTGTTTCATTCTTTCCTCTTAAAATTTTTGCGGCATGGCTGCTTAATCTACCTAAAGTTTGGTTTTTGGCATCTATTAAGTACCACTTAGTTTTGGTCCGTGATTGTTTAGTAGGTATGTATGTTTTATTCATTTTTATAGTATTTACATGTTTATATCGGAGTAATTCTATTTTTAATCTAGCTTTTCTTTTCCTAGGCTAATACCTAGTTTATTTTGTAATGCTTCCATTACTTCTTCTGCTGATTTTTGACCAAAATTTTTGATTTCCAGTAATTCCTCTTGTGAATAGTCTAAAAGATCAGAAATAGAATGTATTTGTGCCCTTTTTAAACAATTATATGCTCGAACTGAGAGTTGTAATTCTTCTATTAGTACTTGATTAATTGATTGTTCATTTTTTTTATTAATACTTTCGGTTGGCTTGAAGTCTATATTAGTCAGGGGGTGAAATAGATTAGTCAGTACATTAGCGCCTTCACTTATAGCTTCTTGTGGTGATAGACTGCCATTTGTCCATACTTCTAATGATAGTTTTTCTTGAATTAATGTAGAACTGACTCTTTTTTCTTCTACGATATAGTTGATTTTTGTTGCGGGCATAAATACAGCATCTATTTGTAAAAAATCAAAGGATTTATTGTTGATTTTTTTATCTACTAAACGATATCCATGTCCTTGTTCAATTTTAAATTCCATTTCAAAAATGGTATTATTACATATAGTTGCAATATATTGCTTTGGGTCAATTACTTTAACGTCTGGAGGTAAATCAAGTAAGCCAGCGGTTACTATTGCTGGTCCTTGTATGCGAATCCGTCCAATTTGAGGCTCTTCGCTATAACTTTTAAGAACAACTTCTTTTAAGTTCAATAGTATTTCCAATACATCTTCCCTAACTCCAGTAATAGTAGAGAATTCATGATTTATCCCAGCAATCCGTACAGCTACTATTGCAGTTCCTTTCAGATCTGATAAAATTGTTCTTCTTAAAGAATTACCTACAGTTATACCTTGTCCTTGTTTTAAAGGTTCTAAGATGAAGTGCCCATATTGTTGGCGTGCTCCTTCTGTTTTTGACTCTATACATTCTATTTGAAAATGAGTCATTCAAGAAAGTTCCTTTTTATATCTTAGTATACTAAACAGACTATTAAAGTTTTTAGCTTAACACTAAACTCTTCGTTTTTTTGGTGGTCTACATCCATTATGCGGTACTGGTGTGATGTCTTTGATGAGAGTAATTTCTATTCCAGTAGCTTGTAAAGCTCTTATAGCAGTTTCGCGACCCGCACCAGGTCCATTAACCATTACTTCTGCTTGTTTCATACCTTGATCTGAAGCTTGTTTTGCTGCTTTTTCTGCCGCTGTTTGGGCGGCAAACGGTGTTCCTTTTTTGGCTCCTTTAAATCCACTTGCTCCTGAGGATGACCAAGATATAGTTTCTCCTTTTAAGTCCGTGATAGTAATAATTGTATTATTAAAAGTGGATTTAATATGTGCAATACCATTGACAATATTTTTTTTCTGTTTGTTACTGTTTTTTTTTGTTTGTCTAGCCATGGTTTATTAATGATTTATTGATTCGAATTTTGAGTTTTTATTTTCTAGGTGCTTTCTTTTTTCCTGCTATCGTCTTCTTATTGCCTTTTTTTGTTCTAGCGTTAGTTCTTGTTCTTTGTCCTCTCAATGGTAGTCCTAGCTTGTGTCTTTTTCCTTTATATGAGCCTATTTCCATGAGTCTTTTAATGTTTAGTGACTCAAGTCTTCTTAAGTCTCCTTCCAATTGGTATTCATTATTCAGAATTTGTCGAATGGAGACGATTTGTTCATCATTAAGTTTATTAACTAGTGTGCTAGGATTAATATTGATCTTATTTAAAATAACTTGTGAGCGAGATAAGCCGATACCATAAATATAAGTTAGTCCTATTTCTATTCTTTTATTTCTAGGTAAGTCGACTCCTGCTATTCTTGCCATATTTTTGATCCTTTATAGTTGCTCTTATTTAATTAGAAATTTTTTTACCCTTGTCTTTGTTTATGTTTAGTATTTTCACATATTACCATTACTCTTCTGTGTCTACGTATAATTCTACATTTTTCGCATATTTTTTTTACAGATGGTCGTACTTTCATAATTTTTATTAATTTTAAATTGAAGCATATTATTTTGAATTATTCCATTATATTATCATATTGTTGAGATATTATATATGTTTGGATCTGTTTTGCTGTGTCAATTGCAACCCCTACTAAAATTAATAGAGATGTTGCACCAAGTCCTCTGAAAGTATTGATGTTTATTATATTTGATACTATAGATGGTACTAAAGCTATAATAAATAAAAAAGTAGCTCCTAAAAAAGTTAATTTATAAATAATTTGCTCTAAGTATTCAGTAGTATCTAAACCAGGTCTTATATTAGGTATGCTTGCTCCCATTTTTTTTAGATTTTTTGATAGATCTTCTGGATTTAAGACAAGTGATGAGTAAAAGTAACTAAAACCTATGATAAAGATGCAATATATCGGCAAATAAAGAATATTATCTGGTAAAAATATTTCTAAAATAGAATTTATTTCAGAATTTCCAAGTTTTTTGATGAGATAAGTCGGTAAAGCCATAGCTGCAGATGCAAATACTATAGGCATTACACCCCCTTGATTTAGTTTTAATGGTATATAGCTTTGGGGATTTAATTCATTCATTTTACTAAGTTGTCTCGCTGACACAATTGCTACTTTTCTTGTTCCTTCTTGAACTAATACGGTTAAAATTAGCATGCTAATAAAGAAGATAAGTAAGGCACATATTTTACTAATAGTTTCTTGACTATAAATGTCTATGGTATAGTTTTTGAAGTTTTTTGGTATGCCCGATACAATATTTTGAAAAATTAATAGTGAAGCGCCATTACCTATTCCATATTCTGTGATTATTTCTGAAAACCACATAATAATTAAAGATCCCGTTGTTAAGGTTAATGTGCAATCTATAATAAAAGAGTAATTCCATATAAATACATATGGTTTAATCCAAAAAGCTATTGCTGTACTTTGTAATATAGCCCATAACAAAGTAAGATACCTTGTTATCCTTGTGATTTTTTGTCGTCCAGACTCCCCTTCTTCCTTTTGTAAATTTTCTAAATCAGGTATAATTTTAATTAGTAATTGCATGATAATGGAGGAATTAATATATGGAACAATTCCTAATGCAAAAATACCAATAGTTGAAAACCCACCGCCAGAAAAGATGTTTAGAAAATTAATAACTCCATTTTGTCCAAAGCTATTTTCCAATGAGTCGTGGTCTATTCCAGGTATAGGAATAAAAATACCCATTCTAGCAAGCAATAATATAATTAAAGTAATAAGAATTTTTTTCCTGAACTTAATTGCTGTTTTCATTGTATTTTCATTTTTATTTAACAACTAGTACTGAGTCTATCTTTGTGAATTCTAATTATATATCAAGATAGTTACTGTTTCTATAAATTATTAAGTGATTTTTTAGTTTTGGTTATTATATTCTATGCTTATATCTCTATCATACGTAGTTTGCTTAAATGTTCTCAAATTAGCTAGTGCATTTAGTACAGCTCGAGCATTATTTAAAGTGTTGCTTGAGCGCAACTGCTTAGCTAAAATATTTTTCACTCCTGCTAATTCTAAAACAGTTCTTATTGATCCTCCTGCAATTACACCTGATCCTGTAGCAGAGGGTCTAATAATGACTTTGGCAGCGCCGGATATTCCGTTAATCGGATGCGGAATAGAGTATGATTTAGTTAAAGGCACATTTATTAGATGTTTTTTTGCATCTACAACACCTTTTTTTACTGCACCAATTACGTCGCTTGCTTTACCAACTCCTACTCCAACTTGCCCCGATTCATTGCCCACTACTAAAATAGCTCTAAAGCTTAGTTTTTTCCCTCCTTTTACAACTTTAGTGACCCTTTTCACTTGTACAACTCTTTCTTCCCAATTAGTATCTTGCTCTTTACTTCTATTATTCTTTTTTTTCATTATCATATCTATCTCTTTATATTCTTTTTAAAAAATCAGTCCTGCTGCTCTAGCAGATTCTGCTAGAGCTTTAATTTGTCCATGATATTGTTTCTTACCGCGGTCAAAGACAATTTTATTAATACCTTTTTTCTTGGATTGTATTGCTAGATCATTTCCTATCATTCGAGCAGTGTCACATGTTGTAGATTTACTAGAAGTCTTAATTTTACGGGAAATACTTGAGCTACTGGCCAAGATTCTTTTGTCTGTATCATTAATTAATTGCGCATATATATGTTTATTCGACTTAAAAACATATAAACGAGGAACAGTCTCATTACCTTGTATTTTTTTATTCATAATTATGCTTAATTGTATATCTATTTGCCAGCTTTACCTACTTTTTTACGTATGATTTCATAGCTATATTTAATTCCTTTACCTTTATATGGTTCAGGAGGTCTAACTTTTCGTATTTTAGCAGCTATTTGTCCTACGGTTTCTTTATTTATTCCATTAACAGTAATAATACTATTTTTTTCTACAGTTATGGATATATCTTTTGGTGGTTTGATTGTAACAGGGTGGCTATATCCTACATTCAAGATTAAATCATTACCCTGAATTTGTGCTCTATAGCCAACGCCTTGAATTTCTAATTGTTTACTAAATCCTTTAGATACTCCGATCACCATATTATTGATCAGTGTTCTGGATAATCCATGTAAAGATTGTGCTTTTTTACTATTATTCAGTCTATATAATGATAATTTATTGTTTACTTTTTTTATTTCGATTAAATTTGATAGCTTCTGTGATATTTTTCCTCTTGGTCCGACGATGGATACATTTGTACCTTGAATTTCTGCGTTTATCTCTTCATGCAGAATAATATGTTGTTTACCTATTCTAGACATATTACCTTGTCCTATTCTTTATTTTTAATATTTACCAGATGTAACATAATACTTCGCCTCCTAGCCCATAATGTCTTGCATGTTTATCAGTCATTACACCTTGTGATGTTGATATGATAGCGATGCCAATGCCTCCTAGTACTCTTGGTAATTCTTTATGATTAGCATATACTCTAAGTCCAGGTTTACTTATTCTTTTGAGTGCTGTTATGACTGGTTCTTTATTCTTTCCTTTATATTTTAGTGATATTAGTAAGTAGGTTTTTAAGTTTTCCCCAACTTCTTCAAATTCGTATATAAAACCTTCTTCTTGTAGAACTTTCACAATATTTCTTGTCATCTTTGTTGCTGGAACTTGGACGATTTGATGTTTTGCTAAATTTGCATTGCGAATACGTGTTAGCATATCTGCGATTGTGTCGTTAACCACTTTATTTACCCCATGAATTATTTTGTATTTTATTGTCTCTGAAAAGGCATGCCAAATTTTTGTAATAGAGATAAACTTTCTCTGTCATTCTTTGCACTAGTGACTATCGCAATATCCATGCCGCGTATTTTGTCAATACTATCGTATTCTATTTCGGGAAATATTAATTGTTCTTTAAGTCCTAAATTGTAATTTCCATGTCCATCAAACTGTTTAGGGCTAATACCACGAAAGTCTCTGATTCTAGGTAAGGATAAATGTATAAGTTTATCTAAAAAATTATACATTTTTTCTCTTCTTAGTGTTATGGATAATCCTATGGGTATATTATCTCTGATTTTGAAGCCAGCTATTGATTTTTTTGATTTTGTTATAATTGGTTGCTGTCCTGTAATTAGAGCGAATTCTTCTATACTTTTTTCTAATGCTTTTGTATTCTGTCCAGCTTCTCCTAGCCCTCGGTTTAAAGTGATTTTTATTAACTTTGGTATTTCATGTATATTTTTGTATTTGAATTCTTGAACTAGTTCTGGACAAATTTTTGTATTGTATAGTTGATATAATGAGTTTTCCATAAATTTGAGTATTCTAGTTTTTATGCATTATTATATAGCATTATATTAGATATATGTATGGGGGCTTCTATTTTTATTATTTGTCCACTTTCTTCTTCTTTTTTAGGCTTGATATGCTTTGTTACTAAATTAATATTTTTAATAACTATTTTTCCTTTCTTTGATAATATTTTTATTACTTCTCCTATTTCTCCTCTATACTTACCTGACATAATTTTTACTGTATCACCAATTTTAATGGATTTTTTATATCTTGTGCTATTATTTTTTTTTACCATTATACAACCTCTGGCGCTAATGAGATGATTTTAGAAAAGTTCTTTTCTCGTAGTTCTCTTGCTATCGGTCCAAACACTCGTGTTCCTCGTGGATTATTTTCTTGATTAATAATAACGGCAGCATTATCATCGAATCTTATACTCATCCCATCAGAACGTCTTAGTGTTTTTTTTGTTCTTACAATTACTGCTCTTACCACGTCCGATCTTTTTACAGGCATGTTTGGTGAAGCGTCTTTTACTACTGCAATTATAATGTCTCCTATTCCAGCGTACGCAGGATTACTTGTTCCCAAAACTCTTATGCACATAATTTTGCGTGCACCACTATTATCCGCAACATTTAGATAGCTTTGATTTTGTATCATAATTTACTTTATGCTATTTTTCCTTTTAATATCCAGCGTTTATTTTTGCTTATAGGTTTACTTTCTTCTATTTTGACTTGATCTCCAATCCGACATTCATTATTGGCATCATGTGCATAGTACTTATTTGTTTTGGCTATAATTTTGCTATATTTTTTATGAGCTACTTTGGTTTTTACAGCAACTGTGATAGTCTTGTCCATCTTATTGCTAATTACTGTTCCTATAGTTTCTTTTTTTTGCATTTTAATTTGATTAAATATTTTATTCTTTTGATTTTTTTGTTTCTAGCATTAATAATTGAGCTAATTCATGTTTTCTATGTTTAAATATATGAGATTTTATATTTTGTTTTGTTGCTCTTTTCAATCTTATATTAAATAGGTCTTTTTTTACTTGTATTATTCTTTTTTTTATTTCTTCAGAATTTAAGTCTCGGCTATGGTTGATCTGTGGTAAAGACATGATATATTATTAGTTATTCTTCGTGATGAATTTGGTTTTTACTGGTAGTTTGTATGATGCAAGTTTCATTGCTTGTTGTGCAGTTTGTTTTGGTACACCTGCTATTTCGAACAAAATATGACCTGGTTTGATTACAGCAACCCAATATTCAGGTGCTCCTTTTCCAGAGCCCATACGTGTTTCAGCAGGTCTTGCCGTAACTGGCTTATCGGGAAAAACCCTTATCCATACTTTACCACCTCTCTTTATATATCTTGTGATTGTTCTTCTGGTTGCTTCGATTTGTCTTGAAGTTAACCATACTGGTTCTGTGCTTTGTAAAGCGTATTCTCCAAATGCAATTTTATTGCCTTTACTTGCAATACCTTTCATACGTCCACGATGCTGTTTGCGAAACTTTGTTTTTTTTGGACTTAGCATATTCTGTAATGTTATATTGGGTTAATAGCTACGCTGTCTTCTACATTGATTTTAGGTTTTTGGTTAGCTAATTTTTCACCTTTAAATAACCAAACTTTCACTCCCAACACTCCATAAATTGTATGTGCGGTTTTATATGAATAATCAATATCAGCCCTTAGTGTTTGTAGTGGGACTCTTCCCTCTCTTACCCATTCACTACGTGCTATTTCTGCACCATTTAATCTACCGGATACTTGTACTTTGATTCCTTTAATGCTTGTTTTTTGAGATCTTTGGATACCTTGTCTTACTGCACGACGAAAAGCTATTCTTTTTTCAAGTTGTTGTGTAATAAATTCTGCAATTAGTGCAGCTTCTGTATCCGGTTCTACTATTTCCACTATATTAATTCTAATTTGCTTATTTTTAGCTAATTTAGATTTGAGTTCTTCTCGTAAATGATCAATACCAGTTCCCATTCTACCCAAAATAATTCCAGGTCGTGCTGTATGTATTTCTATTTCAATTTGATCTACTTTCCTATCAATACAGATTGACGCTATACTAGCAGTGCTGAGTTTCTTTTTGATATATAACCTGATTTTATAGTCTTCTTCTATTAATTCTGGATATAGCTTCATCGTAGAAAACCAAGAAGATTTATGTTTTTGAGTAATGCCGATTCTAAATCCTAGTGGATGTGTTTTCTGTCCCATTTTTTATATTTACTTGATTATTATATAAATTTATGATTTTTCTTTTAATGTTATTGTTATATGACATGTAGGTTTATGTATTGGAAATGCTCTTCCTTGTGCTCTAGGTTGAAATCTTTTTAATTTTGGTCCTTCATTAGCAAATGCTTGATGAATAATTAAATTATTTTGACTCATATTTAGATTATTAGCATTGCTACTAGCTGATTCTAAAACTTTTTTAATCATTTTACATGGTTTGTATGGCATAAATTGTAAGATCATTAAAGCCTCCTGATAATTTTTGCCTCTAATTTGATCTAGAATTCGTCTTGTTTTTTGTGCTGATAATCTTAAGTATTTGGCAGTGGCTTTACTTTCTGTTTTTGATTGTGTCATGATTTATTCATCTTTTTGCTTTACGATCACTTTTGATATGGCTTCTAAATGTCCTGGTAGGAACAAATTCTCCTAGTTTATGTCCTACCATTTGATCTGATATAAATACTGGAAAATGCTGTTTGCCATTATGTACAGCTATTGTATGACCAACCATATCTGGTATGATTGTTGATGATCTTGACCATGTCTTTATAGTTTTTTTTCTTCCTTCAGTATTTAATTTTTGTATTTTATTCAATAATTTTACTTCTATAAATGGGCCTTTAAATAAAGATCTTGACATATGTTATTTGATTTATATTTTATTTGCGACGACGTAATATATATTTATTACTATATTTTTTGTTACTACGAGTTTTTTTGCCTAATGTAGGTTTACCCCACGGTGTTACGGGGTGTGGTTTTCCAATAGGTGAACGTCCTTCACCACCACCATGTGGATGATCTATTGGATTCATAACGACACCTCTAACTCGCGGCCTTTTTCCTAGCCATCTATTCCTGCCAGCTTTCCCTATAGTAATATTGCTAGCATCAATATTACCCACTTGTCCAATTGTAGCATAACACTTTTTTCGTACAATTCTGACTTCACTAGAAGGTAATTTTAGTGTTACAAAATTACCTTCTTTAGCTACAATTTGTGCATATGTGCCGGCTGCTCTTACAATTTGACCTCCCTTGCCAGGAGTAAGTTCTATATTATGTACCGCTGTACCTAAGGGGATTGATTCCAAAGAAAGAGTATTTCCAACTTCTATAGGTGCAGAAGGACCCGACACAACTTTACTTCCTATTGCTAATGATCTAGGATGTAAAATATATCTTTTTTCACCATCTGCATAATGTAATAATGCAATGCGCGCGTTTCTATTTGGATCATATTCAATCTTTGCTACTTGGCCCTCTATATTGAGTTTATTTCTTTTAAAATCTATCATTCTATAACGTTTTTTGTGTCCGCCACCTCTATGTCTTGATGTTATAATTCCTCTATTATTGTGTCCCTTACTACGATGATTTTTTTTTATTAGAGACTTTTCTGGCTTCCTTGTAGTAATATCTGTGAATGTAGAAACTGTTCTATTTCTGGTGCCTGGTGTGTATGCTTTATATAAACGGATAGCCATATTATTGTTCTTTTGTATTATAGTTAACTGTCTGGAAATAATTCAATATTATCATCTTCATGTAATTTTATAATAGCTTTTTTATAACTAGTTTTTTTTCCCAAGAATTGTCCTATACGACGTTTTTTAGTTATACCTTTCATGGTATTGATTTTTTGAACACGTACATTAAAAATGTATTCAATAGCAGTTTTAATATCTAATTTACTAGCTTTATTATCCACTGCAAAGCAATATTGATTTTCTTCTATAAGTTTTGTAGTTTTATCTGTTATAATTGGGTATTTAACCAAATCGATGAGTTTTCTTTCTGTTACTATGTTAGTCATTATATATTTCGTTAATTTTGTTCAGTCCATCTATTGTAATTAATAGCTTATGAGCTTTTATTATAGATAATACATTAAGTTGATTTGCTGCAATTAGTTCTATATTTTGTAAGTTGCGCATAGATAAGTATAAATTTTTACTTTTCGTATCTACAATAATTAAGATTCTTTCTTTTTTGTTTTTATATATTCCAAGGTTTTGTAGACTTTTTACTATATTTTTGGTTTTAGGTTCTTGTAATTTGTTAAGGAGATTATCTATTACTAAAGTATCTTTAAATTTGTTATAGATTACTGTTCGTAATGCTAATTGTTTTTCTTTCTTGTTGATTTTTTGTGTATAATTTTTCGTTGTGGGGCCAAAAATTACTCCACCACCTCTCCATAGAGGTGATCTTATAGAACCTGCTCGTGCTCTCCCTGTACCTTTTTGTTTCCAAGGTTTTTTACCACCACCTCTTACTTGACTGCGGGTCTTGGTGCAAGCATTACCCTGTCTTCGTTTGCTAAGTTGTTGAATCAGTGATCGATGAATAATATACATGTTTTGAGTATGATTTTCTTTGATTTTAAACATGATTTCTTTATCTTCTGTATCATTTTCTCGTATTACAGAATATACTAATTTTTTTTCTTTGATCATTTATTTATTTTGATTTAACACTAATAATATTTCCTGTTTTTCCCGGAACAGAACCTTTTACCACTAAAATATTGTCATTTGCATTTATGTCAATAATTTGTAAATTTTTGATAGTGATTTTATTACCTCCCATACGTCCTGCCATTCGTTTTCCAGGAAATACTCTACCCGGCGTTGTACCAGCACCTATTGATCCAGGTTGTCTATGGTTTTTAGATCCATGTGACATAGGACCTCTGCTAAAATTATGCCTTTTTTGATATCCGGTAAATCCTTTACCAATGCTTATGCTTGATATATTAATGCAATTACCTATTTTAAATTGATTAACAGTAATTGTTTGTCCAACTTTAAAATTATCAGTTGATTCTACGCGATATTCACGCATATATTTTACAGGAGATATTTTACCTTTTTGTAGATGTCCTATAATCGCTTTTGTTGTTTTGTTAGTATTGACTGTTTTATATCCGATTTGTATTGCTTGATATCCATCTGTTCCAATGTTTTTAATTTGCGTGATAATACAAGGACCCATTTGAAGAACAGTAACAGGTATAGCTATACCTTTTTCGTCAAAAATTTGAGTCATTCCAATTTTTGTTCCTAACAGACCAATTGACATTGTATTGTGTCTCCAAGTTCTGAAAGATCGTTGTAAACAGGCCTCTTTTTGATTAACTACTTTATTATCTGTTAATTGTTTAAAATTTTCAAGTTTAAATATAGTATATGAATTATTATATGTTCGGGAAATACGATATTTTTTTTTACTAAAGTAATGCATTATATAAATTATAAATACAGATAAGTTACATTGAAACAGGAACTAATTATGAGTAAAGTGGTGGGAATCGATTTAGGTACAACAAATTCTGTTGTTGCTGTTATGGAAGGTGGTAAACCAACCGTTATTCCAAATAAAGAAGGCTTAAGAACAACACCTTCTGTTGTTGCTTATACAAAGAAGCAAGATAAGTTAGTTGGTCATATTGCTAAAAGGCAGGCCGTTATGAATCCAGAAAATACTTTTTATTCTGTTAAACGATTTATAGGACGTAAGCAAGAAGAGGTCAATAGTGAGTCAAAACAAGCTTCATATAAAATTAAGACAGATAATAATCTTAATATAAAGCTTGAATGCCCTGCATTGAATAAAGACTTTGCTCCAGAGGAGATTTCAGCTCAAGTTTTAAGAAAATTAGTTGAAGATGCTAGTACTTATCTCGGTCAATCTGTAACACAAGCTGTTATTACTGTTCCAGCTTATTTTAATGATTCTCAAAGACAAGCTACAAAAGATGCAGGACAAATAGCAGGGCTTGATGTTTTACGTATAATTAATGAGCCTACAGCCGCATCTTTATCTTATGGATTAGACAAAAAAAATAATGAAACTATTCTAGTATTTGATTTAGGTGGTGGTACATTTGATGTTTCATTATTAGAAGTAGGTGATGGTGTTTTTGAAGTATTATCTACTTCTGGTGATACTCATTTGGGAGGTGATGATTTTGATCGTAAAATTGTAGAGTGGTTGATAATGGAGTTTAAGCAGGATGAAGGTATTGACTTAGGACAAGATAGACAAGCTCTACAGAGATTAACAGAAGCATCTGAAAAGGCAAAAATGGAATTGTCTAGTTTGACACAGACAGATATTAATTTACCATTTATTACTTCAACTGATACCGGGCCAAAGCATTTAGAAAAGACCATAACTCGTGCAAAATTTGAAAGTTTGTGTCAAGATTTAATTGACCGCTGTCAAATACCAGTTAATAATGCTTTAAGAGATGCGCAGTTGAGTGCTGACAAAATAGATGAAATTGTTCTAGTTGGTGGTTCCACAAGAATACCAGCTATACAAGAACTAGTAAAAAAAATTATTGGTAAAGACCCAAATCAAAGTGTGAATCCTGATGAAGTTGTAGCAATTGGTGCAGCTGTACAAGCAGGAGTGCTAGCTGGTGAGGTTAAAGATATCTTATTATTAGATGTTACCCCTTTATCTCTTGGTGTTGAGACTCTTGGTGGTGTTATGACTAAAATCATTGCTCGTAATACAACTGTACCTACTAAAAAATCAGAAGTTTTTTCAACAGCAGTAGATAATCAGCCTAATGTTGAAATTCACGTACTGCAAGGAGAAAGGGAATTTACTAAAGATAATAAAAGTTTAGGGACTTTTAGGTTAGATGGTATCATGCCTGCTCCAAGAGGTGTTCCTCAGATTGAAGTTACCTTTGATATTGATGCTAATGGAATTTTATCGGTAAACGCTAAAGATAAAGGAACAGGAAAAGAACAATCTATTACGATTACTGGTGCTTCTACACTTCCTAAAGAAGAGGTAGAAAAATTAGTTAGAGAAGCTGAGCAAAATTCAGATTTAGATAGGCAAAGACGTGAACAGGTTGATTTGAAAAATCAGGCTGATTCTTTATGTTATCAATCACAGAACCAATTGAAAGACTTACAAGGTAAAGTGAGCAATGAAGAAGAAAGTAAAGTTAAGGATACTATAAAAGAATTACAGCAAGCAATTAAAGATGAGAATTATGATTTAATTAATTCATTGCAGACTCAACTACAACAGCAAATGGTTAATTTAGGTAAAAAAGTATACAGTACACAGGAACCAACAAATCAACAGGAAGGTACTCAGGCAGATGATACAGTCATAGATACTAAATCAAAAGAAGCATAGTTTATTATAATATTAATAGCGGGTAACGCGATTCGAACGCGCGACATCAACCTTGGCAAGGTTGCGCTCTACCACTGAGCTATACCCGCTTATTAACATTATTTTGTCAAATAGTTGTATATTTGTCAAGATAAGTATTATGTAAAATAGATATTATGTATTATCTATTCCACAGGTTAATTATGATTTATGCAACAAATGAATTGACAAACCCAGTTATGATAACTAGTCCTGCCCATATACCGGCTCCAGTATAAATTAAATTCTTTGATTGTTCCCATTGCCCGGGAGATGCAAGAGTTACAGGTATACCAACAACTAAAAGCGTAGAAAATATTACTAGAGCAATTACAAGTAGTTGAACAACTATTGTCATAAAAGATCCCCTTATTAATTAACTAAATACTATAATACTAGATAATTGAGTAATATAATTATTTGTATATATAATAATGTATATTGTTATATATATCTTATGCATTATTATAAGATTGTTTACAAGATAGCTATTAACTTGGCAATAAAACTTACTGAAACTTGTCGCTGATGGATATATAATAAAAAGTTGGTATATATTGCATCAATTACAATATTCAATTTAGATGTTATCGTTTTATCATTAAGCAACATAAAAAAATAAGAAGAAAGTTTAGCAAATATCTTTGTGTCTTGTATAGTTTTATAAGTATAAATATATTTTTTATTTAATATATAAGAGGTTTATTATATGTTTACAACAGTAATATTGACTAAGTTACCCGAAGCTTATGCTATGTTTAGACCACTAGTTGACATTCTGCCTGTGATTCCAGTATTTTTCTTGCTTTTGGCGTTTGTATGGCAAGCAGCGATAGGTTTTAGATAAAAGTTACGATATATAACAATTTTTTATACATTGTATTACATATTTTTATTTTATGGTTGAACCTCTTTTGTCAGGTATAGTTCTAGGGTTAATTCCTGTGACTCTATTAGGATTATTAGTAGCAGCTTATTTGCAGTATCGTAGAGGAAATCAGTTTGGTCTATAATTAATTTTGTATATGCTATACATAGTTCTGTAAATATTCTAAACATCTGTTTAGAATATTTATTTTTGGATGTATCTTATCATGTCATTTATCAATTATAGTATAAATCTGATTAATTTTTGTTGATTTTACCAACTAGATTTTTTTATTCCAGGTAGTAAGCACTCATGTGACATTTCTCGCAGTACATGCCTTGATAAGCCAAAATTGCGGTAAAATCCGCGGCTTCTTCCTGTTAGCCAACATCTATTTCTTTGTCTGCATGGTGCACTATTACGAGGGAGTTTTTGCAGTTGTTCTTGAATTTTGAGTTGTTCTGTAAAACTTGCGACATTTTTTCTGCTATCTTTTATGCTTTTGCGCTTGTTTTTGTACTTTTTCACCAATTTTAATCTTTTGGTCTCTCTTTCCACCATGTTTTTTTTCGCCATGATTAATTTATGTTTATGTATGTTAAAATTTAAGTAAATATTATCTAATTTTCCACATTATTGCAATCATATAATTAATAAAATAAGATCATTAATTATATAAGTTTAAATATATAATCAATAATCTTCATTTTTTTTATTTTATCTATAATTGCTTTCTATATTCTTAACCAAATTTTCCAGCGGTAGATGCTATAACAAATGCCGCGTATGTCATTATATAACCTACAGAAAAATGTACTAATCCCACTAATCTTGCTTGTACAATAGATAAAGCAACTGGTTTGTCTTTCCATCTAATTAAGTTAGCTAAAGGTGTTCTTTCATGCGCCCACGCAAGAGTTTCAATTAATTCTTGCCAATAACCACGCCAAGAAATTAAAAACATGAACCCGGTAGCCCACACTAAATGACCAAATAAGAACATCCATGCCCATACTGATAAATTATTCATTCCATATGGATTATAGCCATTTATTAGAGGTGATGAATTTAGCCATAAGTAATCTCTTAGCCAGCCCATCAGGTATGTTGATGATTCATTGAATTGGCTTACATTTCCTTGCCAGATTGTTATATGTTTCCAGTGCCAATAAAAGGTTACCCATCCAATTGTATTTAACATCCAGAATACAGATAGATAAAATGCATCCCATGCTGATATGTCGCATGTACCACCTCTTCCTGGACCATCACAAGGAAAACTGTATCCAAAATCTTTCTTATCAGGCATTAATTTTGAGCCTCTAGCATCTAAAGCGCCTTTTACCAATATTAATGTTGTAGTGTGTAATCCTAATGCAATTGCATGGTGTACCAAGAAATCTCCTGGGCCAATTGTTAAAAATAAAGAATTCTTACCGTTATTAATAGCTTCTAGCCATCCTGGTAGCCAAACACTGCTACCAGCTTGTGTTGCTATATTAGAAGGTGACGATAGTAATACATTGAAACCATATAAAGCTTTTCCTGAACTTGCTTGTATCCATTGTGCAAACACAGGTTCAATAAGGATTTGTTTTTCAGGTGTTCCAAATGCAATGACTGTATCGTTATGTATATACAATCCTAAAGTATGAAATCCTAAGAATAGACAAACCCAGCTTAGGTGAGAGATAATAGCTTCTTTATGCTCTAACATTCTTGTTAAAACATTATCTTTGTTTTGTTCAGGATCATAGTCTCTTATGAAAAATATAGCACCATGAGCAAAAGCTCCAACCATTAAAAAGCCAGCTATATATTGATGATGTGTATATAGTGCAGCTTGGGTAGTAAAATCTTTAGCCATAAAAGCATAAGGAGGCATAGCATACATATGTTGTGCAACAAGAGATGTAATAGTTCCTAAAGAAGCTAAAGCTAAGCCCAATTGAATATGTAATGAATTAGTAATAGTGGCATACAAACCTTTGTGTCCTGCACCTAATTTTCCACTTGGAGGCCGATGAGCATCTAAAATATCTTTTAAATTATGGCCGATACCCCAGTTTGTTCTATACATATGACCTGCAATAATGAATACTATTGCGATTGCTAAGTGATGATGTGCTATATCGGTTAGCCATAAAGATTGGCTTTGTGGATGGAAGCCACCTAAAAAAGTTAGAATAGCTGTGCCTGCTCCTTCATTTGTTCCAAACACATGATTTAAGCTATCAGGGTTAGATGCATATTCACTCCATTTACCTGTAAAGAATGGTTCTAAACCACTTGGATGAGGTAATGTGTAAGTAAAATTGTCCCATCCAATGTGTTGTCCACGTGATTCCGGGATGGCAACATGAACTAGATGTCCTGTCCATGCTAGTGAACTTAATCCAAATAAGCCTGATAAATGATGATTTAGTCTCGATTCATTGTTCTTGAACCAAGAAAGACCTGGCTTGAATTTTGGTTGTAGATGTAGCCACCCTGCAAATAGCATTAATGCTGAAAGAATTAGCAGAAATAATGACCCGTTGTAAAGATCATTATTTGTTCGCATCCCAATTGTATACCACCAATGATATACACCAGAAAAAGTGATATCCACAGGATAAGATGCGCCACCTTTTGTAAAAGCTTTAACAGCTGATTGACCAAAATGAGGGTCCCAAATAGCGTGTGCGATAGGTTTTACTTTTAATGGATTTAAGACCCATTGTTCAAAGTTGCCTTGCCACGCAACATGGAATAAATTGCCAGATGTCCATAAAAATATAATAGCCAGATGCCCCAAATGAGATGCAAAAATTTTCTGGTATAAATTTTCTTCTGTCATTCCATCATGACTTTCAAAATCGTGTGCCGTTGCAATTCCATACCAGATCCGTCTTGTTGTAGGATCTTGTGCTAATGCTTGGCTAAATTTTGGAAATTTTGTTGCCATTTTTTAATTTTCCTAATTTAATTTTATCCTACTGATATTATTCTTGCTAAGAAAAATGCCCAGGTTGTACCTATACCACCTAAAAGATAGTGTGCTACACCTACAGCTCTTCCCTGCGTAATGCTTAATGCTCTTGGTTGTATTGATGGTGCTACTTTAACTTTGTTATGAGCCCATACAATTGATTCAATTAATTCTTGCCAATATCCGCGCCCGCTAAATAGAAACATTAAGCTAAATGCCCATACAAAGTGCGCACCTAAAAATATTAAGCCATACGCCGATAGGGCTGATCCATATGACTGGATGACTTGTGATGCTTGTGCCCATAAAAAATCTCTTAACCATCCGTTTATTGTGATTGCACTTTGTGCAAAGTTACCTCCAGTTATATGTGAAATTGTGCCCGTCGGTGATACACTGCCCCATACGTCTGATTGCATTTTCCAGCTGAAGTGGAAAATAACTATAGATAAGGAATTGTACATCCAAAAAAGTCCTAAAAATACATGATCCCATCCAGATACTTGACATGTGCCACCTCTTCCTGGGCCGTCACAAGGGAATCGGAAGCCCAAGTTAGATTTATCTGGAATCAGTCGTGAGTTTCTTGCAAATAAAAAGCCTTTCACAAGTATCAGTACAGCTACATGAATAGTAAATGCATGTATATGATGAACCATGAAGTCTGCTGTTCCAAGAGGTATTGGCATAATCGCAATCTTGTTTCCTACTGATATTACATCCCCTCCAAATGCATAACTAGCTGTTGCTAAAGTGTTAGGGCTTGTATTACTTGGAGCAAGTGTATGAATATTCTGAACCCATTTAGCAAATATAGGTTGAAGTTGAATAGCTGTATCTGAGAACATATCCTGAGACCGACCTAATGCTCTCATTGTATCATTATGTATATATAGGCCAAAAGAATGGAAACCTAAGAATATGCATACCCAATTTAAATGAGATATGATAGCATCTCTGTGGCGTATAATTCTATCTAATACATTATTATAGTTTTGTGCTGGATTATAATCTCTTACCATAAAGATAGATGCATGTGCACCTGCGCCGACAATACAAAAACCTCCTATCCACATATGGTGTGTGAATAAAGATAGTTGTGTTGGGTAATCAGTAGCAATATAAGGATAAGGAGGCATAGCATACATATGATGAGCAACTATAATACTTAAAGATCCCATCATAGCCAAATTAATTGCTAGTTGCGCATGCCATGAAGTTGTTAGGATTTCATATAAACCTTTATGCCCTTCACCAGTAAATGGACCTTTATGAGCTTCTAATATTTCTTTCATACTGTGACCAATACCCCAATTGGTACGATACATATGTCCCGCTATTAAGAATAGTACAGCAAGCGCTAAGTGGTGATGAGCTGTATCACTTAGCCATAAGCCACCAGTTACAGGGTTCAATCCACCTTTAAAAGTCAAAAAGTCAGAATATTCATTCCAGTTTAGAGTGAAAAAAGGTAGAATGCCCTTACTAAAACTAGGGTATAATTGACACATTAGGTCTCTATTCACTAGAAATTCATGTGGTAAAGGTAATTCTTGTGGCGAGACTCCTGAATCTAATAGTTTATTAATGGGTAAGGCTATATGAATTTGATGTCCTGCCCAGCTTAGGCAACCTAAACCAAGTAGACCTGCTAAGTGATGGTTCATCATAGATTCAACATTTTGAAACCATTCAAGTTTAGGAGCTGCTTTATGGTAGTGGAACCAGCCAGCAAATACCATAAGAGATGCCATTACTAATCCACCAATAGCAGTCGCATAGAGTTCAAATTCTGTTGTAATTCCAGAAGCTCTCCATAGTTGAAAAAAACCAGATGTAATTTGGACACCTTGGAATCCGCCACCCACATCACCATTCAAAATTTCCTGACCAACAATAGGCCATACAATTTGAGCACTCGGTTTGATTGTTGTAGGATTACTTAGCCATGCTATGTAGTTTGAGAATCGTGCACCATGAAAGTACATTCCGCTAAGCCATAGAAAAATAATAGCTAGTTGTCCAAAGTGAGCACTAAATATTTTTCTTGATATTTCTTCTAAAGAACTTGTATGACTATCAAAGTCGTGGGCATCTGCATGTAAATTCCAGATCCATGTTGTTGTTCTAGGGCCTTTAGCCAATTTTCTTGAAAAATGACCAGGTTGTGCCCATTTTTCAAAAGATGTGCTAACTGGATTTTTATCTACAGTGACTTTGACTTTACTTGTCTCTTGCTCTTGTGAGCTAATTGCCATTTAAATTCTCCTCTCTATTCTATATAGGTGTAAAATGAGACAGGTAATAAAACCCTCACATTGAATTTTTATAATCTTCTCATATAAATTATGATCTATCTATATCTCATCGTATAATGATCTGCGAGTTTTTATTATACTTTAGCATTATAGAGATAACTACTTCAATACCTTGAATCTGTTAACAATAGTTAAAATCTAAATTTATAATGTATGATTTTTTCAATAAGGTTTTACTTTCATTAGTGCTTGTCCACAATCTACCACATCACCATCTTTAACAAGTATTTCAGCAATTTCTCCATGTACTTCTGCTTCTATCTCGTTCATTAATTTCATAGCTTCAATTATACATACGGTTTGTTTTTTTTCAACAAGATCATAGAGTTCCACAAATGAAGGCTCATTAGGCGCAGGAGAACGATAAAAAGTACCAACCATGGGTGAAACTATTGTAGAGTAAGTTTCAGATTCACTATTCTGGGTAGAATTTCTGTCCGAATTTTTTTGTACAATTACATGATTATCATGAGTTTTATGCGTATTGATATAGTGTCTTTTTTTAGTTATTGTTGTGATGTTAGTTGTACTTGTCAGTCCTAAAGTTTTATTAATTATTAATTCAAATTCATTACTTGTTATTTTCATTTGATCTACATTATTGCTTTGAATAGAATACAAAATTTTTTTTAAATCTTTTATTTGAAATTTCATATTTATTAATATGTCCTTCTACTATTATGGTTTTTCTTGATCATCTCGTTTATATTTAGTTCTTCTGGTAACATCCAAATCCTCGTATAATCATTTAATTCTATAATGATTACAGTATCGTTTTGAGATAAAGTTTTTGTTCCTACAATAATACAGTTATTATATAAATGTTTTAATATTCCTATATTAATGTTACTGTTGAGTTCTCTGACATACGTCTTATTTCTAGACACGGTATTTTATGAGGGTAAGTTTATTTTATCATAACTAAAGTATCGTTACGTTGAGATTTTTGCAGATTCTAACAAATAAATATTCTGTATTATTTGTTTATTAATATATCATATTAATTATAAAAATCAGGAAATTTAATATCTTGGTTAAACATTATTGTAAGTATTTAAGCTAAAATCGTAATAGATTGTTTATTTCTCTTACTTTAAGACAATTTAAAAAATATTTTTGAGTTTGTTTAAGATTTTCATCTTTGTTTTCAAGAGCCTGAAATGAATTATTGATTGTCATATATGATATCAAATCAAGTATTCTATTGTTTCATAATAAATATATATCATGATTAGAATTTCAGTAATTTATCCATTATGTATTAGTATTTTAAAATCTAATTCAATTAAAATTTTACTAATCTCAATCATCTTGATAAAATATGTGAACTTATTTAATCAATTTAGATATTGATTGTTACAGTGGATCTTTATTTAGAGTTTATAAATTGTAATATTTTTTAATTTTTAATGAAACATATTTTATTTGATATAAGAAAATAATGTTGATTGCAGATGATTTAGATAAATTATTAGAAATTTTGCCTGATTTTATATGCCAGCCTTTAGCAAAACATTCTAGCAGAAAATACTTGATTGAAGTAGTAGTAGATTTAGGTCGACGTCCTGAAGCTCGTTTTCCCAATGGGCCTGAATATTTGTCTAGCAGAATTATTTCATGGCAAGATTTAGATTATTGTATTAAGAGGGTAGGAAATTTTGGCGTGGATAATCGTTCAGGTATTGAACGTACATTACATAGAATCAGTGCTATTAGAAATAGAAAAGGTAATATCATCGGCTTGACATGTAGGGTTGGACGGGCGATTTTTGGAACCATTAGTATTATTAGAGATTTGTTAGAGAAAGGTCAGTCTTTATTATTTCTAGGGAAGCCCGGTGTTGGTAAAACTACAGCGATAAGAGAAGTAGCTCGTGTGTTAGCAGATGAAATGGAAAAACGTGTTGTAATCATTGATACATCTAATGAAATAGCAGGTGATGGAGATATACCTCATCCAGCGATTGGAAGAGCCAGAAGAATGCAGGTAGCACGTCCCGAGCTGCAACACCAAGTAATGATTGAAGCAGTGGAAAATCACATGCCAGAAGTTATAATTATAGATGAGATTGGTACTGAGCTAGAAGCACTAGCGGCTCGTACTATAGCAGAAAGAGGCGTACAATTGGTTGGTACAGCTCATGGTAATTATCTAGAAAGCTTAATTAAAAATCCAACTTTGTCTGATTTGATAGGTGGTATTCAGTATGTCACTTTAAGCGATGAAGAAGCAAAGCGTAGAGGATCTCAAAAAAGTATTTTAGAGCGAAAGGCTATACCAGCTTTTCAAGTTGCCATTGAAATTCATGAACGAGATAACTGGATAGTTCATGAAAAAGTTGATGAAGCTGTTGATCAAATTTTACGAGGTGCCATGTTGTTCATACAACGTCGTAAATTTAATAAGGATAGTTCTATTTGTATTCATTATGAACAATCATTATCTACGAATTTTATTGCTAATAATAGTTATAATGCAAAATTTAAAAACGCAAGATCATTAAATGATGTAAAATATCAATACAAATTACCAGAATTATCTCGCCCTCTAGAAAAAAAACAGTCTACAAGTAATATATTTAATACCGTATCTAATAAGAGTATTAGTAGTGATTATAAAGTCATATTATTATATGCTTACTCTATTAATAATCAACAAATCGAAGCTACAATTCATACACTGCAATTGCCAATTACTATTACAAGAAATCTTGCAGAAGCAGAAGTTATTTTAGCTTTAAGATCAACAATTAAGCAGAATACTAAGTTAAGACAACTAGCCAAATCAAGACAGATAACAATTTACACTATACATAGCAGTACGATACCTAATATTACTAGGGCTTTAAAGCAAATGTTGAATTTAAGTAAGATGTCTAGTTTAAGCTGGAGACAATTATGTAATAATAAAACCCGCATGGAAATTCTTGCTTTAGCAGAAGCACGTCTAGCTGTAGAAAAAATTGTAATGACAAAAAAACAGTCTGTACAACTATTATCCCGCTTAGCTAATATTCGCAGATTACAGCACAAACTAATTAAGTTATATAATTTAAGGTCACGAAGTTTTGGAGAAGAACCTTACAGAAGTTTGCGTATTTATCCAGATTAATTCAATGATGCGCTTTTTATAAATTCTGACTATAATATTATTGTTTACTATAGATACAGGTTAATATAAGAAAACTTTGAGGAATTAGTTATGGCATCAGCAGAATCACAAGAATCAAGGGAAGATATTTTTGAGAGAGTAAGAGACATTGTTGTTCAGCAATTAGGTGTAGATAAAGAAGAAGTAAATCCTAAGTCTAATTTTGCTAATGATTTAGGGGCAGATTCTTTAGACACAGTTGAATTAGTTATGGCTATTGAAGATGAATTTTCCATAGCAATATCTGATGAAGATGCTGAAAAAATTGCTACTTTAGAGCAAGCAATTGACTTTATTAAAGCTATGGCAGATTAATAATGGTTTTCTTTTGATTTGTATAGTACCGTACTTTTATACGGAGAGGGTGGGATTCGAACCCACGGAACTTCGCAGTTCATCTGATTTCAAATCAGACGCAATAAACCAACTCTACCACCTCTCCTGAATAAGTAATATCATATCAGAAAAAAGACTATAAAAACAATGCTTGGTTTTAAAATAGTCTTTATTTCTATTTATTGTTAATTATTCATATGTAGCTTTGCCAGTAAATTTTTTGTTTACTGGATTATCGTTTTTACCAATAGAATGTTGTATATTACCTACACTTTCTCTTCCAGGATTTACTTTTTCAGGAAATACTCCATCTTTAGGATGTAAGTATTGTACTTCACCATCAGGAAATATTCTATAAATTTTAAAATCAGTTATTTTGAACTTAGCTCTTAATTGTGCACTTAAGGCTAAGCATTGTTCTTTTTTGGCTAAGTATAATAAATTATTGCCTTCCCGCATTATTGCTGCGCCACCAGTTGGCATCTCAAAAATTTGCTCTGATTTGCTAGTCCATGTAATTGCGTACTTTTCTTCAATTTCTGCTGCTCTTAACCATCCTCCTGTGCTTCCACCAAAAGTGGGTGATGGCATTTTTAAATCAATTGTGCTTGTCATTATATAACCTTAAATAAAAAGAAGGGCTGAATATTATTATTATATTTTTGTTAAATTTATATACTAAAAAGAAATAAAGCTTCACAATATTGTGTATAGCTCATTAAGCAATGTAATAGTAAGTAAACAAAGAATAATTTTTAACAGCATAAATTGTGTGAGCATCTATAATATAAAGCTAGCTTTTTTTCTGTCATTGACTTTATTAATGATATGATTAAAAGTTCTTTTCCTTTACACAAGAAATATCTTAATTTATGTGATTCCATTAATAATGGATACAATTCAGAGTCAGAAGCTGATGGGATTTTTCTTTAAGTGGTTTCGATATTTATTAAATTTAAAGTTGAATATAAAAAGAAGATTTTAGAATTCTTTTTTCAAAAAGATAAGCCATATCGAGCTAAAAAAGATCGATTGGATTATTTTGATCGAACGGTTACTAAAGTTTTGTCTAGCTCAGTTAAAACAAGGAATCATGTCAAATGTACTATTTTTTTTCATAAGAATTTAAGTTGTACTTATCTTAAGAAAAATATTTTATTTAGGCAAATCAGTGCAAAATTTTCAATATTTTTATCAAAGTACAAGTAATTATATAAAAGCCAGTAATCCCTTGAGTTTAAATCAAAATGACTTCGTGAATTATATATCAATTTTGCAACAATTTTCTGAATATATGAGTTCTCAATCTAATATGATTCCTGAGAATGATTATGTTGAGATTAATGTGTGTAGGATTGTACAAAGCTGAGGTAAATATTATAGTGGACGATCTTATGAGCATTTTATCAATATACTAAAAAATAGTCAGCCAGAATGAATTTATAATCAGCTGTTTTGTATAAACTTTGATTTTGAGTTTAATAAACTTTTAAGGCTTTTTTTATTGATTTTTCATTGCTCATTTTATGATGAGCACTCATGGAGTATTGAGTGATGTTATTTATTGTAGGAGAATAATTACTATAGTTTAATTATAGCCATAAGTGATGAATTTTCTTTGTGATTATGTTAATTCTATTTAACAAATTTGCAATACAAAATAAGTCAAGCAAATATTAAATTTGCGTGTAGCTAATAAAACATTTGCAACAGATTATCCTTTTTCATTTAACAAACACATTTATCGTCTATACATGGTAGACATGAATTATCCATTTTAAGATTTAGAATCTATCGGATAGTAGATGATATAGTAGATGACTCGATAGGTGGTAGTAAGTAAAGTTTTAATAAATTCCAAGCTAAACCAATATATAGTGGTAATTTATTTACTTTTTTCAATATTCTATTTTGGTCTATTTTATCAATTTCTATCAGTCTTTTATTCTGTGCAGCGCAATGATCTAGGTATTTAAAGAATTCAGGTCTATCAACATTCAGTGCTATTGGAAAAATTCGTGATGCGCTTTCATTTGTTTTTTTTATTACTTGCATGTCATATTGTCTTGAATCTAGACCAATGGCTTTATAGAAGTCAGTACGTTGAAAATCATTTAAATACATAGTGGCAAAAACACTTAGTAAAAAAAATCTGCACCATAATTTAGATTCTAAATTATTTAGGAAAGAAGGCTGTGATTTTAATAAAGCTGCAAAAAAATCTCCATGACGATTTTCATCTTGACACCAGTTTTCAAAAAATTTGAAGATTGGATAAATACGGTATTCAGGATGTTTTTCTAAATGCCTATATATTGTAATGTATCTCCAGTATCCAATTTTTTCCGACAGATATGTCGCATAGAAAATGAATTTAGGTGCGAAAAAAGTATACTTTCTACTTTTTGTTAAAAATCCAAGGTCTAAAGATAGATTAAAGTCGCCCATTGCTTTATTTAAAAAACCCGCATGTCTAGCTTCATCTCGAGACATAAGTAAAAAACATTCAGCCATTACGGGATTATTTTTTTGTAGTCTTCTGGATAATTCTTTATATAATAGAAAACCTGAAAACTCTGCTGTACAAGATCTCTCCAAAAACTCAATAAATAGAGCTTTTGTTTTCATATCTAAATTATTCCAGGATTGTTCAAATTCTTCATCTCTAATAAAGTGTTGTCTATTATAATCTGCCCTAAACTCTGTCAATAGAGCTTCAAATTCTTCAATATTTAATGAGATGTCTAGCTTTGCCATCTCTTCAAAGTTTGTTGTATAGAATCTTGGTGTAAGTAAAGTTTCTTTAGTTTTTGTTTGTTGTGTAGCTTGCATATTGTTATAGAAATGACATTTCTTAAAAATATTTATATCTCAATTACTAAGTTTATACTAACCTTAAGTTTTAATTAGTTGACTTATAATTGTAAAAAATTTACATTTCTTGATTTTTAATTTTATAATGTGAGCTTTGGTCTACTAATTATGTGTTTATTTGCTGGATAATAAAGCTATTATATTAATAGCGAAATTTTTCATTTATTATAATATTAATAGTAGGAGTTTATGATTTATGTTTGATATTATTAGTTTGGGCTGGGGATCTTTGTTAGCTGTATTTACTTTCTCGGTTGCCTTAGTGGTTTGGGGAAGAAATGGTTTTTAATTCTAATTAGGCATAAATTATCAATAAAAATGGAGTTCAATTATGGGAAGCGAAATTATTACAGCTAGTATTGTTAGTTCAATATTAATATTGTTTGGTCTTATATTAGGTTTTATGCTTTTGAAAATTCAGGGTGAGTAGAATAACCTTTAATATCATTGATTTAATAATGGTAAAGAATATAATTTTCATATTCTTTACCATAAATATTTAACATATATAAGTAATGGGGGTTTATTAATGAAATTAATTTGGTATACAAATATTATTTTCACGATATTTTTGATTTTAATTAATAGTCCCAAAACTACAAGCTTAGGTGATTTCGGTAGTCAAAAGCAAGTCTTAAATATTACTCGTGGAACTCAGAAGAAATTACAAATAATTACAGTATTAAATATATGTATATTTTTTATGTTTACAGTATTTTTTATTTTATATTCTCCTGTATAGTAGACTGATTATATTTTTTATACTATGCGACAAATAAAAAAAATGTATTATTCAGTTTTGAACAATATTGTATGTGTATTTCAAAAAAAACATGTCCTGTTCCATTTGATCAGCAGCCTTCAAATGAATATTTTTCTTTGAAAACTTCTTGGTTTTTTGCATGGTCTACCTTAGATAATCATGAATATATAAAGCAAATTTTCTATATTTTTTGTTTTTTCTTTATACTATTCATGCCTTTTGTCTTGTCAATTGTTTATAATTATAATTTTCCTCAGATTCTAATTTTAGATACTATTATAGTGAATATTATACTGATTTTGATTTTTATTAGATTATATTTAGGATGGTCTTATATTATTAAAAGATTAGTGAGTGCCACGATATTTTATGAAGAATCTGGTTGGTATGATGGCCAAATATGGATAAAAAGTGCTGAAAGTTTAACTAAAGATCGTTTAATAGGCTTATACGAAGTCACACCTTTTATAAAGCGGATACAATCTAGTTTGATTACATCGTCATTACTAATGATTTTAGAAAATTTATTATATTTTTTCACTAAATAGCTGGTAATATATTGTTAATATATTGTATGCTGATGTAAACGCGGGGTAGAGCAGTCTGGTAGCTCGTCGGGCTCATAACCCGAAGGCCAATGGTTCAAATCCATTCCCCGCTATAGTAATTTGATTTTAATCAACAATCAAAAATTGGACTTATATGTTATATTATTTCATAGAAATTTTGAATTTTATGAGAATATTTTAATGATACCAAATAACAATTGCATTAGAGTTGGGCAGAATGCCCCTGACTTCTCTGCTACTGCAGTCTATGATCAAGAATTTAAGACAATAAAGTTATCAGACTATTTTGGCAAATATTTGATTTTATTATTTTATCCTCTGGATTTTACTTTTGTATGTCCTACAGAAATTACAGCATTTAGTGATTCTTATACAGAATTCCAAGCTCTGGATGCAGAGATTTTAGGTATTTCTGTTGATAGTGAATATTCTCATTTGGCATGGCTGCAAGCAGATCGGGAATCTGGTGGTTTGGGAGATTTGAATTATCCTTTAGTTTCTGATTTAACTAAGGAAATTAGTCTTTCTTATAATGTATTGACTGAGGCAGGTACCTCTTTACGAGGTTTGTTTATTGTGGATAGGCAAGGTATTATTCAGCATGCACTTATAAACAATTTAGATTTTGGTCGAAGTGTAGATGAAACTTTAAGAATATTGAAAGCTATTCGATATGTTCAAGAGCATCCAGATGAAGTTTGTCCAGCTAACTGGCAGCCTGGCAATCTGACTATAATTAGTAAGCCAAAAGAATCTAAAGATTATTTTCGTTCTATCTAGTAGTCGCTATTTTTTATGATCTTTAAAATATTTAATATAATTTTCTATTATAAAGTTTTATTGTATTTATAGAAAAAGTTACGATGTAATAATAAATGATTATTCGTTTTCATTTCTGAGATTTTAATTTAAAAATTTAAAGGTAAATAATCATGTCTACTAATTTAGCTCAGCAATTGCGAGAAGGTACAACCAAGTCTCATAGTATGGCTGAAAACGTAATCTTTGTTAAGTCTTTTCTTGGGGGAGTAGTTGATAAAAAGTCATACCGTAAGTTAGTTGCTAATTTATTTTTTGTTTATAAAGCTATTGAAGAGGAAATAGAAAAAAATAAAAGTCATGTAGCTATTAAGTCCATATATTTTCCAGAACTTCATCGTGAGTTAAGCTTAAGTCAAGACTTAGAATATTATTATGGATCTGATTGGGAAGATCAGGTGCAACCTTCATCAGCTACGCAATTATATGTGGATAGAATCCATAATATAGGAACAAATCAGCCAGAATTATTAATAGCTCATGCGTATACTCGTTATATGGGTGATCTATCTGGAGGACAAATATTGAAAAAAATAGCAAAAAATGCGATGCAGTTACCAGAAACACTGGGCACAGCGTTCTATAATTTTGATGGCATAGTAGATGATGAAGCTTTTAAGATAGTTTATAGGAATGCATTAGATAATGTTCCTTTAAACAATCAGCAGATAGACCAAATTATAGCTGAGGCTAACATCGCATTTAATTTGAATATGAAAATATTCCAGGAATTGAATTCTAATTTAATTAAAATAATGATGATGTTACTCTGGAGTACATTTAATAATTTTCGGAAGAAGTTTACCTAGTTTGTTTTAATATATCTTAAGTTATTACCTTTTATACTATAGACCTTAATGATTGATAATTTAATTATGTTTTCTAAGGTTCGTAATTTCAATCAGTAGATGAGGTCTATATAATTTTTAATTTTAGGTGTGAATTGCAAGTTAATACTTACAAATCTACTTTTATATAGTAGAATAAAATTATTATGTAAAATCACTTAATTAATATTAATTATGTATAAATTAAAGACTTCTAAATCTATAGTTAAAAGATTTAAATTGACATCTCGTGGTAAGTTATTAAGGCATAGAGCTTCACGTAATCATTTGTTACAAAAGAAATCAGCAAAGCGGAAACAAAAATTGAGACAAACTGTAATTGTTAGCAAAAGTGATGTTTTGAATTTCAAATTTAAATTATCCTATTTTGATTAATTATTAAGTAGCTTAATCAGACCCTAATCTAATTAGTCATTCAGTAATAAATTTTCTCGTATATAATACTTCACTATTTTTATGACACGTGTGAAAAGAGGTAATGTTGCCCGTAAAAGGCGAAAAAAAATATTAAAATTAGCTAAAGGTTTTAAAGGATCTCACTCTACCTTATTTCGTACAGCTAAGCAACAGGTTTTAAAAGCATTGAGATATTCTTATGTAGGTAGGAAAAATAAAAAACGTGATTATAGACGCTTATGGATTACACGTATTAATGCTGCAGTTCATAGTCACGGAATCAATTATAGCCAATTTATTTGTGATTTAAAAAATGCTCAAATAGCATTGAACCGAAAAATGTTAGCACAATTAGCTGTTGTGGATAAACTAGCTTTTGAATCAATTATAAAGTTAACATCTTCATAAGTATAATTAATTCTATATAATTCTTTGACTACATATTAATTAATTCTATTAATTACATAGTGACTGATAAGTTGTAATGTTTTATTTGCTTCGCAATTATATTCAGTCCCTATAGCTTTAATAGAAGCTTGAATATGTTCTTGTGCCAAGTCTGTAGCTTTTTGTATACCTTTTGTTTTCTTAATAATTTTTATAGCTTCATTAATGTCATCTTTATTTTGAAATTCTCTATTAAGTAGATGATATAGTTTTGGTGATTCTTCTAAAGCAAAAATTAAAGGCGCTGTTAAATTACCATTCTTTAAATCAGATCCGGCTGGTTTACCAAGAGATTCATTTGATCCAATTATATCTAGAATATCATCTATAATTTGAAAGGCTAATCCTAAATGTTTGCCATATAAATAAAAATCATTTTGAATATCTTTGTTGGTTTTGCTAATCATAGCAGCCCCTTTACAACTGGCTGCTATCAGTGAAGCTGTTTTATAAAAAGATTTTTCAATATAGTCATCTATTGAAATAGTGCTATCAAAGCTTGTTAATCCTTGTCTCACTTCTCCTTCGGCAAAATCAGTAATAACTTTAGAAATAGCTTTAACAACCTCCAAATTATTTAAGTTTGCTAGATACCAAGAAGATTGTGCAAATAAAAAATCTCCTGCTAGCACAGCTACTTTTGTGCCGAATTTATTATGTACTGTTTCGATTCCTCGTCTTGTTTGACATTCATCAACAACGTCATCATGTACCAAACTTGCGGTATGTATAATTTCTGTAATTTCAGCTAATCTTCGATGTTCAGGTAATATATTCTTGTTAGTTAGTGTTGCTTGAGCAACCAGTAAAACTATTGCTGGACGGATTCTTTTTCCACCAGCATTAAATAGTTGTTCAGCAGCTGCGTAAAGTACTGGATGTTTGGCTCCTACCATTTTTTTTAAATTATTATCTAGTATGTATAAATCATTTTTGATTGTAGAGAGTATATTTAATGATGCGTTGTTCATATATGTTTACTTGATAGCTCTATATTAATTGAAAACAAACTATTATAACTTTATTCAAGCCTATTAAATATCATTTATAATTATTTTTATACTTATTTAGAGATGGTACTAAAATATTATTAGTAATAATAATTGCATCTTACAGTTAAGTAATTGTAGTATCAGTTACTATAGTTAACTTTTTATCTTGAGTTTTTGTACTTTGTTTATTTTTTATTAAATTTGGAATCTATAATTGCAGTTATGAGTAATAAAATAGTCTTGCCTTCGACATTATTTGAAACCAGCAATATTGATGATGAGGTGCTTGTGTCTCTTTACAAAGATATGTTATTAGGACGTAATTTTGAAGACATGTGTGCTCAGATGTATTACCGTGGTAAAATGTTTGGGTTTGTTCATCTTTATAATGGCCAAGAAGCAGTTTCCACTGGAGTCATCAAAGCTTTAAGTGATAGTGATTATGTTTGTAGTACTTATCGTGATCATGTTCATGCCTTGAGTAAAGGTGTTCCTCCTAATCTTGTTATGGCTGAGTTATTTGGTAAAGAGACTGGATGCAGTCGTGGTCGAGGTGGTTCAATGCATATTTTTTCAGCACAACATAACTTCCTTGGTGGCTTTGCATTTATCGGAGAAGGCATACCAGTAGCGATAGGTTCTGCTTTTCAAAGTGTTTATAGAAAACAAGTTTTGCAAGACCATAATCCTCTTCGAGTTACAGTATGCTTTTTTGGCGATGGAACTAGCAATAATGGTCAATTTTTTGAATGCTTAAATATGGCCGTTTTATGGAAATTACCGATCATTTTTGTGGTAGAGAATAATCAATGGGCCATAGGAATGGCTCATAATAGATCGACTTCTTATCCAGAAATACATAAGAAGGCTAATGCTTTTGGCTTGCCTGGAATTGAAGTAGATGGCATGGATGTTCTTGCCGTCAGAGAAGTTGCACAAAAATCTATTGATAGAGCTCGATCAGGAGAAGGTCCCACATTAATAGAGGCTTTAACTTATCGTTTTCGCGGACATTCATTAGCAGATCCAGATGAATTGCGTTCACAAAAAGAAAAAGAAGCATGGCTAGCACGTGATCCAATCAAGCGTTTAAAAAACTATTTAATTAATAATAATATTGTATCCAATGATATAATGGATAGCATACATATCAAAACTAAACAAGCTATTGATGATGCAATACATTTTGCATTGTCTAGTCCAGAACCAGAGGTTAAAGACTTAAAACGTTATTTATTTGCTGATGACGATAATAAATTGAATTAATAAATAATGTATAAAACCAACAAAATATTTATTTTATAGTGTAAAAGGTTATGTCTCAAGTTTTTATGTTTGATGCTTTACGCGAAGCTACAGATGAAGAAATGCAGAAAGATGAGTCTGTTTTTGTTTTAGGTGAGGATGTAGGCCATTATGGTGGTTCTTATAAAGTAACCAAGGATTTAAATGCTAAGTATGGAGATTTAAGAGTTTTAGATACACCCATTGCAGAGAATAGTTTTATGGGTATGGCGATTGGTGCAGCTATTACTGGTTTAAGGCCTATTGTTGAAGGTATGAATATGAGTTTTTTGCTTCTTGCTTTTAACCAAATTTCTAATAATGCTGGGATGCTAAGATATACTTCTGGTGGTAATTTTACGATACCTATTGTAATTCGTGGTCCAGGAGGTGTCGGTCGTCAGTTAGGAGCTGAGCATTCTCAGAGATTAGAAGCTTATTTTCAGGCTATACCTGGCTTAAAAATAGTTGCTTGTTCTACTCCATATAACGCAAAGGGTCTACTAAAATCTGCAATTAGAGATAACAATCCGGTGATTCTATTTGAGCATGTTCTTTTGTATAATTTGAAAGAGGAACTCCCTGATCATGAGTATTTTCTTCCTTTAGATAAAGCGGAATTAGTAAGGCAAGGAAATCAAGTTACTATAGTTACCTATTCTAGAATGCGTCATCATGTTATGCAAGCGACTAATCAATTGATAGAAGAAGGTTACGATCCAGAAGTAATTGATTTAATTTCTTTAAAACCGATAGATATTGATACAATTAGTAAATCTTTAATGAAAACTCATAAATTGATAATTGTTGAAGAATGTATGAAAACAGGTGGTATTGCTGCAGAAATTATTGCACAAATTAATGATAACTACTTTGATTTACTTGATGCACCTATCATACGATTATCTTCTCATGATATTCCAACACCCTATAATGGTAATCTTGAAAGGGCGACTGTAATTCACCCTGATCAAATTATTCAGTCAGTTAAAGAATTAATTTATTAATAAGACGATTAAATTATACTATTTTATATTTTGAAAAAATGAGTAAGTAAAGCTATTTACTTACTCATTTTTTGTTTTGTTATCGAAATCTTTGATCGATGAGTAAGCTAAAAATTAACCTCAGCTGCTTGTACTTTTTCCCATTGTTTTTTCTTGATAACTAATAGGATTTGCGTTATTGTTACTACAAAAAAGAATGCAATCATTCCTTTAATACGTGCTGGGCTTTGTAAAACTATTTCTGTTTCATTTTGTCCAAACCCTCCAACATTTGGATCATTTGTAAGATTCTGGTTTGCTAATACACTGTTTCCTTCAGATACATTTAAATTTAATCCAGCAGGAATGTTTTCTACGTATATCTCTCCATTTGATTTTTCGATATCTATATTATAGCCACCTTTATCTAGTGGAGATATCTTGATTATCTTCCCATTATTTGAACAAATAACTGTATTATTATTTGATTTATCTCCTGTAGGATATATTTGACCTCTTCCTCTATTACCGCCTACGTAAATAGGATATTTTAAAAAATGAACGTTTTTATCTCTATTTGGATCTGGGGATAAAATAGGGAAAGTGATTTCTTGATTTTTATCTCCTCCCACGGGTCCTACAACTAATATATTCTCTTTTGATGTACTATATGGTTGAATGTAAACATTATTGGTTTTTTCTTTCAATTCTTGAGGTATTAAATTCTTAGGTGCTAGCTTGAATCCTTCAGGTAGAATTAATACCGCACCAGTATTTAAAGAGCCTTTTGATCCGTTACCTAAAATCTGTTTACCGTTAGAATCATATGGTATTTGAACTTTTGCTTCGAACACACTATTAGGTAATACTGCTTGAGGAGTTTCAATATTCACAGGCTTTTGTGCTAGATGGCAGTTTGCGCAAACAATTCTGCCAGTTGCTTCCCTTGGGTTTTCATAGCCTTGCTGCGCATAGACAGGAAAAGCTTCAACTTTTGAAGAGCTCATTGAATTGAAACTAACAAAACCTATACATATAATAATAAACGTTTGGATTATTTTAATTGATTTTTGTAAGTAACTTTGATTCATGTATTTCATTAGTGTAGATTTATAAATGTTATATCTTTCTATTTATAATAACATTCTATATTTGTTATTTTTAATAAATATGTCTGATTCATGAATTTTTTGTTTGAAAATAAGATTAATCAAACAGGAGTTTTCAGCTTTAGAGTTACTTGTTAAAAGTTTTCAGAAGTAAAATGCCGCTAAAGTACAGTAATAATATAGCGGATGACATTAATATCTGTGTAATAGGATCTGTAGAAGGTGTTAAAATGGCTCCTATGATAGTTGAAATGAAAATAGCATACTTCCAATATGATAACATTGTTTTTGAAGATAAAATATTGAGTATTCCTAAAATGAATTGTATAACTGGGATTTGAAATGCTAGCCCTGTACTAAATAATAATAGTAATATAAAATTAAAATATTGTTCAAATGACCATATCGGCTCTACAATATCTGATCCGTAATGGATTAATAGTTGAAGTGCAGCTGGTGCTAAGAATTGATAAGAAAATAGTATGCCTAAGAAAAATAGTATAATGGACGACAAAAAAATAGGTATAACAATTGATGTTTCTTTCTTAGTTAATCCCGGTAAGATAAAAACGAGTATTTGGTAAATAGTGAATGGGCTACTTATTAAGATACCTGTATATATAGCTATTTTAATAGATGCGAAGAGATATTCACCTGGTGCAAGCTGCAAAAATTTAACTCCAATAGCTGGTTTTTGCAGCAAAAATGAGATGTTCTTGATGTATAAAAAGCATACTCCTGTAGTAATAAAGAAAATTATAAAAGCAATAAAAAACCTTTGTCTAAGTTCTTCTAAATGTTCAAAAATAGACATTTCTGCTTGATTGTTCAGCTGTTTTTTCATGATTTAACTTTGATTTGTGAAAAAATTTTTATAAGAATAAGTATGGGTAAACTTCATAGTCTATTTTACGTGTGGATAAAGTATATTATAATAATTTAATAAGTAAAAGATAAAAAAGCTTCTTGTTTTATTAAGTATTACAAAATTTATCTTTATTCAAGGTAGTTTTATTTTTCTATATACTATAAAAGTAAAGATTAGTAAGTGATAATTAAAATGTACTAATAATTTTACTTATAAATAAGTCACTGTAATTTAGTTACACTTTTATATAGATCTAGAAAAAGTTAATACAAATTTAATGTAACGGTAAGGAGAAAAATATATGATTGTTAAGGCGAGTAGTGGAAGTCCACTGGCACGACCGCAGCTTTACCGCACAGCACCAATTTCAGCTATTGCACAGGCAGAACAGCAAGATAGATTTTTGCAGTTAAGTGAGTTAAATGAACTAGTGGCATTTTTAAGTTCAGGTAATAAGCGTTTAGAAGTTGCCGATGCGTTAACGAAAAATGCTAATATTTTAGTTGCCAGGGCAGCGGACAAAATTTTTGTCGGGGGTTCAGCTATCTCTTATTTAGAAAGACCACAAGCTTCTTTTTTGCCATCTGATTCATCAAAAAATAGTATAAGCTTTGAACAGTTATCTGGCAATACACAAAGCAGTTTATTTGATGGTGTGTCTTCTGTCTTTAGTTCAAATGATTCATTGCCACCAGGTTTTAAGCCTATTAATGTGGTTCGTTATGGTTCCACAAGAATGAAAAAATCTTTACGTGATTTGGATTGGTTTTTAAGATATTTGACTTACGCCATTGTTGCAGGAGATCCTAATATACTTTCTGTCAATATCCGTGGTTTACGTGAGTTAATCGATAATGCTTGCTCTAGCGCTGCAGCTACAGTGGCATTAAGAGAAATGCGTAAAATAGCTTTGAGTATTTTTGATCAAGATATGGAAGGTCAGAAACTTGTTAAAGATTACTTTAATATAGTCATCAAAGAATTTGAAGCCCCATCTTTAACCGACAAATTACGTCGTAGAGTATCAAATGACTTGCAGGGTTTACGTTTACCTCAAATATATTCTCAAGCCGGTGTATCTAGGCAGAGATTTGTAATGAAAACCAGTTTATCTGCAGAAGAAAAAAACATTGTTATTAAAGCATGCTATAGACACGTTTTTGAAAGAGATATTGCCAAAGCATATAGTTTCCAATTTGCTGATTTAGAATCTCAAGTAAAAAATGGCACCTTGTCCATTAAAGAATTTATTCGTTCTCTTGGTAAATCTTCTGTATATAGAAAACAGTTTTTTGAGCCATTTGTCAATAGTAGAGTTGTGGAACTAGCTTTTAGACATTTCTTAGGTAGAGGTTTAAGTTCTTTAGAAGAATTTCAGAAATATTTTTCTATTATTTCCAATCGTGGTTTAGATGGTTTAGTTGATAGTATTCTAAATTCTGCAGAGTATGCAGATTATTTTGCTGAGGAAACCGTGCCATATTTACGTGGATTGGGAGAAGAAGCTCAAGAATCCCGTAATTGGGGTGCTCAAATAGATTTGTTGAAATATAGTACACCATTTAGAAAGATTCCTCAATTCATTACTTTATTCAGTGATTACAAAACGAATTTACCTGATCAACATCCTTATGGATTAAGTAATGACCCATTGTCTATACAGTTTGGAGCGATTTTCCCAAATAATTCTGTTGACTTACGTAAAAAATCAGCTCCTTTTGGTAAGGATACAAGAAGAATTCTGCCAAGACGTGGGCCCGGTATATATAGTCAAATCAGTAGTCCTAATTTGCGTTCTGTAACAGTCAGTTCGTTAGGTCCTAAGGTATTTAAATTAAATCTTGTACCAAATAAAATAACAGTGCCCAGCGATAGTTCAGAGATAGAGATTAATTTAAACAAAGTAATTAAAGCTATTTATTTAAGAGTATTTGGTAGATTTGTTTATACAGAAGAATTATTGACAATCAAGAAATTGGAAGGTCAATTTAGAGGTCGTCAAATATCAGTGCGTAATTTTGTTAGAGAATTAGCTAAATCATATATTTTCAGGTCATTATATTGGCAACCTTTTTATATCTGCAAAGCTATTGAATATATACATAATCGTCTTCTTGGTAGACCTACTTATGGACGACAAGAAATTAATCAATATTTTGAGATTGTTTATAAGCAAGGGTATTACAAGATGATTGATATTATGATTGATAGTTTAGAATATACAGAATCTTTTGGAGATAATATAGTACCTTATGAGAGATATTTAACTCCAGCGAGCCTTGCTTCTAGAAGTTTACGACCAGGTATTAAGCCAGCGAGAGTACAAACCCCTTCTGCTAATCAATTGAAAAAGGTTAATCGTTTTGTAGATTTAGGATCAATTAAAGAAACATGTACTCAAAATAGTATTAATAATAAAATACAGCAGGGCGTAACTTCAAGAAGGGACCAAAATGTTGTTTTTATAGTGGATGCTTCTACAAAAAGGTCTCGCTTATCTCAAGTATTAAGAGCTGTTTACAGACAGTTATTTGAAAGAGATCTGAATTCTTTTTGTGTAGGTGATGAATTTTTTAATTTGGAAAAAGCTTTTATGGCTAAAGAAATTAGTATCCAGCAACTCGTAGAGATATTAGGCTCTTCGTCATTATATCGTAAAGAATTTTATCAGCCATATCCAAATACAAAAGTAATTGAATTAGGTACAAAACATTTTCTTGGTAGAGCTCCTAATAACCAAGCAGAAATTCGATACTATAATCAGATATTGGCTTCACAAGGATTAGCGTACTTTGTATCCACTATAGTTAATGGTGCTGAGTATAATACAGTATTTGGATCGAATACAGTTCCTTATCGTCGTTTTCCAACATTGCCTGCTGCTAACTTCCCAAATACTGAAAAATTATATAATACTTTAACTAAACAAAATGAAACGATTATAGTTCCTAGTTTTAACACTATATCAGGTATTCAATAGGAATATATTATTTTCGTGGTAATCTTTCTTGTTTGAGTACTTTTCTGTAGAAAGTATTTTATACCTATGGTATAAGCATTGGAAACGATACTTTTGTTGTTGCTAGTGAATCATAAGGTATTATTATATATTTAGGTGTAGCGAATGGACACTTAAAATAGACTTTTTAGAGGTTTTATTAATGAGTATTGTTACTAAATCAATTGTTAATGCAGATGCAGAAGCTAGATATCTAAGCCCAGGAGAATTGGATCGTATTAAAAGCTTTGTTTTATCTGGGCAAAGACGACTAAGAATTGCTCAGATATTAACAGATAATCGTGAACTTATTGTCAAGCAAGGTGGACAGCAACTCTTTCAAAAGCGTCCTGATGTTGTTTCTCCTGGCGGAAATGCTTATGGTGAAGAAATGACAGCGACTTGTTTACGTGATTTAGACTACTATTTAAGATTAGTTACTTATGGAATAGTAGCGGGTGATGTGACCCCTATAGAAGAAATAGGTCTAGTCGGTGTTAAAGAAATGTACAATTCATTGGGAACTCCTATCTCTGGTGTTGCAGAAGGTATACGGTCTATGAAAACCGTAGCTTGTTCTTTATTGTCAGGAGAAGACTCGGCAGAAGTTGGTTTTTATTTTGATTATACTTTAGGTGCAATGCAATAAATTTAAATCAATATTTGAAATAATATCAATATTATACTAAAGGAAAGATAATAATATGCAAGACGCTATTACTTCTGTTATTAATACAGCTGATGTACAAGGAAAATATTTAGATGATAATTCGTTAGAAAAGCTTAGAGGTTATTTTCAAACAGGTGAATTAAGAGTCCGTGCAGCTGCTACGATTGCTGCAAATGCTGCAACTATTATTAAAGAATCTGTAGCTAAAGCTTTGTTATACTCTGATATTACAAGGCCAGGCGGTAACATGTATACAACAAGAAGATATGCTGCATGTATACGTGATTTAGATTATTATTTAAGATATGCTACTTATGGTATGTTGGCAGGAGATCCTTCTATACTAGATGAACGTGTATTAAATGGATTAAAAGAAACATATAATTCTTTAGGTGTACCTATTGGTGCCACAATTCAAGCAATACAGGCGATGAAAGAAGTTACTTCCGGTTTAGTTGGTCCTGATGCAGGTCAAGAAATGGGTTTATATTTTGATTATATTTGTTCTGGTTTAAGTTAAATTACACTGTAAAATAGCAGTAAAAATTTGTATAAAAAAAAGGAGTCTATTTCACTCCTTTTTTTTATACAAATTTCTACTGCTAATTGTTTAAAACTATTGCAGCTTGGACTCTTGCTCTCGCTTTACGCAGGTTTTGTGTGGCTTCTATTTTATCTTTATTCGTTATTGCCTCAGCTAATTCAGCTGTTGCTTTGTCTAAATTATTTTGTGCAATATTTATATCTATTTCCGAAATTGTCTCAGCACCGTTAACTAATATGGTAATATTATCATTTTTTATTTCGGCAAATCCACCTAGGAGTATTATAGGTTGCCATTCTTTATCAATGCGTACACGCATTACACCGATATCTAAAGCAGTTAATAAAGGGATATGTCCTTTTAGAATTCCTAATTGTCCTGTGCTGCTTGGCAAAATAACTTCTTCAGCATTAGCATCCCACACTGTTTTATCTGGTGCAATGACACGAATATTTAATGTCATAATATTAGTAGTATTTATTTCAATGTTTCAGCTTTGTTAATGGCTTCTTCAATATTACCTACTAAGTAAAAAGCTTGTTCAGGCATATCGTCTAATTCACCTTTTAGTATCATTTGGAAACCCTTGATAGCCTCTTCCAAAGATACATATTTTCCAGGTGAGCCGGTAAATACTTCAGCGACAAAGAAAGGTTGAGATAAAAAACGTTCAATTTTTCGTGCTCTCGCAACAGTCAAACGATCTTCTTCAGATAATTCGTCCAACCCTAGTATCGCAATTATATCTTGCAATTCTTTATATCTTTGTAGTGTGGATTTAATTTGTTGTGCAGTTGTATAATGTTCTACGCCTACAATATCTGGCTGTAACATTGTGGAAGTAGATCCCAAAGGATCTACAGCTGGATATATACCTTTTGCTGCTAGGCCCCTTGATAGAACGGTTGTCGCGTCTAAGTGTGCAAACGTGGTTGCAGGAGCAGGATCAGTTAAATCATCAGCAGGTACATAAACAGCCTGGATAGATGTAATAGAACCATCAGTTGTTGATGTTATTCTTTCTTGTAAGGCTCCCATTTCTGTAGCTAATGTAGGCTGATATCCAACTGCAGATGGCATACGTCCCAATAATGCGGAAACTTCAGATCCTGCTTGTACAAATCTAAAAATATTATCGATGAATAGTAGTACATCTTGTTTATTAATATCTCTAAAGTATTCTGCCATAGTTAACGCAGTAAGACCAACACGCATTCTTGCACCAGGGGGTTCATTCATTTGCCCATATACTAGAGCCACTTTGGAATCTGTTAATTTATCGGCATTTATTACTTTTGATTCTTTCATTTCTTCATACAAATCATTGCCTTCGCGAGTTCTTTCACCTACACCACCAAAAACTGATACACCTCCATGAGCTTTAGCTATATTATTAATTAGCTCCATGATTAATACTGTTTTGCCAACTCCTGCACCTCCAAATAAACCTATCTTGCCGCCTCTTCTATAGGGGGCAAGTAGGTCTACTACCTTAATACCTGTTTCAAAGATAGAAGGCTTAGTTTCCAGCTGTGTAAATAAAGGTGCTGATCTATGTATGGGAAGTGAATCGGATGAAGAGATAGCTCCTAGATTATCTACAGGTTCACCAAGAACATTGAATATTCTTCCTAAAGTAGGTATACCAACTGGAACGGTGATAGCAGCTCCCGTATCTGTTACTTCTATACCTCTCTTTAATCCTTCAGTAGAACTCATGGCGACGGCTCTAACTCTATTATCTCCCAATAATTGTTGTACTTCACATGTAATTACATTGTCAGGCCCTTCGACTTTCAAAGCATTAAATATTTTTGGTAATTGTCCGTTAGGAAATTCTATATCCAGTACGGGACCAATAATTTGTTTTACTAATCCTTTTTTTGTTGTTGTTACCATGTTTATTACGGCGTGTTTTTAATTAAGATATGTCAATTAACAAAGTTTCTTGATATACATATTAAGGCTAATATTTATTGTTAAATTTAGATTAATAATAAATTGTGAAGTAGATCTATATGTTATCATAGTATAATTGTAAAACAAAAATACTATTTTTCTACAAAATACTCATCTAATTTTGTTTATCTGTGTTCTGGAGTTCATTAGCATTATGCGTCTTATGTTAAGAATTGCTGTTTAACCTTCCTGTAGTTTTAAGCCAATTTTGTGCTTCAATATAGTTATTTGGTGCTAAATATATAGCTTGTTTCCAATATTCTGCTGCTTTGTCAAACATAGATTTTGATACATTCAATTTATTTCTATCAGTGGCTTTTAACCCTTGGTAATGATAAATAACGGCAATATTATTCAGTGCTTGTGGTAATTTAGCGTTTAATTCTAAGGCTTGATGATAATATTCTAAAGCTTTGATATGCTCACCATTACTTGCATAAATTAAGCCAATATTGTAAAGTATATACGATCTATCATAAGGATCTTCTTCTAAAGCTAATGCTTCATAGTAGTTTTCTAAAGCTTCTGCATATTCGCCTTCTGATTGAGCTGACATTCCATCTCTATAGTAGCAAAAAGCTTGCTTTTCTTCCTTACTTGTAGGTAATACTTTTAAGATAATGTCAGCAAGTATCGTAAAAGTCTTATCAATAAAATTGTCGTTTTTTTGTAAACGCGGCATAATATTTCTTAATTGTTATAATAGTAAATTTATATGATTCGTAGATTATGATCTTAGAGACTTATTTCTAAGTTCTTTATTATAGTAAATCATAATTTTATTTTAATTAAATATATAGCATATGGTAAAAAATAAATTTCTATCTCAAAAATATAAACACGACATGTATGCTTTTAATATAGATTATACAATGTGTTTTTCTATGGATAACAAAGAAGAACTATTAGTATTAAAGCATCCTAAAATTATTCACATGCTTTCAAATATCAATATAACTGGACCACAGCAATCTATTGATATTAATGAGACTATACCTAGTGTAGATCAACAAAAGCTGCCTATTGGTAATAAATTTGACAAAAGAAATAAGGTATCTGTAAAACAGGAAGATATCATTGAAGCTCGCAAAAATAAAGTAAAGTTCAAGAAAAAATTAAGGAATAAAATAGCAATTAATAAAAATGATTTGCTACTTGTTAAAAATAGTAATGAAGTGTTAAATGAAGATTCTTTAGATATTGCTATTATTAAACAGCCCAGAAATAATAAAAATCGAAAAAAAAGTAAGTTAAAGCAAAATGCATCTGAGTACAATGTACAAGATTCTAAAAATCAAAGTGTAGATGGTCGAATTGATAAAAATATTATCATCGATAGTCCTTTAAGTATACAAGAATTGGCAATTAAGTTGAATATGCCAGAAGCAGAAATTATTACTTGGTTATTTTTAAAAGGTATTTCTGTTACCATTAATCAAGTTATAGATATTCCTATGGCTACTGAAGTAGCTGCCAATTATGATTTCAATGTATTAAATTCGGTTTCTTCTGTTAATTCTAATTATGTCAAGCCTTATGATGCCAGTATTATATCTAAAACTATTAAACGACCTCCGGTAATAACTGTTTTAGGTCATGTAGATCATGGTAAAACAACTTTACTTGATGCGATTCGTAGTAGTGATTTAGTAAAACAAGAAGTAGGTGGTATTACTCAAGCTATTGCTGGTTATGAAGTGAATTGGTCGTATAATTCTGCGACGGAAAAATTAATATTTTTAGATACACCGGGCCATGAAGCTTTTTCTAGCATGAGATTAAGGGGGGCTCAAGTTACAGATATTGTCTTATTAGTGGTCGCAGCCGATGATGGACTAAAGCCTCAAACGATTGAATCTATTAGGCACATCAAAAATCATGAGCTGCCTTGCATTGTTGCTATAAATAAAATAGATAAACAGGATATTAATGTTTTTAAAGTTAAAGAAGAATTAGCTCAATATAATATTCTTGGTGAAGATTGGGGAGGAGATATACCTATTATAGAAATAAGTGCTCTACTAGGTAAAAATATAGATATACTCTTGTCTAATATCTGTTTATTGTCAGAATTACAAGAGCTGAAAGCGAATCCTTTGCAATCAGCTCAAGGCACAATTTTAGAAGCGCATTTAGATAAAGCCAAAGGACCTGTTGCTAATATTATTGTGCAAAACGGTACTTTAAAAGTTGGAGATATAATTGTATCCCATAATACCTATGGTAAAGTAAAAGCAATTATGAATAGTTTAGGTGTCAAAATTGATCAAGCGGATCCTTCTTCTATTGTTGAATTGTGGGGATTTTCTAATGTTCCTCAAGCGGGAGCGGCTTTTAATGTTCTAGATACTGAAAAAGAAGCGAAGCAATTAGTTAATAAGCATCGAAAAATAAATGATAATTATAGTATTTATAAAACATTAAATTCTCGAGTTACCTTAGATACTTATAATAAAACTGCTAATCTTAAACAACTGAATTTAATTATTAAAGCAGATACACAAGGCTCTATTGAAGCTATTATTAATTCTTTTTCTCAAATTTCTCAAGAGAAAGTACAAATTAATATTATTGCAGCTAGTTCAGGAAATATTTCTGACACGGATATTGATTTAGCTATGACTAGTAATTCACTAGTGATAGCATTTAATTCTCATATTCCACTTCAACTTGTAAGTACGGCAGAAAAATTAAATATTATACTTTGTAGTTTCTCTATAATCTATGATTTATTAGATTACATTAAATCATATATGCTTAATTTGATAGATCCCGAATACGAAAAGCAGCTTATAGGAACAGCTATTGTGCAAACAGTCTTTGACATTAATAAAGGTTCTGTTGCCGGTTGTTTAGTTAGTACAGGTAAACTAAAACAAGATGCGGCAATTAGTGTTTATAGGCAAGATCAGATAATCTATGATGGTTTTCTGAATTCTTTAAAGCGTGCAAAAGATAATGTTACAGAAGTTAGTGAAAATAATGAATGTGGTGTTATGTGTAATGACTATAACTTATGGCAAAAACAAGATATTATAAAAGCTTATGAGTTAAAAGAGAAGATTAAAACATTGTGATTCTATAAATTTGCAAAGGTAAATCCCATGTTTTGTTGTTTACCTTTGTGTTTTATATAAAGGTACTTCTCAGTCTTTATTCAAGAAAGGTAATAGTGCAAGAATACGAGCTCTTTTTATATATTTTGTTACTTGTTTTTGTTGTTTTGAAGTTAAACCTGTAAAACGTCTAGACAGAATTTTACCTTGGTCATTAATGAATTTTCTTAGTAAATCAATATCTTTATAATCCAGGGCTTCATTTGGTTTAATAGGAGAGAATTTTTTATTGTATAAAACCATATAATTTAAAAAAGTTAATGTGTATTGAAAAATTATTTAATCTCTTTAAATTGTCTATGACAATTGCAATTTGGACAGAATTTCTTTAATTCTAAACGGTTAGGTGTATTTCGTTTATTTTTTGAAGTAGTGTATCGGAAAATACCCGCTTTTCTTTTTTGTACATTTTGTAAGTTTCTACACTCACATTCTAAAGTAATTATTATGCGTTTTTCTTTACTTTTGGCCATCTTGTTAATTTTTATTATGCATTAATTTTGAACACATATATTATCTCATACTTATATATCTATGATCAAGTATGATCTTTTTATATCAGTTTTCTATTGTATATACAGAGTATAAATGATATAATGGATCCTGTAATTTATTATAAGTTTGTAAACTTTTAACTTTGGTATATGCCTAAAAATTTATCTGCTCTCAAAAAAACACAGATTTCTTTACGAAACCGTGCTAGAAATAAAATGTCTAAATCTGTAATAAAAACTCTAACAAAAAAATATATTATCAGCTTAAAACAATCGAAAGATATAAACATTTATAAAAGTAACCTAGCTGCTGTCTATCAGAAAATCGATAAAGCTGTCAAGAGAGGTATAATGCATAAGAATACAGCATCTCGTAAAAAATCTTTACTAGCAAAACTTATAAAAACAAATATAACAACATAGTTATTAAATTCAATGTTTAAGTATAGACTGGCTTAGCAGTCTGTCGATAATTAAAAATTAGTATATACATCTTCTACAACTTAAAGTTAAATCATATATTGAACGAGTTTATTATATTGCCACAACTAGGGTATCTTCACTTTAGAGTGTATTTTCATATGATACGAATTTTACAATTTAGTTTTGGAGCTTTTAATGTCACAGGATATAGTTTCTGAGTCTATTTTTCCGGATCTTGCCGAAATTCAAAGAGAAAGCTTTAAGTCTTTTTTATATAATGGTTTAGGCGAAGTTTTAAATTCATTTCCTGTAATTACAGATCCGACAGGTAAATTAGAATTACAGTTTTTTGGTAAAGACTATAAGCTTAAATTTCCACGCTATAGTGTTCGAAAAGCTAAAACTAGAGATAAGACATATAGCGTACAAATATATATACCATCAAAACTTACTAGACGAGATACTGAATTATTAAAAACTAATGAAAATATCGATGGAGTAGATAAACTAGATGTATATGATGAAGATAGAAATAAAAAATATAAAAAGAGGCCTGTTTTCATAGGTGATTTACCTCTTATGACTAATAGAGGGACTTTTGTCATATCTGGTACAGAAAGAATTATAATTAATCAAATAGTAAGAAGTCCTGGAATTTATTATAAACAAGAGCTAGATAAAAATGATAAGCAAATATATAGTGCTAGTCTTATTTCTAATCGTGGTTCATGGTTGAAATTTGAAATTGATTCTAAAAATCAAATTTGGGTTAGGATTGATAAAAACCATAAAGTAAATGCATATGTTTTTTTGAGAGCAATTGGGTTGAGTAGTGAAGATATTAAAAAAAATCTAACTAAATATTCTTTTTTGGTTATAGCATCTTCTATGTATGAAAAAAAAGAATTAGATAAAGAAATAGGTAAATCTTCAGTTGAACAAGTGACCGATGAAGAAGCATTGTTGATAGTCTATGGTAAACTACGTCCTAATGAACCTGCTACAGTTGCAGTTGCTAAGCAAATGTTGTACGCTCGTTTTTTTGATCCTAGAAGGTATGATTTAGGAGAAGTAGGGCGCCATAAAATCAATAAAAAATTAAATCTAAAACTACCTAAAGATTTTAGAGTGCTATCCCCTCAAGATATTTTAGCTGCTATTGATTATTTAATTAATATAAAAGAACAGAATATAGGCACTTTTGATGACATAGATCACCTAGGTAATCGCAGAGTACGTTCAGTTGGTGAATTACTGCAAAATCAAATCCGGTTAGGCCTGAATAGACTAGAAAGAATTATTCGTGAACGTATGATAATTTGTGATTTGGATTCATTAAGTTTATCTAACTTGGTAAATCCTAAGCCATTAATAGCTTCAGTAAGAGAATTTTTTAGTTCAAGCCAATTATCGCAATTTATGGACCAAACAAATCCCTTGTCTGAATTAACCCACAAGCGTAGGATTAGTGCCTTAGGCCCTGGAGGGTTGAATAAAGATCGTGCTGGTTTTGCTGTGAGAGATCTACATCCCAGTCATTATGGTCGTATCTGTCCTATAGAGACTCCAGAGGGGCCTAATGCGGGTTTGATAGGTTCTCTAAGTGTTTATGCGCGGGTAAATAAATATGGTTTTATTGAAACTCCATGTTATAGAGTGAATAATCGTAAAGTTTTAAATCATTTAGCTCCGGTTTATATTACTGCAGATGAGGAAGATATGCTTCTTATAGCTCCGGCTGACATTTTTATAAATGATGATAATTTTATTAAAGAGGATATTATTCCTGCTAGGTATAGGCAAGAATTTATAACGACTACAAGTGATCAAGTAGATTATATAGCTGTTTCTCCTATTCAAGTAATATCTGCTGCCACATCTTTAATACCGTTTTTAGAACATGATGATGCTAATAGGGCGTTGATGGGTTCTAATATGCAGCGACAAGCCGTTCCGTTATTATATCCAGAAAAAGCTATTGTTGGTACAGGGTTAGAAGCCAAAATTGCTAAGGATGCTGGCATGGTTATCACAAGTAGAACATATGGAATAGTTAGTTATGTCTCTGGTACTAAAATAGGGATACAAGATCTAGGTGGTCGTACAATCCATTATAGACTACGAAAGTATTACCGTTCTAATCAGGATACTTGTATTAACCAACGCCCCATAGTATGGCCAGGAGAAACGATTGTAATTGGTCAGACTATCGCTGATGGTGCTTCCACAGATGGCGGAGAAATAGCTCTAGGGCGTAATATTTTAGTAGCTTATATGCCATGGGAAGGCTATAACTATGAGGATGCTCTGTTAATTAGTGAGCGCTTAGTTTATGAAGATTTATACACTTCAATTCATATCGAACGATATGAATTAGAGTGTCGCCAAACTAAGCTGGGACCAGAACAAATTACGAGAGATATACCAAATGTCAGTGAATCTTCTATTAGTTTATTAGATAAAAATGGAATCATTGCTGTAGGTTCTTGGGTTGATGCGGGTGATATATTAGTAGGTAAAGTGACGCCAAAAGGTGAATCTGATCAGCTACCTGAGGGCAAGCTATTGCGAGCTATATTTGGTGAAAAGGCCAGAGATGTAAGAGATACTTCACTTAAGCTTCCTAACGCTGCTAAGGGAAGAGTGGTAAATATCAAAGTATTTAAAAGGCAAAAAGGAGATGAATTACCTCCTGGAACCAATGCAATTATACGTGTATATGTTGCCCAAAAAAGAAAAATTCAAGTAGGTGATAAGATGGCAGGCCGTCATGGGAATAAAGGGATTATATCAAGAATATTGCCCAAGCAAGACATGCCATTTTTGCCAGATGGTACAACAGTTGATATAATTCTAAATCCATTAGGCGTTCCATCTAGAATGAATGTTGGCCAATTATTTGAAGGTTTGCTAGGTTTAGCAGGTTCATATATAGGTAAACGGTTCAAAATTTTACCTTTTGATGAAATGTATGGGGCTGAAGCTTCAAGAGCGTTAGTTAATAATAAGCTTAAACATGCGAGTATACTTAGCAAAAATAAGTGGCTTTTTAATTCTTTACATCCAGGCAAAGTTACTCTATTTGATGGTAGGACTGGAGAAGCATTTGATAACCCAATTACAGTTGGCAAAGCTTATATATTAAAATTGGTTCATTTAGTAGATGATAAAATTCATGCTAGATCAACAGGACCATATTCATTAGTAACTCAACAACCTTTAGGTGGTCGTGCTCAGCATGGTGGTCAAAGATTGGGAGAAATGGAGGTATGGGCTTTAGAAGCATTTGGAGCCGCTTACACTTTACAAGAATTGTTAACAGTTAAATCGGATGATATGCAAGGAAGAAATGAAGCTTTGAATGCAATAGTTAAAGGAAAGCCTATCCCTAAGCCAGGCACGCCCGAATCTTTTAAAGTACTGATGAGAGAATTACAATCATTAGGTCTAGATATAGCTGTCCATAAAGTCGAATTATTTGAAAATGGTGAAAAACAAGGTATGGAGGTTGACTTAATGTCTGATATACAACAATTAAATTTAAATACCAATAACAAGTTTGACCCATTAGACATTTATTCTAATCTTGATATTACTAGAGAATAAGAAATATTTTTGATAATTTTTAATCCATTTAATAATATATAGTTCTATGAGCAAATTTGAACGTCATTTTGATTATGTAAAAATAAGCCTCGCTTCTCCAACTAAAATAAGAAGTTGGGGTGAAAGAACATTGCCTAATGGACAGGTTGTTGGTGAAGTAACCAAGCCCGAGACAATCAATTATAGAACTTTAAAGCCTGAAATGGATGGGCTATTCTGTGAGCGTATTTTCGGGCCTGTTAAAGATTGGGAGTGTCATTGCGGTAAATATAAAAGGTTTAGGTACAAAGGTGTTGTATGTGAAAGGTGTGGTGTTGAAGTTACAGAATCAAAGGTTAGAAGACACCGCATGGCTTATATTGAGCTGGCAGCTCCAGTAACTCATGTTTGGTATTTAAAAGGGAGTACAAGCTATATTGCTTTGGCTCTGGATTTAACCGTTAAAGAAATTGAAAAAATAGTCTATTTTCATTCATATGTTGTTATTAATCCTGGGGATTATAATGATTTACATTATAAACAATTATTAGAAGGGTATGAATGGAGAGCTTTAGAAGATAAGTTATATCCACAATCTTCTAATCTTTTTGGTATTGAAGTTGGTATAGGTGCGGAAGCTATTTATGTACTCCTGAAAAATCTTGATTTACTAGCTACAGTGGAGATTTTACGTGAGGAAGCATTGAAACCTCCTAAAGTTTCTAAAAATCCTTCCCCTAAATTTAATAAAAAAATGAAACGATTGCGTTTGTTAGAAAATTTTATATCTACAGGTGCTGATCCTGCATGGATGGTATTTTCAGTAATTCCTGTAATACCACCTGATCTTAGACCAATGGTACAATTAGATGGAGGTAGATTTGCTACAGCTGATTTAAATGAATTTTATCGTCGAATTATTAATCGTAACAATAGGTTAGCACGATTAAAAGCAATACTAGCACCAGAAATAATTGTAAGAAATGAAAAGAGAATGCTTCAAGAGGCTGTAGATTCTTTAATGGATAATGGACGCCGAGGTAGGACTGTTGTTGGTGCTAATAACCGGCCATTGAAATCTTTATCGGATATTATAGAAGGAAAACAAGGAAGATTTCGTCAAAATTTACTAGGTAAACGTGTTGACTATTCTGGTCGTTCAGTTATTGTGGTAGGACCTAGCTTGAAATTACATCAATGTGGTTTACCTAGAGAAATGGCATTAGAGTTATTTCAACCTTTTGTAATCCATCGCTTAATTCTACAAGGATTAGTAAATAATATCAAAGCGGCAAAAAAAATTATTCAAAAAAATGAAACAGTCGTATGGAATGTTTTAGAAGAAGTTATATACGGTCATCCAATTTTATTAAATAGAGCTCCTACTTTACATAGATTGGGTATCCAAGCTTTCGAACCTATTTTAGTTGAAGGTAGAGCTATTAAACTCCATCCTTTAGTCTGTCCTGCTTTTAATGCAGATTTTGATGGTGATCAAATGGCTGTACACGTACCTTTGTCTTTAGAGGCGCAAGCAGAAGCACGTTTACTCATGCTAGCACCACATAATTTTTTATCTCCTGCTACAGGTCAACCTATTTTAATGCCAAGCCAAGACATGGTTCTTGGTTGTTATTATCTGACGGCAAATAATCCTGCTGCCACAATAGGAGAAGGACAATACTTTGCTGGTTTACAAGATGTGTTAATGGCTTATGAGCAGAAACAAATAGCTTTGCATGCATTGATTTGGGTTAGATTTAAAGGTAGGGTAGACAATAGTCATGAACAAGAGTTGATTAAAGAAGTCATTCATCCAGATAATAGTAAAACTAGTATATATAGTAATACAATTATTAAGTATGATCAAAATGGTCAATATGTAGCACAATATATTCGTACTACACCGGGTCGTATTTTATTCCATAAAGTAGTGAAAGAATCTCTAATTGATTAGTTATGAGGTTTTGATCTATAAGATAATTTATCAACATGTATTAATTATAACTAATGAAAAGAAATATTTTAGAACCAGCTTTTTCAAACAAAATCATAGATAAAGCTCAATTGAAGCAATACATAGTTTGGGCTTTTAGAAATTATGGTATTGCTCGTGCAGCAAATATGGCTGATAGGCTGAAAGACTTAGGTTTTTATTATGCCACTAAAGCTGGTATCTCTTTAAGTCTCGAAGATTTACGTATCCCTCCGATTAAACAACAGTTATTAGATATGACTTTACAATCTATAGCTAATGCTGATAATCGTTATAAGAGAGGAGAAATTACAGCTGTAGAGAGATTTCAAAAAGTAATTGATACTTGGAATAATGCTAGTGAAACTTTAAAACAAGAAGTAGTCAAATATTTTAAAAATACTGATCCATTGAATTCCATATATATGATGGCTTTTTCCGGTGCGAGAGCAAATATTTCTCAAGTCAGACAATTGGTGGGTATGCGAGGTCTTATGTCTGACCCGCAGGGTCAAATAATTGATTTACCTATATACAGTAATTTTAGAGAAGGCTTGACAGTCAATGATTATTTTATTTCTTCATACGGTGCAAGAAAAGGATTGGTTGATACTGCTTTACGAACGGCTGATTCAGGATATCTTACTCGTAGATTAGTTGATGTTGCTCAAGATGTAATTATTAGAGAATTCAATTGTAAGACTTCAAAAGGTATACTATTAGAGGAAATGGTAGATAACCAAAAAGTTTTAATTAGTCTTAAGCAAAGCTTATTAGGTAGAGTGCTTGCAGAAGATATTTGGGATTTACATTCTAATAGTATAATTGCTCATTCGGGAGAAGATATTCAGCCTATTTTAGCGGAAAAAATTATCAATCTCGGTATTAAAAGTGTATTGGTTAGATCACCCATTACTTGTGATGGTATTAGGTCAGTATGTCAATCATGTTATGGTTGGAATTTGGCTCACGGTAAAATGGTTGATCTCGGTGAGGCTGTTGGTATAATTGCTGCCCAATCTATTGGTGAGCCAGGTACACAGTTAACTATGAGAACTTTTCATACAGGAGGTGTATTTACAGGAGAACTTGCTCAAACAATATTAAGTCCGATAGATGGCGAATTAAAGTATCCAAATAATATGCTTCTTTCTAGTACTAGAACCCGCCATGGTGATTCAGCAATGCTTGTTATGTCTGATTGTAAGCTGATTTTACTAACGGCAGACAATTCGACTATATATATTTCTTTAATTAAAGGATCACTGCTTTTAGTGAAAAATAAGTCTTTAATAAAAAAAGGTGATATTATTGCTGAGTATCCATTAAGTAATCGTATAGTCACCGAAAGAGCTCAAAAAGCGATATTAGCTGATATATCCGGCAGTATATATCTAACTCACTCTAGTAATCATGAAAAAAAGAATAATTTACGTTCTACTACTGATGGTGAGGTTATTTGGGTATTGTCAGGCAAAGTACATAATATTCCTGATGATGCAGAATTAATGATATCTGAAAAGCAAGTTATTCATGAAAACAGTTTATTAGCTAGGACACAAGTTATAAGTCGTTATAATGGTCGTGTTTCTATAATTAATACGGATTCTTCAAATCTAGGTCAACAAATTTCGATAATAACTTCATCTAAAACTTTTACAGATCTTAAGGTTTTTTCTGAGATTAATGATGGATGTACTAATTATACTTTACAAGCATCAAATCAAGATAAATTTATTCTTACTATAGCTCCTCAGCAGAAGATAGTTGATGAGCAAATAGTTGCCAGCCTTGTATCAGATATGTACACTACTAAGACAGGTGGAATTATTAAGTATTTAGATTTATCTATATCTAACAAAAACACAAAAGAGAATAAGGATGATTACCGTATTATAGGTTCAGGTTATATACTATGGATACCTGAGGAAACTTATGAAATCAATAAAGATATATCCCTATTGTTGGTTAAGCATGGTCAGTTTGTTGAATCTGGTACCGAAATTATCAAGAATCTTTTTGCTAATAATTCGGGAATTCTTGAAGTAATTCATAAAGATGGAATTATAAGAGAGATAATAATCAAGCCAGGTAAAATGTATTTACTGGACAATCAAGATATGCATCAAAATCCAGGAAAATATCGTGGCTTCCTGAAGCCAGGGCAAGAGGTGGTTAATGGAATAACCACTCATAAATTAGTCTATTGGGAGTATCTTAGAGTTGATAATAAAAATTATATACTTATTCGTCCAGTTATTGTATATTCTATCATCGATAAAAAGTTAGAATTTAACTATTCAGATGATTCATTTGCAATTGATACTTTTAATCTAGAATTGGTCAGAAGAACATATTTTAGAGATGGAGAAAGAGTAAAATCGGTTTCTGGCATTAATTTAGTCAGAACATATTTAGTTGCAAAGTTAAAGCCGGAAGCTAGAAGCTTAAAGTGCACGATCGATTTTATTAGAAGCTCTTTTAATTCATCTTCAATTCTTCTGCGGTTCAGTACATATGACAGTTTATCAATTAAAGATTCCTTTACATCTACCGATCACAATATTTATGCTCAAACACGTTTACTGGTTGAAAATCAACAAGAAGTTATAAGCGGATCTGTTATTGGACAAACAGAAATTTTTTCATCTAGTGAAGGAAAAATTGAATACATACAAAATGATCAGTCATCTAATCGTCGTATTTTGATTGTTAATGCCTCTGATAAGAGAACATTTTTTATTGCCAATAATCAGTCTATTAAACTTCGTATAAATGACTGGGTTTATGCTGGCGATCAAATTGCTACTGACGTTGTGACTTATGATTCAGGTCAAGTAGTTGCAATTAGAGATAATCAGATTACTATTAGGATAGGGCAACCTTACTTGATCTCTCGTGGTTCTTTTTTGCATATACAACATAATGCGTTAGTACAAAGAGGAGAGAATGTAGCAACTTTAATTTTTGAAAGAGCTAAAACCGGTGATATTGTACAAGGATTACCTAGAATAGAAGAAATACTTGAAGCTCGTAAAAAAGCAGATAGTTCTTTTAATCCCCATATAATGCTAGAAACAAAATTTCGTTCATATTTAAATAAAGGTTTAAGCTTGTATGATTCTACAAGATTAAGTTTATTGGATGTACAGTTGTTTTTGGTTAAGGAGATCCAGTTGGTATATCAATCTCAAGCTGTTGATATTTCAGATAAGCATATTGAGATAATTGTGAGACAAATGACATCAAAAGTTAAGATAGAGAATGGTGGGGATACTGATTATTTACCTGGTGAAATGATTGAGCTACAAAAAATAGAATTTATTAATAAATCATTGGAAGTCATGAATAAACAGCCAGCATCTTATCATCCCATTTTATTAGGTATTACAAAGGCATCACTGAATACGGAAAGCTTCATTTCCGCGGCTAGCTTTCAAGAAACGACAAAAGTATTAACAGAAGCAGCTATCTCTGGGAAATTAGATTGGCTGAGAGGGTTGAAAGAAAATGTTATTATAGGACGCTTAATACCGGCAGGAACGGGTTTTAATATTTATAATAATTCACTCTTAAATAATGCCGATATTCCTAATGAAAACAATTCATTGAATACATTCAAGATATCATCACCATCTAATTCATCTGATTTTGAAGATATTATTCTAGATGACAGAATTGCGCGTAGTTATCCAATAAATTTTGAATCCAGTTCGAAAACAATATGATTCTTAGGTCATAGATCTATATCTTAAATATAGTTACAGATGACTTTCTGTTATGTTATTATTTTATCATTAAATGAATTATTAGTTTCATTTACTAGATAGATTATTTCAATTTTTATATATTTTTATTATTTTATTATATACAAATTATTATTATGGCTGTTATTTCATTGCCCGAGTTACTAGAAGCAGGTGTGCACTTTGGTCACCAATCTAGAAGGTGGAATCCTAAAATGTTTCCTTATATATATACAGAACGTAATGGTATACATATAATTGATTTAGTTCAGACAGCTCAATTGTTAACTGAAGCTTACGAATTTGTAAAAAATTCTGCTCAGGAAGGCAAAAAGTTTTTATTTTTAGGTACTAAAAGACAGGCAGCTGGGATTATTGAATCTGAAGCATTGCGTTCTAATTCATATTATGTTAATCAGAGATGGTTAGGGGGCATGTTGACTAATTGGGTTACTATAAAATCCAGAGTGGAAAGACTTAAAGTATTGGAGCAACAAGAGATATCTGGTGTATTAGAACAGTTACCCAAAAAAGAAGCTTCTGTAATTCGTCGAGAGTTAGAAAAATTACGAAAGCATTTAGATGGTATTAAGTATATGAAAAAGTTGCCAGATTTAGTCATAATTGTAGATCAAAAAAGAGAAACTACAGCTATTCAAGAATGTATTAAGTTAGGCATTCCTACAATCTGTATACTTGATACTAATTGCAATCCAGAAATTATAGATATTCCTATTCCAGCTAATGATGATGCTATTAAGTCAATCCACTTAGTAATTAGTAAAATAGCAGATGCTATATTAGAAGGTCAAAATCTTTAATTCAAGTAGAAAATAAAAGAATAATCAATTTGCTAATAATCAAGAGAGAAAGATATGCCCATACAAATTTCTGCGCAGCACGTTAAAGCATTAAGAGATAAAACCGGTGCTGGAATGATGGATTGCAAGAAAGCTTTGCAAGCTTCAGAAGGTAATATAGAGATTGCAATAGAAAATTTAAGAAAGAAGGGATTAGCTTCCGCTGATAAAAAGTCTTCAAGGATAGCCACGGAAGGCATTATTGAAAGTTATATACATGCAGGTGCTAGAATAGGTGTAATAGTTGAATTAAATTGTGAAACAGATTTTGTCGCTAGACGTTCAGAATTTCAAAAATTAGCAAAAGATATAGCAATGCAAATAGCTGCTTGTGAATTCGTTTCATATGTATCAACAACAGATATTCCCCAAAGCTTGATAGATATGGAACTAAGAATTGAATCTGCTAAAGAAGATTTAAAAAACAAACCCCAAGAAATTAAGAATAAAATTGTATCAGGTAGGGTCGAAAAAAATTTAAAAACAAAAGCTCTAATGAATCAGTTATTTATTAGAAATCAGGATATGTCTATTGAAGAATTAGTAAAACAACATATTGCATTACTTGGTGAAAATATAATCATTCGCCGTTTCCAAAAATTCATATTAGGAGAAGGGCTAGAGAAAAAAAGAGGTGATTTTTCTTCAGAAGTTGCAGATGCTTTAAAAACATAGCTATTTACAATTAGCATAATAAAATTGATGGATGAATTTGATTGAAATATTAGTAATAATGTTAAATAATATCGAGATGCATATATAATTAATTATAGTAGTATTTTTCTTTAAAATACAACATGTTGAAAGGCCAGCATAATTATGGCCATCTAATAATCTTTTATTTATAGTTAATATCATTTGTACTACCAATTAGAATCATTATTTCTATGTATCAAAAAGAAATAGAAGAAATATCTTCATTTATAGCAATCTCTGCTGTCGAAGTAGGCAAACATTTATACTGGGCTATAGGTGGTTATAAAATTCATGGGCAAGTTTTTATTGTATCTTGGTTAGTTATAGCTACACTATTAATTTTGGCTTTTACTGGTACTAGAAATTTAGATCGAATACCAAAAAAAATGCAAAATTTTATGGAATTCATATTAGAATTCTTGCAAGATATTGCTAAAAACCAAATAGGTGAACATGAATATAGACCATGGGTTCCTTATATTGCAACCATATTTTTATTTATTTTGGGTAGTAATTGGGCAGGAGCTTTAATACCATGGAAGCTAATAGTATTACCTGAAGGTGAATTAGCTGCACCTACTAATGATATTAATACGACAGTAGCTTTATCATTATTAACATCGTCAGCATACTTTTATGCAGGTTTAAGTAAAAATGGCTTAGGTTATTTTGGAAGATATATTGAGCCTACTCCAGTATTATTACCAATTAATATCTTGGAAGATTTTACAAAGCCTTTATCATTAAGTTTCCGTTTATTTGGTAACATATTAGCAGATGAGCTGGTAGTATCTGTATTTACTCTTTTAGTACCTATATTAATTCCATTGCCTGTTATGATATTGGGATTGTTTGCCAGTTCTATACAAGCATTGATTTTCTCAACTTTATCTGCTGCTTATATAGGTGAAGCCATGGAAGGCCATGGAGAACACTAATAGTTCGGTATATATTAATCTTATCCATTCAATTTTAGAATTGCAATTGGGTAACATAATTCAATTAATTTAGACTACTTTTATAGTAAAATGTTAAAAGTATAACTACACGAAATCTGTTAATTTTCTATATATTTTATTTGAATTAACAATATAATTATGGATTCTATTATTTCTGCTGCATCTGTAATAGCTGCTGGTTTAGCTGTTGGCTTAGCTGCAATTGGTCCCGGTATTGGTCAAGGAAGTGCAGCTGCTAATGCAGTTGAAGGTATCGCAAGACAACCAGAAGTTGAAGGTAAAATTAGAGGTACTCTTTTGTTGAGTTTAGCTTTTATGGAATCTCTAACGATTTATGGTCTAGTAGTAGCTTTATCTTTATTATTTGCTAATCCTTATACGGGTTAAAATAATATTTACGCTTAGTTTTTTGATGATATAAAATCACTAAAAACTAAGCGTTTTAAAGATTTGTGGTTGTCAAATAAATCTTATTTTAAATTTAATTTTGAATGAACGATGATAAACTTATCACCTTTGGTTGCTTTGCAAGCATCAAGTACAGAAGTTGAGGGAGGTCTATTTGATTTTAATGCTACTTTGCCTCTAATGGTATTACAATTTCTTGCTTTGACAGTTATACTAAATGCTTTATTTTATAAGCCTGTAAGTAATGTGTTGGATGAAAGAGATGAATACATACGTAATAGTCTTACCACCGCATCGGCTTATTTATTAAAAGCAAATGAGTTAACAAAGAAGTATGAACAAGAATTGGCAGAATCAAGAAAAAAAGCGCAAGATATTATAAAAAAATCTCAGCAAGGAGCACAGCAAATAGTTTCAGTTAAGATTAAGGAAGCTCAATTAGATGCAGAAAAATTAGTTACCGAGGCTTACGATCAGCTAAATATTCAAAAAGAACAAGCTTTGAAAACCTTAGAAACTCAGGTAGATAACTTGAGTGATCAAATTAAGCTAAAGTTATTAGGTAATTAAATCCATGTTTAAATTGATTTCAATAATTGTATTATTATAGCTTAGGAGATGTAACATGGATTATCTTAATCAAATATTTAGTATTTTTGCTGCGTATCATGAACAACAGGGTCTTAGATTTAATTCAAATTTCTTAGAAGCGAATGTGATTAATATAGCTCTTTTGTTATTTGGTCTCATCTATGTTCTAAAACAGTTTTTAGGTTCTATATTAGTAGCTAGGCAGGAGAAAGTCTTGTCGGCTATACAAGAATCAGAAGAACGTTTACAGCAAGCTAATATTAGATTAGCAGAATCTGAAAAACAATTAGCTCAGACTCAAATAGTTATTAATCAAATTATTCAAGAGGCTGAATCAATAGCACAAAAAGTACGCCAATCTATCTTAGATCAGGGAAAATCCGATATAGAAAGACTAACGATTGCAAGTAAGGCTAGTATATCAACAGCTGAAAGTCAAGTTAGACAGCAAATACAGCAGCAAATTACTGCTTTAGCTATAAGTAAAGTTACTTTACAGTTGCAGAATCAAGTTACCTCTGCTATGCAAGCAACAATTATAGATTCTAATATCGCACAGCTTGGAGAATAAATAAATTATGAGTAGTCAAAGTGTATCTAAAGTAGCTCTACCTTATGCAGAAGCACTTTTAGAATCGGTGCAGGAAGCAAATTTGGTAGAGCAAACGAATCAAGATTTATCTTTAATTTCTACGATATTATTAGAATCAATAGATTTAAAAGTATTCTTAAATAATCCATTAATTGCCTCTATAGCAAAAAAAAGTGTGTTAAATGAACTACTGGGCAATCAAGTTAATGATTATGTCTTGAAATTTTTGTTGGTATTGATTGATCGTCGTAGAATTTCTTTACTAAATGTTATTATTGAAAAGTATTTAGAACTAGCATATAATTTAGAGTCTACTATAATAGCAGAAATTTCCACAGCTATAATGTTGACAGAATTGCAACAACAGGCTCTTATTGAAAAGCTGAAAAATATAACACAAAGTAAGAATGTAAAACTCGTTGTGCAAGTCAATCCTAGCTTGATAGCTGGGTTTATCGTGCAAATTGGATCTAAGGTAATAGATACTAGTTTATCTGGCAAATTAAAGCAGATGGCTTTCTATCTTAATTCCATGTAAACAAACAGAATAAATAAGTAATACATTATATATTTTAAAGACTAACAATATGGTAGATATTAGACCAGACGAAATAAGTAATATTATAAGGCAGCAAATTGATAAGTATGATCAAGAAGTTCAAGTTGCCAATGTTGGTACTGTTTTGCAAGTTGGTGATGGTATCGCTCGTGTTTATGGGCTAGATGATGTCATGGCAGGCGAACTATTAGAATTTGAAGATCAAACAATTGGTATAGCTTTAAATCTAGAAGCTGATAATGTGGGCGTTGTTTTAATGGGAGATGGCCGAGATATTTTAGAAGGAAGCTCAGTAAAAGCAACAGGGAAAATTGCGCAAATCCCTGTTGGTGAAGAATTTCTAGGTAGAGTTGTAGATCCTTTAGCTAGACCAATAGACGCAAAGGGTTCGCCTAGTACAATGACAACTAGATTAATAGAATCATATGCTCCCGGTATTATAGGAAGACAATCTGTATGTGAACCTTTACAGACAGGTATTACAGCCATTGATTCTATGATCCCTATTGGTAGAGGACAGAGAGAGTTAATTATAGGGGATCGACAGACAGGTAAAACAGCAGTTGCTTTAGATACAATTATTAATCAAAAAGGGCAAGATGTTATTTGTATATATGTTGCAATTGGTCAAAAAGCTTCTTCTGTAGCGCAAGTAGTGTCTTCTTTAGAGGAAAAAGGGGCTTTAGATTACACTATTATTGTAGCTGCTAATGCTGATGATCCAGCAACTTTGCAGTATATTGCACCATATACTGGAGCGGCTCTAGCAGAATATTTTATGTATAATGGTAAAGCAACATTGGTCATATATGATGATTTAACTAAGCAAGCTCAGGCCTATCGACAAATGTCTTTATTACTACGTAGACCGCCTGGTCGAGAAGCATACCCAGGAGATGTATTTTATTTACATTCTAGACTTTTAGAAAGAGCAGCTAAATTAAATGCAGATTTAGGTGGTGGTAGTATGACTGCTTTGCCAATAATTGAAACACAAGCAGGTGATGTTTCAGCATACATTCCTACTAATGTAATCTCGATTACAGATGGGCAAATTTTCTTATCTGGTGATTTATTTAATTCTGGTATTAGACCTGCTATTAATGTCGGTATATCTGTTTCTCGTGTAGGTTCCGCTGCTCAAATCAAAGCTATGAAACAAGTAGCTGGTAAATTGAAATTGGAGCTTGCACAATTTGCGGAATTAGAAGCTTTTTCTCAGTTTGCGTCGGATTTAGATAAAGCAACACAGAATCAGTTGGCAAGAGGACAAAGGTTGAGAGAAATACTAAAACAAGCACAAAATTCACCTATTCCTGTCGAAGAACAAACAGCTGTTATATATACAGGTATAAACGGATATTTAGATGATATTGACTTATCACAAGTTAAAGATTTTGTTACAGCTTTAAGGGATGATTTACGTAATTCTAAGCCGGAGTTTGGTGAAAGTATTCGAAGTACCAAAAAATTAAACCCAGAAGCAGAAGAATTATTGAAAAAGTCCATTGAAGATGTTAAACAGGCATTTTCTGTGTAAGTAAACTACAAATTTAAAGTTGTTTAATTATATTATTTATTAGGATAGCCTGAATATGCAATCTTTGTATTGTTATCTGCTATCCTGATTTTTCTCAAACAATATAAAAGTTAATTGTTATTATTTAAATCACTGTATTAATTAATTTACATTCTATTATATAAAAAAATCTATTTTGAATTATTATCAATTGTTTTGCACTTATAACAATAATGCTAAGTTATATATTCATATCCATATTGTTCTAATTTTTTTGCCAGATTTGCATCTCCTGTATATACTATCTTGCCATTATGCATAATATGTATATAATCAGGAATAATATAATTAAGTAGTCTTTGATAATGAGTAATTAAGATAATTGCATTATCATCTTTTTTTAATTCATTAATACGGTTTGAAATTATTTTTAAAGCGTCAATATCGAGTCCTGAATCAGTCTCATCTAAAATAGATAATTTGCTTTCAAGCAAAGCCATTTGCAATATTTCATTTTTTTTCTTTTCTCCTCCAGAAAATCCTTCATTGACATTACGGGTAAGAAATGTTGAATCCATATCAATGAATTTTGTTTTTTGATTAATAAGATCAAAGAATGCTAGAGGATCCAATTCAAGTTGTTGTTTTGCTCTTCTTTGGGAGTTGTATGCGAGTCTTAAAAAGTCTGCGTTACTTACACCGGGTATTTCTACAGGATATTGAAAACCTAAAAATAATCCTTTATGTGATCTATTTTCAGGATCATCGTTATTAATTTTTTCTCCATTGAATATGATGTCCCCTTGAGTTATTGTATAATTTGGATGTCCAGCAATAACTTTAGCTAAAGTACTCTTTCCTGAGCCATTTTTGCCCATGATAGCATGTACTTCACCTACATTGACCGATAAATTGACACCTTGAATAATAGGTGTATTATCTATGCTCGCATATAAATTCTTGATGTTTAATATGTTTTCATTAGTCATATATATTTACCCAACTGTTCCTTCTAATTTTAAATTTAACAATCTATCTGCTTCCATAGCAAATTCCATTGGTAATTCGTTAAGCACTTCTTTGCAAAAGCCACCAATCATTAAACAAATAGCTTCTTCAATATTTATACCTCGTTGTAAAAAATAAAAAATTTGTTCTTCACCTATTTTTGAAGTTGAAGCTTCATGTTCGATTTTTGCAGATGAATGTTGTACTTGTATATAAGGAAAAGTGTTTGCTTTGGATTTGCTACCTATTAATAATGAATCACACTGTGAATGGTTTCTGGCATACTGTGCTTTTGGTCCAACTTTGACTAAGCCTCTATAACTATTAACAGAATGTCCAGCCGATATTCCTTTAGATAAAATTGTACTACGAGTATTTTTACCAATATGAATCATTTTACTACCTGTATCTGCTTGCTGGTAATTATTCGTTAGGGCTATAGATGAAAATTCTCCAATTGAATTATCTCCAGCTAAAATGCAGCTCGGATATTTCCATGTGATAGCGGATCCAGTTTCTACTTGAGTCCATAATATTTTTGAATTTTTTCCTAGGCATAATCCTCTTTTAGTGACAAAATTATATACGCCTCCATTTCCTCTTGTATCACCTGAGTACCAATTTTGGACGGTAGAATATTTAATGGTTGCATTTTTAAGCGCAATTAATTCTACTACAGCAGCATGTAATTGATTATTGCTAAATTGTGGTGCTGTGCAACCTTCTAAATAGCTTACATAACTATTTTCATCTGCTATAATTAACGTTCTTTCAAATTGGCCTGATTCTTTATTATTTATTCGAAAATAAGTTGATAGTTCAAGAGGACAATGAGTATTAGGAGGGATATAGCAAAAAGAACCATCACTGAAAACAGCTGAGTTAAGAGCTGCAAAATAATTGTCTCCTATTGGTACAACTGAGCCTAAGTACTTTTTCACCAAATCTGGATATTTTTGAATAGCCTCTGTCATTGAGCAAAAAATTACCCCTACTTCAGATAATTCTTTCTTAAATGTAGTTGCAATAGACACACTATCAAAGACAGCATCAACTGCTACATTACTCAATCTTTTTTGTTCATTTAGACTAATTCCCAACTTTTCAAATGTTTTTAGGATTTCGGGATCGACTTCATCTAAGCTTTTAAGTTGTTTTTTATATTTAGGTTCAGAATAATAGATAATATTATCATAATTAATTTTTTTATATTGTAAATGGCTCCAGTTTGGCTCTTTCATTTTTTGCCATTTTTTATATGCTTTTAGTCGGAAATCCATTAAATATTTTGGTTCTTTTTTGTGCTCTGAAATTTGTTGAACTATTTCTTGTTTTAAGCCCCTTGGAAAATTCTCTGAATCAATATTCGTATGAAATCCATATTTATATGGCTGATTAATTAATTGATTTAGGCTTGCATTAGAAGTATTCATATTTGCTTCATTTACCATAATTAAATAGTTAAGAATTTTTATTTACTTATATACATATACTAAATTACATCATAATATCAAAGTCAAAATAAATCTGTAGTATATTTATATATACATTGATGCATTATTCATTTCAATATATCCATTATTGAATTCTCTAACATACAATACGGAAGATAATTGATATATCTCATCTTTAAGATTGCTTAAAAATTGAGCTATAATATAATAACTAATCGATAACTTATTCGTAAATACTATGGGTTTTATATTTCTTAGTTTTATTGATGTATACATAATATAGACATGTCTCATCATTTGTTCTAAAAACTGACTGGCAAAGAAGGATATGAAAATTGTTCTTTTCATATAATAATTATCTATTTTTATATATGTACATATTGATAAGATGATATCTTCATACATTGTTGTTAATAATAAGGTTTTTATTACAATCGAATGCAATATGGAAATTATTCCTAGTTTTATTATAAAAGAAGGTGCTTCCAATTGAAATAGAGTTTTATTATAAATAGATATGAGTCTTTTTAGAAGTTTGTGTTTTATGAAGGAAGCTTGAGTTTTATGAGGAAAATTTATCTGTATTTTTCTATAAATGTCATAATTTGAGTTATTGAAATTGTAAGGTAGTAAGGACAAAGTCGTCGTGATTAAGATGCTATAGCAATTGTGATAATGATTCTCATGAAATTTTAATGTTGTAATAATTATAAAACCAGCTAATAGGATCGTTATGAGATGCAGTAAAGTAAAGTAAGGTATAAAACTTAAGAAAGAAAAAGTAATCAAAAGTTTATATGAAGTTTGCTTTTTATGTAACCATGTATTGGGTGAATAGATATAAGCATTCGAAAAAGAAAATTTGATAAAATTCATGATAAATATGATTTTTTTTGAAAAAAGATTGCCTTTGTTGTCTTAATTATGTATATATATAATAGGGTAGATGGCGAAATTGGTATACGCATCACACTCAAAATGTGACAACTTCGGTTTTGAGGGTTCAAATCCCTCTCTACCCATAATATAAAATTCCAAATTAATATAAAAATAATATGAGTTTACTCGTTTTAGGAGGCACAGGAGCTCTGGGCCGCCAAATTGTTAGAAGAGCCTTAGATGAAGGTTTTCAAGTAAAGTGTTTTGTTAGAAATTTTCGTAAGGCTGCCTTTTTGAAAGAATGGGGTGCTGAATTAGTATACGGAGATTTAAAACTCCCAGAAACTATACCTCCAACTTTGTTAGGTATAACAGCAATTATAGATGCATCTACAGCTCGACCATTAGATTTATATAATGCAAATCGAATAGATCTTTATGGCAAATATATATTGATTAAATCTGCTACAAAAGCAAGGGTTAAAAGGTATATATTTTTTTCTATTCTCAATGCACATAAATATCCAGATATACCATTAATGAATTTAAAGTTAAAGATAGAGCGTTATTTAAAATATTCAGAGATGGATTATACTATCTTTAATTTATCAGGCTTTTTCCAAGGTTTAATAGGTCAGTATGCTTTACCTATTTTAGATAAAAAATCTGTATGGATAACAGGGGATTCTACATTCATTGCTTATATAGATACTCAAGACATAGCAAAATTTACAATTAAAAGTTTGTCTATTTCAAAAGCAAAGAACGCGGTTTTACCTATTGTAGGTAATAAATCTTGGAATTCTTTGCAAATTATTGAATTGTGCGAAAAACTATCTGGCCAAAAATCAAAAATATCTAAAATTCCGATATCTATACTTAGGTTTGCTCGTGAATTTACTAATTTTTTTCAATGGAGTTGGAATATTTCTGAAAGATTAGCTTTCGCAGAAATTTTAACTAAAAGTGATAATTTTAGTACATCAATGGATGAGGTCTATGACATATTACAAATTTCAAAGCAAGATATAGGCACATTAGAATTATATTTTCAAGAATACTTTGATAAAATTATGAAAAAAATTAAAGATATTAATTATCAACAAGCTGTTAAAACAAGTAAGACAAGTCAAGTGCAAGAGACTGAATTTTAGATTATCTAATTAATATATTTTCAAAGAAAGTTATGAATTTTTATACTTGTACGGTAAAAATCATCAAAGAACCTAAATGGTTGCGATTAAATAATGCAGCTTTATCTAAGCTTGTTTTAGCTAAACCAATCAAGAAAGCCAATAATGCTTATCATGTTATAGTAGCCACTGCAAAGAGAGAAGTTGCACAATTAATTTTTGATCATTATAAAAAACACGATACGATTATTGTTCAAGGCTATATTTATATTAAAAAAGACAAAATACAATTAAAAAATAATATGACAAAACACAAAATGAAGAAAACTTTAGTGATGAAGATACAAAAAATTTATGCATTATCAACTTTACCTCAATAAACTTATTTATTTTTTTAAGTAAAGTGTTAAGTTCATCGATTTTTCCTATACAATTAAAATATTTATAAATGATTTTTTTTAATTTATTTAATACAATATCATAAGGATGATTTTTATGTTTACACTGAAAATATTTGTATATACAACTGTGATCTTTTTTATTTCTTTATTCTTTTTTGGTTTTTTATCGAATGATCCCTCAAGAAACCCGAATAGAAAAGATCTAGAGTAGCTATTAATAATAAAACAATAATAACACTTTATGTGGTATTATTGTTTAAATAATGCTGGAGTCTTAATATTGGAAGAAAAAGAAATAGCCATATATTTATCTGATTTTTTAAGTAATGACACGTTCGTTGTAAATGTTTCATTTATAGCATATATATATTCTATATATTCTATGTTCGCTGCTTTATATTCAATCTTTAAGCAGTCATGTTTATATATTGAGTATTTATAGTTATCTAAGTTTTTATTGCTATGTTGTGTAATGAAGCCTAAATTATCTTGATTAGTTGGACTGAAATTATAATAATCTTTTTTATTATTATTGGTATCGTAGAATTCTAAACAATTTAACTCGCCAGCATTAGAATTATTTCTTAAGGTTTTGTTTTTTTTAATCACATAATTAAATTGATTACAGCAAATTTGATTTGTTTTTAAATAGTATGTTGTTTTTTGAGATATCCAACTTCCTTCCATAGCTTTCAAAAACTTATTTATTTTAAACTTCATATTCTATTCATATTTGTTAATTTTTACTCATTGTACTTTGAATCCGTACGCAATCTTAGGAAATATTCACCTTTGTTATCAATAGAGTACTCTAATTTTATATCAGGTAATTTTTTAATAGGTATATAAAATTTTATACCTGACCCAATTTGAATATTGTATTTATATATATTATTTATAGCTTTTATATAAGGTTTATGTTGTTTCTGGTTATCTAAATAATCAATATGATTAAAGAAAAAATATATAGATAAATGTTTAATTTTTGATATATGGTATTCTATATTCAGTATATGAAAACAAGAAGATCCAGATTTTTTTTGTGGGTTTTCCTTAATGAAAAGATTATTTACTTGATTATATGAACTATAAAAAATAGGCTCATATCTATGTGAATTAATTGAGAATTGGCATTCCGCAAATATTATGAAAAGATGGTAATAAATATCTTTACCAATTTTAGGTAGTTTAAATACTTGCATATATTGAATTTTTATATTTTGATTTAAGTATACTAGTTTATGCCAGTTATTATTATGATTTGTTTTAATATATGTTAATAGTTTGGAATATATTTTGATGAATTGCCCATTTTGTAGCCGGTTCCAATTATAAAAGTTATTGTGTTTAATTGATATTTGTAAATATATTAATTGATACTTAATAGATTTCAACAGCTTGCTTATGTCAATAAAACCAATCCCTCTGAATGATTTTTGCTGTCTACAGGTATTCAATTGATAGTCTTTTATGCACAAATTAATTTGAATAAGTTTGTTATATATATACCAACCCTTGTGTAGCATGCTTATACTATTTAATAAATTATATTGTATCGAAAATATATATCTATATAAGTAAGCCAATAAATCTGATTTTTGGTTAATACTTAATCCATTTAAGTGCAATACAATAAAAGGGTAACATAAGTAGTTCTTAATTATTTTATTATTTAAGTTCATTTTTAAATGACTAAATGTTTTGTTTTGTTCTTTTTTATATATGTACGGATGAGAAAAGTTTATACCTAACTGAGCGTGATTGTTCAGTATTGCAAAATCAGTAAAAAAACTGTGTATTCTATTATTGCGGTAGAAAGATTTATATCTATAGCTTAGAGCTTGATCTATCTGAATTATTGAAGAAAATATATGAGATTTTCGAGTATATAAAGTCTGTCGGCTGAAAAATTTAAAGCGAGTTAAATATTCACTTAGTAAATTATATATTCGTTTATAATTGGAGTAATTATTAAGAATGGAACTATAATTATAAGAATATGCTATATTATTTTTACATATGTCATATTTAATAATCACTATAAATTCTGTTTTATCACGTTTTATTATATAATTACAATTTTGAATGAGATGTAAGTTTATTAAATGTTTGATTCCTCTTTCTATCCTATTTATATTTAGAATACTGCCCGAATATATACCGAGTTCTTGTTTAATTAATGAATTGAGGAACTTTAATAATGGTGGATTATGAGTATTCTTTGTCCGACAAATTAATTTAACATCCTTTACTAGACCTTCAATGATATTAAATGCAATATTATTGGTATTGAGCATGTCTTGCTCTATTAATTCTATACTAATCCATGCAAATCCTTTAGATTTATACCATAAATAGATTAAGTTAAAACTATCATTAATTAAATGATAATTTCTTGGCATACCTAAGTGTTTTTTTAACACGTTTTTCAAGAAATGTGAAGGTATTTTTAGTTTTTTATAATTGAGAATAGTGATTTTCTTCACTATGGGATTTGTTTTGATATTTAGCGTTAAACACTTGTTGTTTTTAGTATTGACATCGAACATTTTTATACAAGAAATATATCCAGATGATTTTAGTTTTTTAAGTAAATTATTTATATATTTTATGTATACATTGTTGTTCTGGATATCGTCAAAAGTATGAATATTAAGCTTTATATGTTTGAATATAATCTTTTCTAAGATACTTTTATTGCAATTTTGGGACTGAATTTTTTTGATTTTTATTAGTTTATTTTTAATTTTAAAATTCTTTATATCGTAAGGATTAAATCCTAAAAAGTTGTGGTGATTAGTAATATACGTATTTATCATTAATTTATTGAGCATTCTTACAGTATTTTCTATACTATTTTAATTTGTTAAAATTATGTTCATTGCTAGAATAATGTTGATTTATTTTTCAATAATAATTATTTATCTTATATACAACTTAGGCAACAATGAAATACTGGAATTTAAAGAAAATTAATCAGTCATCTTTAGAAAAAACGGGTATTGTTCCCAGATCTATCAGTAAACTTTTTGAGAAATTCAAAAAAGAATTAGACCCCAATGCAGAAGTTGAAGCATTAGAAGAATTTAAGGTGGCTAGGTATCAAACTGTAGCATCGGTAAAATATGTCTTGTTTTTACTTGTAATGCCTGTGATAATTAATCAATTCTCAAAAAATTTTATTTTTGGTCCATGTGTTAATTATTTATGGAATAAAGATGAACATAGCATATTTTTAAATGAGTCTCAAGAAGAAAGAGCTTTTGCTGAACTACAGCGCTTTGAAGAAAAACTGCATTTTGAGATATTGATTGGCAAAATACAACATACTTCATCAAGTTTTATAAATTCTAAAATGACTGAAAAAGCACTAGACTTAGCAATAGAGTATACAAACGAAAGCTCAGCAGCTATTAAAAATATTCTAGCAGATTTTTTATCATGTACCATATTTACATCTGTATTAATTGCAAGTAAAAGACAGCTCTCTATTTTAAGATCATTTATCAATGATGTCATTTATGGTTTAAGTGACACTGCAAAAGCATTTTTGATTATTCTTTTTACAGATATGTTTGTAGGCTTTCATTCTCCTCATGGATGGGAAGTAATTATTGAGGTTATACTGAGACATTTTGGCTTACCTGAAAGTCGAGATTTTATTTTTGTATTTATTTCTACATTTCCTGTCGTTTTAGATACAATATTTAAATATTGGATATTTCGTTACTTAAATAGAATTTCTCCATCAGCAGTAGCTACTTATCATAATATGAATGAATAAATATATCTTGATTTTAATAATATTTCAGTTTATATTAGTCTCTAAGCATCTGTGGCCGAGAGGCCGAAGGCAGCGGACTCATGTGCGATCCGTTTTTTAGGTGTTAGAGGTTCATTACTAGTAATGAATATACTAGCTAACTAAAAACTAAGCTGTAATATCTTAGTGAACTATATTTCTTTTGTTGGTTAAAATCCAACTATTTTGAATCATGAATATACTCTATTAGTCAATTCGTATTTATGTATGCCTGGATCATTTATGAATAAAGCAGACTGATTGGAAAGTTGATATGGCTAGGAAAACAAACCCTTGTACAAAATATTGAAAACTAGGTTTAGATATTTGCATAAAATTCTAAGCATTTACCCACTAACTCTATTATTGTGAGTTAATATGAGTATGATTTTAGTTCGTGGTAAACAATATATAGAGAGGAGTCTAAGTCAACTAAGAAATAAGAAATATGGAACGGAGTAACTAATAAGTCAGTAAAAACTTTTTTCTTTAACAAGATTGTAAGTAAGTTTAGGCAACAATTTATTCCTTATTAGTAAGAAGCAATAAAAAATGATCTTTAGTATCACAGACGTATTGCGCCTATTAGAAGTAAAATATGTATGAATTTAGTACTAGAATTGTAATATGAAAACTTTTCAGCTAAATTGTTCGGCTAATTGGAAGTATTTACCATGGAATCGAATAAAAGAGCGTATATTTATTCTGCAAGCACAAATATATGAAGCGTCAAAATCTTGCAATAATTCCCTAATATGTAAGACACAAAATATTTTAGTGAATTCTAATGAAGCTAAGCTATTAGCCATAGAAGAGGTATTTCAATCTTTATCTATTAAATCTCTAGATCATAATCAGGATTACTACAAACTAAATGATAAAGACAAGTACTTAATCTTTAATAGTTTGTTTAAACAACAAAAACTATGTTTAAATCTCTTAGTTTTGCGAGAAAAAATTAAGCAATACTTAATGTGTTTTTGTCTTCAACCAGAATGGGAAGCAAGATTTGAGCCGGGATTACAATATAGTGTAAATATGTTAACATCGTATTTATTTCAAGAAAAGTTATTTCGTTTTTTAAATTACACTTTAACGCTTTCACAAAGTTGGTTTGGGATATCTTGTAATTGTAAGATAAATAATAAGTATATTAATCCTAGATATATAATTCAAAAATTTCAACTTAGCAATTATTTAGAATATTGCTTAGAGTTTTGGTTGAATAATAATTATATACAGTTCGATCAAGATTTTATGCTAAGTTTTAAAATTCATTCATTATGCCAATTATTATATAGAATTATGTTAAATGGTGTAGAATGGTTTTATTCCATGGTTAATGAACTTTATTACAAAGGTCGACAATACAATATCTATCAAAATCTATCTGTTTATTGTGAAATAAATATGAGTTATTGGATTTTTATGGATAATACTTTCATGAATACCTTGATTTTTATTTTGAAGTTTTTTGGCTTGAATATAAATAAATTGAATACTTATTATATTCAATATACATATAAAAATTATGATGTGGATCTTTCGCATGTTTATTCTGGAATATTAGATAGAATAACAAGCTCAAATTTGACAGCGCCACCAATTATAAGGATAGTAAATAATATATGTAAACCTCTATTATTGAATATTAAGTCTATATTATATAATAAAGATTTAATAAACAGATTAAGGGCTAATAAAAATATAGATATATTTAAAGCTACATCAACTGTCAATAAATTAACTTTAAAATTTTATAATTATTATGCTTTCTTTTTAACTTTAAGAATAATTAAATATATATATATAAATATAGATTTTATAATTTATTCATGGATAAAAAAAAGAAACGAGAATAAAGATTTATCTAAGTTAATTAGACATAAAAGTAAAAGATATTTCATGAAAAGTTTACTAAATTCTAAATTCTGTATAATAAATCAAATATGTATAGAAAAACTTAGTAGGAAGTAGCCGTATGAAGTGAAAATTTCAAGTACGGTTTTGTAAGAGAGATTTTAAAAGAAATCGACTCGAATAATCCGCCATCCTGGAAAKGACGTCGCTGGTTCGAATCCAGCCAGATGCACTGTATATTTAAATTAATGTTAGGATAGCGATTATCAAAACAATTAATAATTTAATTTCATATTAAAACATAAATTATTTATCTAGGATTCTTTATATGAATTGCTTGCCTTTTTAATTAATTATGCTTAATTTTTTCTCATTTATCTTCATTATTATATAATTTAAGAAAAATATGATAATAAACGTATTCCTTTAATTGAATCTGTAAAAGATTTGATTTATATGATATATATAATCGTATAATAAATAAATTTATAATATTAATGTTAAATACTTTAAGCATTAAGCAAAATGCATGTTTATTAAAATAATATATTGATAAATAAAATCATGTGAAACTATTTAATATTAATCAACCATTAATTCATCATATCTTTTACGAGAATGATATTGAAAAATGTATTAATTTAGACCGATTATGATTAACTCTTATTCTAAATTTTTTAAATGTCTTGATACATTATTAAACAAATATTTATTACTTAATACTAAAGCTTAAGTCTTTAGTATGAAACCTTTTAATTATGTATTTCTTCATAGTAGTATAAGCGGGTAGCGGGAATCGAACCCGCATCATTAGCTTGGAAGGCTAAGGTTTTACCACTAAACTATACCCGCTGATGTAATAATACTAACATATTATAATAGATAATATACATGTATATTTATCTAAATTCTTTAAAGACTAACAGTCTGTTTATTTATATTCTATACCTTCTAAAACAACTCCTAAAAATTGAGCTAGTGATGTTGCCTGGTTTTCTATCTCAGATAGTAATAAAGGTTGTCCAACACGTGTAATAGGTATTTCACGCTTGTCTTTTGTTTTTAAATAAATTTCTCTTTTTGGGCTTAATCCCTCTTGGATATTAACCTTAATAGATTGAATATCACTAATGTTATAACTAAGTTTCAAAATACGATTTTTTCCGGGGAAACCTAGTCTAAAAATCGTGATATTTCCTTTATCTGTATTGAATTCATTATATCCTCCACCAACATTCCATAAAATTGTTAACCATAAAAAAATACTAACTAATATAGCTATAGTTCCATAAAAAATCATGATAATGCCTTGAGGTAAGAACAATAATTCATAAGATTTAGTGAAAGGTAATAATTCTATTTTAAAGTAACTTGATAGACCTACTAGAAAAAAGCCTATTCCTCCTAATAAAATTGTTGTAGCCCACCAATAATTGCTTAATCTGCGAGATCCTAAAATTTTATCTGTTCTAATGTTAGACATGGAATTAAATAAAGTTTTTTAATTGAAGTTAAGTGTTTGTATTCAGAATCATTTTTCTGTATTGTATAAGATATTTAGATCAACCTATAATAACTATCTTTACACTGTTTAATTTTATAAATCCAGAAAAGACTGAAGTTCTTCATCTGGACAACTTGAATTTGTACTATTTACTAGTATGGCATTATATTAACTTAATAGCCTGTAGACCAAAATATAAGCTTAAAGCTATAACTGTAAATATAATTATGAATAAGAAATAACTCAGCATAATAGACATAAATTACAGTTTCTCCTTTCGATTCTTAATTTATTTACTTTACTAATATAATAACACATCTAAATTTAAGAGATGTTTAATAAGTATAGTCAAAATAATAATATCTTGATATTATATTGAGTACATGAATAAAAAATAATAGTTTTTTGAAATTCTTCTGGAGAAACAGATCTATGCCTGAATTTATCAGACCTTATAACAACGATCCATTTGTAGGAAATTTATCAACTCCAATTAGTACCTCAAGTATAACTAAGGGTTTCTTAAGTAATTTACCAGCATATAGAAGAGGTTTATCTCCTTTGCTTAGAGGTCTAGAAATAGGTATGGCTCATGGATATTTTTTAGTAGGACCGTTTGACAAGTTGGGACCTCTGAGAAATACAGATGTAGCATTACTTTCTGGCTTTTTATCTGCAGTGGGGTTAATCATTATCTTGACAACATGCTTATCAATGTATGGGAATGTTTCTTTTGATAAAGATGATTCAAAAGATTTGCTGCAAACAACGGAAGGTTGGGGACAATTTACAGCAGGTTTTTTAGTTGGGGCTGTTGGAGGTGCAGGATTTGCTTATTTACTTTTAGCTAATATACCTGTTTTACAGAGTGCTGGCTTGAGTCTGTTTTAGTCTTATATTTGGATATTTATCTAAGTAGTAAATAAAAAGATTATTTATTGCATATATATTAAATATTAAGCTAGTAAGGGGACTTGAACCCATAGCCTGCTGATTACAAATCAGCTGCTCTACCAATTGAGCTATACTAGCATATGTTATAAGTCAGAGTCGCATAAAGATACATTAAGTTAGGAATACTGTTAACGTATTCCTAACTTAATTTTTATATTATGAGATTAAATTAATTATAATTCAGTCTATTCATTTTCTTTAATTTCGCTATCTTCTACATGTGTAGAATTATAATCTATATAATAATTTATGGTTTGGTCAAGACAGATCGAAGACCATCCTACAGGTGTTTCTGTAGATAATTCGTAAACGTTAGACGAATCGTCTGTATCGAATACATATTCTAGAGACTCCATCATATATTCCCCCAAAACTCTCTTTGTAATTATGGTTTAAAGTGTATACACAAGATAGTAACATATTTTTATAGGATTGTCACTACTTGAAGTAAGTAAAATTATAGTTTTTAAATCCTCAATTTATGTAAAGATTTAATTGCTTTTGTTGATATTCTTAATTTAATCCACCTTCTTTGAGTATAAGACCAAATTTTTTTATTTTGTAGATTCACTTGTTGTATTTTTTTTGTTTTCACATGTGAATGCGAAACACTATAACCATTGTTAGATTTTTTTTTCGTTATTTGACAAATTTTAGTCATGCTTAACTATACTAAACTTTTATTTTTTATATTTTTAAATATATTATTTTTGACTTTTGGTATTGTTATCTAAATATTTTTGCAAAACACTTGCCATTGTTGATTTTGGAACAGCACCTATAATCATATCTACTTTTTCTCCATTAACAAAAAGCATCATAGTCGGTATGCTACGTATCCCATATTCTGTTGCAGTGCTTGGATTTTTATCAGTATTCATCTCAACCACTTTCAGAGAATTCTTGTATTCATCTGCTATTTCAGCAACTATAGGCATGATCATCCTGCATGGCCCACACCAAGGTGCCCAAAAGTCAACTAGTACTGGGCAATTTGATTTGATTACTTCTTCATGAAAAGTAGAATCTTCTACTCGCGATAAAGCCAATATTTCTTCTCCACATTTTTTCCCTTGCTGGCAGAATATTAGCATAAAATATGAATATTTTCTATAATTTCTAATACTTTATATCATTTGAATCTCCTGAATAGGCTTGATATTAAAAAAAATTATCACTACTATAAATAAGTTTACGATTACTTGATCCATATATAATGTTAAATTTATATGTAAGGTTAATATAAGTGTAATAAAACACTTATTATGCAGCTGATATAGAAGTAAGTTGCCGTACTCACATACGATTGTTAACTTATTCGATTAAAGCCGCAAACCCAAAACCTAATGATACTGCCTTAAATTCAAGGAGGAATAG